CCCGTCCTATCTTATCCTTCACTTTTAGGATTTCCCGTCCTATCTTATCCTTCACTTTTAGGATTTCCCGTCCTATCTTTTTCTCTCACTTCTAATTACCTTTAGGATTTCCCGTCCTATCTTGTCTTTTACCTTTAGGATTTCCCGTCCTATCTTGTCTTTTACCTTTAGGATTTCCCGTCCTATCTTGTCTTTTACCTTTAGGATTTCCCGTCCTATCTTGTCTTTTACCTTTAGGATTTCCCGTCCTATCTTGTCTTTTACCTTTAGGATTTCCCGTCCTACTACTAATTACCTTTAGGATTTCCCGTCCTATCTTTTTCTCTCACTTCTAGTTTAGGATTTCCCGTCCTACTACTAATTACCTTTAGGATTTCCCGTCCTATCTTTTTCTCTCACTTCTAGTTTAGGATTTCCCGTCCTACTACTAATTACCTTTAGGATTTCCCGTCCTACTACTAATTACCTTTAGGATTTCCCGTCCTACTACTAATTACCTTTAGGATTTCCCGTCCTATCTTGTCTTTTACTTTAAGGATTTCCCGTCCTATCTTGTCTTTTACTTTTAGGATTTCCTGTCCTACTACTAATTACCTTTAGGATTTCCCGTCCCATTTTCTACCTCCCTTTAGGTAGAATTGATTTTATAAGGATTTCCCGTCCCATTTTTTCCTCGAATGGGCCCTAAGGATTTTTGGTCCTTAGGTTATAAATCATTCAACAACTCTTAGGATTTCCAGCCCTATTCAGATCGACTAATACTTTGGTGACATTGCAACTAACACTTCAACTAATTACTGGAATTTCTAGTCCTAGTTTTTAGACTAGGATTTTGAAATGGGGTCTCAGAACATCCCGCCTAACAGGATTTGCCGTCCCATCCTAGTTCGTAGGATTTGCCGTCCCATCCTAGTTCATAGGATTTGCCGTCCCATCCTAGTTCATAGGATTTGCCGTCCCATCCCAGTTCATAGGATTTTCAGTCCTTCATTTAAAATTAGGACAAGTATTTCGAGTCCCACATGAAACTAGTTTAGGGATTTCAAGTCCTACTTCAATTACCTTGAATCTTAGGATTTTCAGTCCCAGCCCTAGTTCAATAAATTAAATAAAGACTGTTTCTTTTTATCGCCTACCCCCACCCGAGAATCAATACCTATATTTGTCATTCGTATTCAAACACTTATTCAGGAATTAATACATCTATTCAGACTTTTTTTCAAAACTTTTTTGAAAACCTACAAACACTGAAGGATTCTACTCTGTAGGGGATTCTACTCTCCGTTGGACACTGGAGAGACTATAATCCCCCAAGGATTTGAATTCCTATTGGAAGTTTAGAAGCACCGAAAAAACCACCTATCTCTTGCAAGTATTTCACTCATCTCTCAAATCAAGTAAGCATTTTGAGTTCTCATTTGAGAGGATGAGATAGAAATCGATTGAATAGGGATTTGAAGTCCTATCGGTGATAAACAAGAAGTCGTTAGACTTCATAGAGGTCTAACGACCCCCTGCCTCGGAGAGGATTTGAACCTCCATACCTATTTAGCACCAGATTTTGAATCTAGCGTGTCTACCATTTCACCACCGAGGCTTCTTTACTCTTTCATCCTCATCTCTATCTCTTCCTTACTCCTTCTACATCGAGTAAGCATCTGAAACTTATTCTCAGATGGAGATCGTTCACCATCAACCTTTCATTTTCTAGTATAACCTAGGAATCATTCAATGTCAACCCCTACTATTTCTACATCGATCTTTCTACATCGAGTAAGCATCTGAAACTTATTCTCAGATGGAAATCGTTCACCATCAACCCTTCATTTTCTAGTATAACCTAGGAATCATTCAATGTCAACCCCTACTATTTCTACATTGATCTTTCTACATCGACCTACTATTTCTACATCGATCTTTCTACATCGAGTAAGCGCCTGAAACTTATTCTCAGATGGAAATCGTTCACCATCAACCCTTCATTTTCTAGTATAACCTAGGAATCGTTGAATGTCAACCCCTACTATTTCCTTTTCTAGTATAACCTAGAAATCGTTCAATATCAACCCCCAACCTTTCCTTTTCTATTCTAACCTAGAAATCGTTCAATGCCACCCCTTACTCTTTCATTTTCTAGTATAACCTAGGAATCGTTGAATGTCAACCCCTACTATTTCTACATTGATCTTTCTACATCGACCTACTATTTCTACATTGATCTTTCTACATCGAGTAGGCACCTGAAACTTATTCTCAGATGGAAATCGTTCACCATCAACCTTTCATTTTCTAGTATAACCTAGAAATAGTTCAATGTCAATTTATTTCTATCTGAAACCTATTAGAACCTAGAAATCCTTCGCCATCAACCTTTCTTGATATATATTCTTCGAGTTTTCAACCTAGAAAAAGAATGAGGGATAATAGGAAGAGGAAGAATAATAAGCATATTGAGTTATTACAAATTAGTCTAGCGTAAAGATCGTAAAGATCTGCGATAAACAACCCTAGTTACTCGACTGGATGAGAAACTTAACTTAGTATAACGTAGGAATCTACGAGAAACACCCCTAGTTCTTTGATTGAGTTAGAATTACCCAATCTCTTCTGGAAAGCAACCAACCCTACCCCGAACGTGTAGGTATAGGTAGATACCTTATTAGATTCTTCAATATGTGAAAAAGCTAAGAGATTGGTTAGGTAGCATTCTAGCATAACTAGACTGAGTAGTGCAATTCGCATTACTGTAGAGTAACTTCTAGATAGTAGATAGACTCTATAATCTAGGAAGTAGAATCTATTAGGAGAAATATCCAATGGATCGACTTCTAGATTGATTCTAACATGGAATTCATTGGAACGCAACCCCAATTGTTACAGAACAATATATGCTGTATGAACTCCGAAGGAATCTACGAAGGCGTAGGAACTGAATCACTTATACAACTGTGTATATGTACATAAATGATTTCCAATTTGGAAAACTATTGCTGTTGGAAGTGGGGGAGGGAGAAGAAGAAGAAGAAGAAAAACAAGAAGGAGAAATAGTTAGGAATCATACGAGCTCATTCCACTAAACGGTTTAGTAGAGAAGCAACCGAATCGGCTTGATATGAATTATAGCATGCTCTATCTCTCCATCTCGAGGTGCAAATTGAACTAGATCAATTCAACCTTGAGATTCAATTGAATCATAAACATTTTCTAAGAAATCTACCTTTTTGACTAAAAAAGACCAAGAATTTAACTTCTTATGGGATCTTACGGTAGAAGAATTATAGATGAGATGTTGGAGATAGAGTTTCAATACCGTGTATGAGACTATGATGTGGCATTGGTGGAATAACGGAATAAGCCATATGTAATGATCCTTAAGCAATTCGCTTTAGAAATTACTAGTATGGTTGTAGTCGAATACCGTGTGCAACGAGTAGCAAATCGAAACTACGCCTTATTAACATGTATTACACTACCGGATCCATTCATAATACAAATGAATGATTTGTTGAGAATTACTCAGTCGTATGTACCCCTATTATCTGAGTTCAATCCTTGGAATACTGCAAAGTATTAAACAATAGTATCGATACTAGGTAGGAAGTATTTCTATCTTCCCCGGAATATACGAGTGATCCTTTTTTTTACGAGAGAAATCATATTTCAAATTTGAAACGTAGATTTCAAGATTCTGGTAGATCTAGTTCTACCTCATGATCGGTATTGAATCAATGTTAAGTCCCCGATAATCATAACTACAGAATCATCTCGGGACAATGAAAGTAGCTTCGAATACAAATCATTCATAAAGATTCCATTATCTCATGTGACAACTCGAAATAGATCTAGATCTGGAATAGGGTATTCTTCGTAATCCCAATAATGGGATCTATTGATGTACCTGATGAAGTTGATGCTGGTACACAAACAATCATAGCTATTTCAATAGAACTTTTTGAATTTGAAGTAGATGAAGAAACTAATCGATCCTCTATATGAATTGTGGATTTGTCATTCTTCTCGGTGAACATCAATTTAATTATCTTCAGATAATAATATATAGAAATAACACTTGTAATGGGCGCTATCGGAACTGATGGGTACAAACCAGCTTTCCATCCATGCCAAAAAAGATATAGTTTACCGAAAAAACCTGCTAATGGAGGGATACCCCCTAGGGATAGTAAACATAGAACTGGAGAGAATGTTAGAACAGGATCCTTCATGTATAGTCCCGCATAATCCCTAATATTATCAGTTCCGGTTCGTAAGCCGAATAAGGTAATACCGGAAAAAGTTCCTAGATTCATGAATATATGAATGAACGTATAAGTTATCATACTTGCATAGCCATTCTCGGGGTCTGCGGCAAGTATTCCGATTATGATATAGCCTATTTGGCTTATGGGGGAATATGCCAGCATACGTTTCATACTTGTTTGAGTAACAGCGATTAAATTTCCCGATATCATGCTAGAAGTAGCTAATATTCCCAAAGCGATATGCCATTCACCAGACGGGTATGAGAAGGTAATACCGAAGAGTCGCGTAGATGAAGCTGGAGCTGCTACTTTCGAAGCAACAGAAAAGAAAGCAACGACTGGTGTGGGAGAGTCAGAGTCGGAAAGGAGGTTGTCGGCCTTACCGCTCATTCAAAACCATGCATGAAATTCTTACTTCACATGGCTCCTAGTTCATAAGAGATTCTTAATTAGTGTATATCTCAGAACTATCCTCGTGTATGTTTCGGACCTAACCCCTCTTGAATCGGTGTGACAGTAGAAATACCAATTATTAACTTCTCGAGGAATCCTTCATCATTAAACCGAGTCTCCGTTAATCTTTTAATCTCTCCATTTTTTTTATCCCGAATGAAACAAAAAGGGATATGGAGTGAGGTGGGGGGGATCGGAAACGGGAGAACAGGAATATGATTTTCTTCGTTCCTAACAGGCATGACATCATTATCCCGGGGCGATTTCTTCGTTGGCAAATGCTTCTACTGTATATTGTACTTATAATTCCCGAAGGATTGGAACTAATTGAATTTACATTTCGGAGGGGAGGGCCAATACATCCCTGATGCTATCTTTCCCCTACATCACTCAATTTTCTTCGTGGCACCTGCCCCTAATAATTTAACTTTAAATTTTTAATAACTTACGTATTGTGATATATTACATTGTGAATGAAATTAATAAGCATCCATGGCTGAACGGTTAAAGCACCCAACTCATAATTGGCGAATTCACAGGTTCAACTCCTGTTGGATGCAAAAGAGTAATTCTCAAATAAGAAAATTCAAGCATTTAAATAAACCCCATCCCTGAAATTTGTTGTTTAAACTATACAGGATCTGGAACAGAAACAATATTATTAGTATTGATTCAGAAGAAAAAATTTAAATTGAAATAAACTTCTTTGATATGCTAGAAGGGTGAAACACTTACGGATGAATTAAAAAATCAAGTACTTACTGAAAAAAGTATTCGTCTACTCCGACAAAACCAATATACCTTTGATGTAAACTCGAAATCGACTAAAACAGAAATAAAGGATTGGATTGAGCAATTCTTCGATGTCAAGGTGAAAGATATGAATAGTCATTGGCTTACAAATAAAAGACGGAAGGGCAAAGTATCGAGATTTTCCTTGCATCGCAAAAGAATGATTGTTACACTTCGGGAGAACTATTCTATTCCACTGTTTGTAAACGAATAACCTATTTTTATATTGAATATTTTAAGACGGAAGGGAAAGAAAAAAATATATGGCAATTTGATTATACAAGGCCTACACGCCCGGCACACGCAATCGATCCGTCTCGAGTTTTGAGGAGATAATTAAATGCAAACCCCAAAAGAGATTAACCCAGAGTAAAAATTCGAGTGGCGGACGTAATAATAGAGGAATTATTACTAGTAGACATAGGGGGGGTGGGCATAAACGTTTGTATCGCAAAATTGATTTTCGGCGAGATAAAAAAAATATTATTGGAAAAGTAGCAAGTGTAGAATATGACCCCAACCGTAATGCATATATATGTCTAATCCATTATACGGATGGCGATAAGAGGTATATTTTACATATTCGAGGAATGAAGGTTGGAGATACCATAGTATCGAGTCCAGAAGCGTCTATTCCGGGTGGAAATGCCCTACCTCCGAGTGCGATTTGAAAAACCAATTCACGTATTCGTAAATAACCGGTTGGGGTCGTAGGTGAAGCCCATAAACCCAACACTAATTTCAATTTCATGTTTTGAAATACGAGATACACCTCGATGAGGAAACTTAGGAGGAACAACAGCGGGTGGTCGAGTCTAATAGTATGTAACTATTTAGAAACTCGCAAGGGTAGGATAATATGGAGAAAACTGGATAATCCTAAAACGAATAAATAAATTGAGGGGCATTCCCTGTTCAATGTGAGCGAGGAACAATAGAAACCGGTTATTTTACTCACCACATTTGATCTGGTAGTCAGAGGCAGAATCAAAACCAAAGGTGGGAATATTTTTGCTACTGAGAGACAGAAGGATGCTATCTATATTACATAGGGGAGTAGCCAAGAGTAGCTTGGATAAATAGAAAATTCTCAGATATGTCTCCCAAGTTATTCAGAACATCGAATGATGTTGACGTGAATTACTGAATTCAATGATTCTGTTGCTGAGTGGGTCAAGGAACAGAAGCCAGATGACGGCGAAAAAAGCCAAGGATATATGAAGAAAGGAATTAGGAATTCCACTACGGAACTACTAATTCAACCTCTTCTGGGTGATATCTGGTAAGAGCACAGCCTCCCATATTCAGAAAGCTGTATGCCCTGAAAGGGGCTTGTACAGTTTGGGAAGAGACTTATCCACAATTTTATACTGAGTCATTGGGGAAGGGTCTACTTCAACCAAGATACCTTTAGGTACAGTTATCCATAATGCAGAAATAATACCCGGTAGAGGTGGACGGTTGGGTAGAGCAGCTGGTGCTACAGCAAAAGTGATTGCGAAGGAAGGTCGATTGGCGACACCGAGATTACCTTCCGGTGAAGTTCGTTTGATATCACAAAATTGTTTAGCAACTGTGGGACGGGTTGGAAACGTCGATATTAATAACGAGGGTTCCGGAAAAGCTGGATCTAAACGATGGTTAGGTAAACGTCCAAGGGTAAGGGGTGCGGCTATGAATCCCGTAGATCACCCACACGGGGGGGGGGAGGGCAAAACACCAATTGGTAGGAAGAAGCCGTCAACCCCTTGGGGCTATGCCGCACTCGGAACGAGGAGTCGGAAGAATACTAAATATAGTAATCCGTTCATAATTCGTCGTCGTAGAAGTAATTAATAAAGGAAAATACTGAATAAAGGGTAATTAGCTATGGCACGTCCAGTCGGGAAGGGTCCTTTCGTAGCCAATCATTCAGTGTGAAAAGTTGGTAATCTCAACGTCCGTAGAGAGAAAGAGATAATAATAACTCGGTCTCGTGCTTCTGCTATAGTCCCTATCATGATTGGTCATACTATTGCCATCTACAACGGGCAAGAACATCTACCCATTTATATAACGGATCGTATGGTGGGTCATAAACTGGGAGAATCCGTACCTACTCGGATTTTCCGAGGACATGCAAAAAGTGATAAGAAATCGCGCCGATAAGGGGGGAATATTATTTCATGAAAAACATTGAAGAATCAATAGTAGAAGCTCAAGCTTCGTCGAAAAATGCCAATATGTCAGCTACTAAAGCGAGACGGGTCATCAACAAGATTCGGGGTTGTTCATACGAACAGGCACTTCTATTACTTGAATTCTTGCCTCACAGAACGTGTTACCCCATATTGCAATTAATTGTTTCCGCAGCCGCGAATGCAAATAGTAGAATTGGATCAAGTAAATCAAATCTATTTGTTAGTGAAGCCCGGGTAGATGGAAGTACCAATTTAAAGAGATTTCGACCCAGAGCTCGGGGACGTGGTTATCCAATAAAAAAACCCACTTGTCATGTAATTATTAAACTGAGAGAAAAGGCTGCTATTGGTAGTAGCAACAGCACAAAGGATAAGGAAACTTTTCAAAAATCTTAGAATTGAAATACAAGGAGATTTTTATGGGGCGAAAGATTCATCCACTTGGCTTTCGACTTAGTGTAAATTAGAAGCATTATTCCCATCGGTTTGCACAACCAAAGGATTATCCGAGATTCCCCGAAGAGGATGAAAAAATACGTACTCGTATCGAGAAGTATGTGCAAAAACATATTAAGAATTCTTCAAATTATGGAGGAATTGCACACATAGAGATACAACGAAAGACAGATCTCATTCGAATCGAAATTTTTACAGGATTTCCGGATCTACTGATTGAGGAACGTAGTCTGGGAATTGATCAATTAAAAGCCAATATGGAGGAATCGTTGGATGTCGGAAACCAGAAACTTCAAATAACCCTGAATGATATTATTCAGCCATACGGAGAACCGAGAATTCTAGCCGAGCATATTGCTTCACAATTAGAAAATAGAGTTGCTTTCCGAAGAACCATGAAAAAAGCTATTGAACTATTTAAGAAAACCAGTAATAAGGGTATTAAAATACAAATAGCAGGACGTTTGAATGGTAATGAGATGGCTCGCAGTGAATGGGTCAGGGAGGGTAGAGTCCCCCTCCAAACTATTAGAGCTCCTATTGGTTATTGCTACCATCCAGCTCAAACTATTTATGGAGTCTCGGGCATAAAAATCTGGGTATTTCAGGATACATAATAATTTATCGGTTTCGCATTTCACAAAAATGATGAAATTTTTAATGAGTATGACAATAATTGTCACTATCTTAAATCATTATTAATTATTCTATTTCAATTCCTAGAAAAGGGAAGAAATCTATATAGATATCTGTATAGACCCATCTTCCAGTAAATTCTTAATTTTTACTACGCCATGCTTAGTGTGCGACTCGTCTGAATAGAATTCATTCGTTTCTAGCTGAAACTGATTGATGACTTTCGAGGGTGAGGAACTGAACCGCCAGCCGCAAGACATAGTCACATCAACGCAAAGTATTTTTCCACGGAGAGAAAGATCTTTCCGGTGAAGCGGGAACTCATATCGATTCGTGGGTGTTGCAAAAAAAATCAAAATTGAAAGGAATCGATATTTTTGTTTTTCACAATCGTATGGTTAAAAAATCAACTCTCGAAAAGCAGTGTGATATAGCACGATAGAGACATAATCCTGGAACTATCAACTAAAATTCTTCTATGACATAGAGAGGGAGCTTTGAATCAATGGACACTAATAAGGGTGACTCAGGATAGGAACTCAGATGAGAACTGAAAAGCTCCGCTGCAGAGAAAGAACCCAAACGCTTTGAGAAGGAAACTATAGAAACGATGGAACCTTCCGAATTGCTCAAAATTCTTCATCTAATTCGGTGGGTAGGACGACGAGAGAAACCTACGCTTCATTAAAGCGAAATAGAAAGAGCTTATTTCAATGAAGATAAAAGATCGAGTTAATTCTCGTCCTTGGGTTTATTACCGGAGAGTCTCAGTATCTAACCCAGTGGAAGTAGTAAAGGTGATAAACTATAGGGGGGATGAATAAGAAAATCAAAATAAGGTAGATACTGAGATAACTCCTTCTTCTCGGGGGTTGGAGGACCTTTGGAATGAGAAGAAGCGGTATTAGATTCATGGGGAGCCGGATGAGGGAAGACCCCCACGTCCGGTTTTGTATTAGAGGGGGGAGCCTCCACCGCCACCGACTAGAACCCCAAACGAACCAAATTTCGTAAACAACATAGAGGAAGATTAAAAGGAATTTCTACTCGCGGCAATAATGTTATTTTTGGAAAGTTTGCTCCACAGTCCCTTGAACCGGCATGGATTACAGCTAGACAGATAGAAGCGGGAAGGAGAGCAATAACGCGTTATGTTCGACGAGGTGGTAAATTGTGGATACGCATCTTCCCCGATAAACCAATTACTTTGAGACCCGCGGAAACACGTATGGGATCGGGTAAAGGATCCCCAGAATATTGGGTATCTGTAGTTAAACCAGGTCGAATACCTCACGAAATAAGCGGGGTGTCGGGGAATATAGCCATAGCTGCTATGAAAATAGCTGCCCATAAGATGCCTGTACGTACCCAAGTAATAACCACTACGGAAATATGAGATTTAGAAAGAATATAAATGAATAATAAAAAAGAGTAAAAATGTAGATATATTTTCTTCTACCCAAAATACTAAATGATTCAACCTCAGAGTTACTTAAATGTAGCAGACAACAGCGGAGCTCGAAAACTAATGTGTATTCGAGTGTTAGGGACCAGCAACCGTGGATATGCAAATATTGGTGACACTATTATAGCTGTGGTCAAAGAAGCAATACCCAATATGTCTATGAAAGGATCGGAAGCTGTTAGAGTAGTTGTAGTACGCACCCGTAGAGAAATAAAACGCGATAGTGGAATGATTCTGAAATTTGATGACAACGCAGCAGCTGTGGTGAATCAGGAGGGAAATCCTAGGGGAACCAGAGTCTTCGGTCCAGTAGCTAGGGAATTGAGGGAATGTAATTTTACCAAAATAATCTCACTAGCTCCTGAGGTATTGTAATAAACGTTGAGTGCAGAAAAGAAAACTATAGAACTACTCGTTATATAAAGATAACTTAAAATTTTATTGAATTTTCTTAATAAAAAACAAAACAATAGAGAGTCTGTTCGAGGATTCGGAATTCCGAGATAGTCTGAAGGGACATACATCCGAAGAAAAAGATGTGGGGGGAGAGGCTTTGCTACACAGAATGAAGAAGATGCAGCAAAGCCTCTCTACAAACACTACCTTGAAATATATTCTTCATGATATTGATGAGATAGTAATAAAAGTTTTCAACTTCATTATTCGGAATAGTTATTGAATAATGCGGAATCTAGGTGAACGAGTCTGGGGAATGAGAAAGTATTAGCATAAAAAAACGGACAACAGTGAAGTAATTGGTGATAATAAAAAATTACGACAATAATAATAATAATTGATATTTCATGAGTCAAGACACTATTTCTACCATGATTACTCCCATACGAAATGCCAGTACGGGAAGAAAGACTACGGTTCGAATACCCGCTACTAATACTACTAGAAGTATCGGACGAATTTCATTAGAGGAGGGTTTTGTGAAGAGCGTCGCAGAACATAAAGAAAATCATAAAGATTTTATGGATGTGACTTCGAAATATCAAGGCAGAAAGGGAAAACCATATATTACGGCTCTGAAACGTATTAGCAAACCTGGGTTGAGAATCTATTCAGATCATCGAGGAATTCCTAAAGTATTAGGCGGTATGGGAATCGTTATTCTACCAACATCTCACGGACTTGTGACAGATCGGGAGGCTCGACAAAAAAAAATCGGAGGAGAGATCTCATGTTATGTTTGGTAGTTCACACAAATTACTGCGTAGATCTACTAGTATTTCGTACTGGAAGTTCTTCGAATGAGAAATAAGTTAGTATTATTCCCGACAAGATTCGTTAGTGATAAAAGAAGGATTATCTTCTAAATGATTAATAAACAGAATCTAATTGACATGGAGGGTACAGTTACGGAATCGCTTCCTAATGCCATGTTTCGAGTATGTCTGGATAATGGATGCCAAGTATTAACTCATATATCGGGAAAGATATGACGTAGTTACATAAGAATACTACCAGGGGATAGAGTAAGAGTCGAATTAAGTCCCTATGATCTCACTAAGGGACGTATTATCTATCGCCTCAAGAATAGACAAGTGAACGGCACTTGATTATAATTTTTATCATTCAATAATAATACATTTATTCAAAATTATTTCTACCTTCAATTCCGGATCCAAAGGAAAGGGGGAGATCCTCGTAAAATTTAGAAGATATTTTATAAGATTTGGTGTTACATATATGAAAATTCGTGCTTCTGTTCGTAAGATATGTGAGAAACGCCGACTAATTCGTAGACGGAGACGGATTATGGTGATCTGTTCCAATCCGAAGCATAAACAAAGGCAAGGATGAAAAATAGCATGCGAGATGGAATCAGATATTCATCAATCATAGTTTCAATATTAACTTATGCCAAAAACTTTAAAAAGGATTAGTTCACGGAGAGGGAGACGTAGAATACCAAAGGGAGTTATACACATTCAGGCAAGTTTTAATAATACCATTGTTACTGTTACGGATGTTTGAGGACAAGTCGTTTCATGGTGTTCGGCTGGTGTATGCGGATTCAAGGGTGCGAAGAAAAGTACACCATTCGCTGCCCAGACTGCGACGGAAAATGCCATTCGTACATCGATTGATCAGGGTATGAAACAGGCGGAGGTAATGATAAGCGGACCGGGTCCAGGGAGAGATACGGCTCTACGTGCCATTCGTAGAAGTGGTATAATTATGAGTTTCGTGCGTGACGTGACTCCGATGCCGCATAATGGATGTAGACCTCCCAAGAAAAGACGCGTCTAACTATTACGTACACATTGGATAAGGAGTAATCTCGTTATGATTCAGGATGAAATACCGATCTCTACTCAAGTAATCAAGTGGAGATGTATAGAATCGGTGGTGGAAAGTAAGCGTCTACATTACGGTCGTTTTGCCACATCCCCCTTCAAGAGAGGCCAAGTCAGTACTGTGGGAATCGCTATGTGTAGGGCTTCACTCGGAGAGGTGGAAGGGACAAGTATAACATATGCAAAATCTGAGGGAATGAAACACGAATATTCTACAATAATGAATGTTCGAGAAACTATACACGATATTTTGGTCAATCTAAAAGAAATCGTACTTCGAAGTGATTCCCATGATGTTTAAAAAGCATTTCTATCCGTTAATGGTCCCAAAATAGTGACGGCTGGTGACATAGAATTACCCCCCTTCGTCGAAGTTATTGATGATTCACAATATATAGCTACTACTACCCGAGCAATGTCCCCGGATATAGAGTTGAGAATAGAAAAAGATCGCGGATATCGTATAGAAGATTTGAAGGGATATGAGGATGGAGAATCTCCTATTGATGCCGTATTTATGTCTGTTCGAAACGTAAATTATAGTGTTCATCCGTTCAGAACTGGTAAGGAAGTCGAAGAGATTTTGTTTATTGAGATATGGACTAATGGTAGTTCGACTCCAAACGAAGCACTTTGCGAAGCTTCAAAAAACCTCATAAATTTGTTTATACCTTTCATACGTATGACACAGGAAGATATTTCCCACACTGAAGATAGTAAAACTGTTCTTGATTCGACAGAAATTACTTCTCCTTTAAACAATATAGACGAATCAACGGGGGGAATAGCTTTTAAACAAATATTCATTGACCAACTGGAATTACCCGCTAGAACTTATAATTGTCTCAAACAAGTTAATATACATACAATTTCGGATTTACTGAATTATAGTCAAGAGGATTTGCAAAGAATCAAAAATTTCGGAAAAAAATCTGTGGATCAGGTATCAAAAGCTTTATGGGAACGTTTTGCTATAGATTCGCCTAGAAATAGATCATATGCCAATTGGAAGAAAATTGAATAATAAATTGGAAATATTTTGATATATTAACTTGTTTCTCTACCTTCCTGATTTTAATTTCCTTACTATCGAGTCTAGAATGCACAGCGAGTAAATGTCTCAAAAATTTTGAAGGAAAAAAGAAGAAGTTAACTATTCCTCTTATTAGTTCTGATAGAAACAGGTCGAAATGTCGATCGAAAAATAGATCTAGGGAAATCTCACATTGAGACGATTACTCCCTAGATCAGTGAGTGGAGGTATTTACCAATGGATACGGATAGGTCGGGATCGTGGAAAACGAACTAACGTTAAATCGATTTTAGAATAGTCCTAAAGTTAAAGATCCATCGATAGGTGAAGCTGCTCCGATGCCTAACCAAATAGCTACTCCGGTACCAATCGTAAAGACTGTTGTAGCTACGGGACGACGGAATGGATTCTGAAATTTATTTACGTTTTCAAGAAAAGGTACGGTCGGCAAACCTGCTGGTACTGACGCCATCAAAAGAACACCTAATAATTTATTAGGTACTGTACGGAGTATTTGAAATACGGGGAAAAAATACCATTCAGGTAATATCTCTAGGGGAGTTGCAAAAGGATTTGCTGGTTCACCAACCATTGAGGGTTCCGGAACTGCTGAACCTACAGTACATGCAATAGTTCCTGGGATTACTACAGGAAATATATATAAAAGATCGTTGGGCCGAGCAGGTTCTCCATAGTAGTTGTGTCCCATACCTTTAGCCAATTTAGCTCTTAAAACAGGATCATTCAGGTCAGGTTTCTTTGTTATTGGGATAGACTTCTTATTCCCCCGGGGGAATCGGACATGAAAATTTATTATCAGCCGACTCGAGCAACTCCTGAGATATCTCTCTACAAAACGAATTTCATAATTTCATCGAGTAACCGATGAAATTCTCAATTTCTAGCAATCTTCGATATTTCCGAAGATAAATCCTACAAGTTGAAAAGATTTTTTCGTCGGAGTAGCTTATCAGCCGAGTCAGCTCATAAAAATTTGTCAAAGGCTTCTTGGATAATCTCATATCCCATATATCAAGTATCCTACTTACTTGTGGACGCGAAATCCCCAGGAACTAGTGCTACTACAGAATTTTAACTTGTTATAACTTCGGCTCTTTCTTTCGTTGGATCGTTCTTTTACTCCGACGGTCGTTTTTCAACAGCATATCGAATGCAAAGGAAATGGATGCATTCAAAAAACCGCCTATTTTGATATACGAAACTTCACATCAATTAAGTATGTATGGGATTTAACGGAGCCTTTTGACAAGGACGGATTTCGGTCATAGAAGAAATTCTCCGCAAAACTCGAGAAGAGTTTTTGTATCCAAGTTATGAGCCCTAATTATACTAGGGGAGATTGGAGAAGAGACACACCTATAGATGAGATGTGGCGGTATTCGATGGGGTATCTGCATCTGCATAGCCTACGTTTTGAGACAAGTCACACACTCCCGTAATCCAATATTCTCCTTATGAGAAAAAAAAAAAAAAGCTTCGATTTATTTCTCTCGACAATCCGAGATAGTAATTCGGCCCACTGAGGAGTCTTTTATGCATCTAGATAAACATTAAAGTGCAAGATATTCGTAGCAATGAAATAATAACCTATATATATATATATATATTTTTTTTTTTTTTTAATTTGTTTTTGTTTTTTTCAAATTAAGGTTTAAGGTCCTGTGGGGGATGTATTTGTATCCCCCACCCATTCAATTGTGAAATTTTCTTATAGGGGACCAGAAATACCTTGTTTACGGATCATTAGAAAGTGCATTAACATAAAAACGGCCGTAAGGAGCGGTAATACAAAGGTATGTAAACTATAAAAACGAGTTGATGTGGATTGACCTACACTAACACTTCCTCGTAATAACTCTACTAGCGGGGATCCTATTAGAGGAATAGCTTCAGGTACACCGGTTACAATTTTAACTGCCCAGTAACCGATTTGATCCCAGGGTAGGGAGTATCCCGTTACACCAGAAGATACAGTTGATACGGCTGAAATTACACCAGTAACCCAAGTCAATTCACGAGGTTTTTTGAACCCTCCGGTGAGATAAACACGGAAGATGTGCAGAATCATCATTAAGACCATCATACTTGCTGACCACCGATGCACAGATCGGATTAACCATCCAAAATTCACTTCGGTCATTATATATTGAACTGAAGAAGAGGCTTCTGTAACAGTCGGACGATAGTAAAAGGTCGTGGCGAAGCCAGTAGCTACCTGAACCAGAAAACAAGTCAGCGTAATTCCCCCCAAGCAATAAAATATATTCACGTGAGGAGGAACATATTTACTAGTAATATCATCAGCAATAGCCTGAATTTCGAGACGCTCTTCGAACCAATCGTATACTTTATCAAGATGGGTAAGCTTATACACCTCCCCCTTAAGAAACTGTACGTGAGGATCTGCCCTCATACAGCTTGAACGAGAATATCTGACTAGACGTTCATTCCATTACTAATTACTTATTGTAATAAGATAGATTTCTTTGATATATTCCAGTTCATTAAAGAATATATGAAATATACAAATTGTCAACTAATGAAAAAATTCGTTGGACTCCATCTCGCTTCAATCTCGTGTTGGCTCTCATTTTCAATAGGGATACCGATTGCTTTTCCAGCGTCTCGAGAAATCTATTTATCTTATCAGTCTATTTATCCAGAAGCAACTGGAACATATAGGTGGATAGACTTTATCTCGTTTCAATCTCACTATCTAGGTATCCATGAACTTTAGATCTCTACTACATCCCGACAATTTCTTTTTGGGTAAGAAGATCGAATGGGTAGCAATTCTTCTTCCTCCCTACTTTATGAAGCGGGAAACTATTAAGAACGAAGACTTAATCCTGTATCTCTGTTTTGATTCCAGAAGTAGAATATTAAAAAATTCATTAATAATTAATTGAGTCGCTTAATTACAAACCGAATCCATTCCTTTATTCAACACCAAGTGATAATCTCGTAACGAAATTTGAATAGTAGATTCGATTTAATTAATCCTAGTTCAAGCATTACTAATCAATATCTGATTTCTTGCGCTTCGGATGCTAATCGTTCGACTGCTATCTGGCAAGATAAGAAAAGAATTCTCCCATAGAAAATAGATCGTCTATCTACTGAACTAGATTGATTGGGACGAATCACACACCCGTATTATCGAGATCCTTAAAAGAAAAGATTACGCGATTTAACTCCCCTTATTTTAAAAATAGATCGAGAGGTCTTCTTCCTCCGCGCTACATCGGATATCCCAGTTTCAAAGTAGCAATCAGATTTTTCACCAACTTATGGATATACCATCCAATAAAACGGAAGAGTTATATATTTCTAAAATAATAACTAAGAATACTGCGAATAAAGCCATAGAAAATCCCATTAGTGGTGTAGTTCCCCAACCGGGAGCGACTTTACCATATTCCGAATTAAGAGGTTTTAGAAAGATTCCTAAACCACTAACTTTTGGTTTGCTTTTGGGAGTATCATCAATAATCTTTGTAGCCATATAAGTTGAATTGATTGAGAGTTGCTAACTTTATATACTATTATATTGAAAACGAATCATTCTTTTCTGGATTACTTAGCAATGGAAACTGCAACTTCGGTCGCTATCTTTACATCTCGTTCACTCGTTAGTTTTACCGGCTATGCTCTGTATACCGCTTTCGGCCAACCCTCCGTAGAACTTAGGGATCCTTTCGAAGAGCATGAAGACTGATCGGACCAGAAGACCTTCCTACTTCCTAAAGGAGTAAAGGAAGGTCTCTAAATAATTCGAGTATCCTTCTTAGTTTACTGAGATGAAAAAGATAGTTGTTTTTATCCAAAATTAAGTATCATTTCTTTCCCTTAGTAGGGACTTTGGGCGGTTCCCGGAAGAATATAGCAAAGAATATTATACCCAAAGTAGCTACTAATAGAAATGTATAAACCAATGCTTCCATGGATTTAATCGTAGAATGGGATTTTATTTTGGAAATAGCTTTCGTACTAATTAGTAATTCTCCATATTCTTCATGTTTTTACAACGATATTCAGTCAATTTTTACTCTTCAACGAGTTGAACTTGAATAATATAACTAGATGAACTCGTTAGATTCAATAAATCTATCTTTTATGCGAAGTAGCCATTACAAAGAAATTCATTGATTCACTAGCCGAATATAGAAATTATTCTATGTAAAGGATATTTCAAACAGTTCGTCTCTTAGTACTGGGATCCCCCAATTTCTGGAATGCCCCGAATTCGACTTAAGCATCCAAATCGGGATCAATACCAGCGAAAACATCTCTGAACAGGGTTCTAGCGCCGTGCCAAATATGCCCGAAAAAGAAAATGAGAGCAAAGGTGGTATGACCAAAGGTGAACCAACCTCTAGGACTACTACGAAAGACACCGTCTGATTTCAGAGTGGCGCGGTCGAATTCAAAAATTTCACCCAACTGAGCACGTCTAGCATATTTTTTCACCGTAGCGGGGTCGTTGAGGCTGACACCATCTAGTTCGCCGCCGTAGAATTCGACAGTTACCCCTACTTGTTCAACACTGTATTTGGATTCCGCCCGTCTGAATGGAACATCAGCTCTTACTATGCCTTCCCCGTCTACCAAGACTACTGGGAATGTTTCGAAGAAGGTGGGCATGCGACGTACGAAAAGCTCATGACCTTCTTTATCCTTAGAGACAGCATGACCTAACCAACCAACAGCTATTCCATCGCCATTGTCCATTGCACCTGCTCTGAACAATCCACCCTTAGCTGGATTATTACCAATGTAATCGTAAGAAGCTAATTTCTCGGGGATTTTAGACCAGGCTTCTGATAGACTTAGATTTTCGGCCTTACTAGTACGGATCCGTTTATCTATCTCTTGTTGAAAATATCCCTGATCCCATTGGTAGCGGGTGGGACCAAACAATTCTATCGGAGTGGCGGCAGAACCGTACCACATAGTTCCAGAGACTACAAAGGCGGCGAAGAAGACAGCAGCAATGCTGCTGGACAAGACAGTTTCAACATTACCCATGCGTAGAGCTTTGTATAGTCGCTGGGGGGGGCGAACACTAAGATGGAATAGACCAGCTAATATACCTAAAATACCCGCTGCGATATGGTGCGAAGCTATTCCTCCCGGAATGAAGGGATCAAAACCCTCAGCTCCCCAAGATGGATCTACGGATTGTACTTTACCTGTTAATCCGTAGGGGTCCGATACCCAGATACCGGGACCAAATAAACCAGTTACGTGAAATGCTCCGAAAGCGAAGCAAAGTACTCCCGACAGGAATAGATGAATTCCAAAGATTTTAGGTAAATCTAAAGAGGGTTTTCCCGTACGCTCGTCGCGAAACAGATCCAAGTCCCAATATACCCAATGCCAGATAGCGGCTAGAAATAACAAACCAGATAGAATGATGTGAGCTGCGGCTACACCTTCATAGCTCCATATACCCGCATCAGTTACGGTGTCTCCGGTAATGCTCCAACCTCCCCATGACTTTGTTATTCCAATACGAGTCATGAATGGGATGACGAACATACCTTGTCTCCACATTGGATCAAGAACGGGGTCGGATGGGTCAAAAACTGCTAATTCGTATAAAGCCATCGAACCAGCCCAACCAGAAACTAGAGCTGTATGCATTAAATGTACGGAAATTAAACGACCAGGATCATTTAATACAACTGTATGGACGCGATACCAAGGCAAACCCGTTGAAAACCCCTTTTATTAAAAATGAATGAACACTACGTAACTTTATTGCATTGAAGGACTGCGCTGTGGGGAAGAAACTTTATTCAATACTAAAGGTAGATTCTACTTCAAGGAATACCTATAGATATATGTATCTAGAAATAGATCTAGAAACCAATATATCCTTTATGCGGGGAGGGGCTAGAAATTCATCTTCCCGGCGAGAGGAAAGACATAGATATTTTAGCATTCACGATTTTCATATACCAATGTAGAGATTGGTCCCACATAAGATTGATATTCGAGAATTCAATTACGAAAATTTCAGTCGTATATCCCATTTCCTTCCGGATACCGTTTCGTTTGAAAGATTCGAATCTAACTCGGCATGTTATAATGTGACATAAACCTCTATTTATATTAAGAACTACGCTTTCGTCTCAGAGATAACTATAACTTCTCATTTATTTCTACATGCCAATTGGTGTTCCGAAGGTGCCCTTTCGTCTACCTGGGGAAGAGGACGCGGTTCGGGTTGACGTATAGTGCGACTCGTCAGATATTTTGAGTTGTATGGAACTACTCCCCATCATTTTACATCCGATCAATATGTTTTTATCTCACTTAGAATTGACTAATTATTCAATAGTCAAACGCGTGAGATTGAAATGAGAGATCTGGTGAGAGATCTATCAATTATAGTAATCCATGGCTAGTTGAAACTAACAGATTATTCAGGCTTCGATCACCGAATCCCATAAATTGAAAATGACGAGTATTAATGCGAATTTAAACGACACTTCATTTAGTCGGTGAATTAGGAACTAGGAAATGAAATAAAAAGAACTATTGATAAAAAGGAAGTGAAACTATTTGTTCTATATGTACAAATGATGATCGGATCCAAAACTTCCTGAAGTAGAAAATGAACCTAAAGATTATTTTTCTAAGTAGAAACTCAATTATGAACAAGAAAATATTGGTGGGGCGGGGTTGAATCCCCAATACACCAACTGAAAGAATAAAAAAGTTCGAAATGTTTGATAGACTGAGAAAACAAACTCGAACAAAGAAATAGAATGGAGATGGATTCGATGAAGGAGTTGGGGGAGGAAGGGAAGAAAAAAGCTTTTTTTTCTTATATATGAAGGAGATATTCCCGATATATCAATAAATTATTCCGCTCCTTTCCATTTCGGAACTACTAGAGCCGTATGCTCCTAATGATGCTTGTACGGTTCCGGGGGAGGGGGACGCGGAAACCTATCCTGATCAATCGGCTTCATCGGGAGAGGCTACTCTTTCTAGGTCAACAAGTAGATGATGAAATTGCAAATCAACTTATTGGTATCATGATGTACTCAAATGGGGAGGATGAAACCAAAGATATGTATTCGTATACAAACTCTCCTGGTGGAGCAGTATTACCCGGAATATCTGTTTATGATGCTATGCAATTCGTTGTACCAGATGTACATACAATTTGCATGGGATTAGCCGCTTCAATGGGATCTTTTATTTCAACTGGGGGAGAGATCACCAAACGTATTGCACTACCTCACGCTCGGCGTCAATGATTTGTATAAGTTGAAACTATGCCTTCGCCTGATGGGGGTAATAATAGCATGGCATTTCAAACTTGGTGGAATTGGTTCGGGTAGATATCCAAGCACAGAAATAGTTAAACACCGAGATAGTGAAACGAATCGGAAGAAAAAGTCTATGCTTGTTAGATATTCATAACTAATAGTTTGGTTTATTCTAGCGTCATAAAACCTATCGAACAAGGGCCACATTCCTGTCAATTTTCATGAAATAAATAGAAATCTTTCGATTCGATTTCTTAGAAAAAAATAGACGTACAAAACTTTGTGATTGCTGTGGGGGACGAAGCAACGGGACCATAGTAGTACTTATCGAAAGGAAGTATGGTGTACAGAATTTATGATGAGCTAGTTCTGGGTGGTGGATACGAAGCGCATCCAATATATAGAATGTAGCTTGTTCCACTTATTAATAACCTCCCAGCTCATCGGATACGGAGCCGTATGCAGAACGAACTGCCCGTACGGTTAGATTTAGGTCAAGTTTTAGCAAAATGAAACCAGGGTTATGATTCACCAACCTGCTAGTTCTTATTATGATGGACAGGCGGGGGAATGTATCACGGAAGCAGAAGAAGTATTGAAACTTCGTGATTGTATTACTAGGGTTTATGTATAAAGAACTGGCAAACCTTTATGGATGATATCTGAAGACATGGAAAGAGATGTTTTTATGTCAGCAAAAGAAGCCGAGAATTATGGTATTGTGGATGCCACAGCATCAGAAAACGCTTCAGATTCAAGGTTGATTTAATAACTTTTACTAGTAAATGCTAGATATTTATACGTTTACAAATCCGGCGGGTGGGGGGCAAAATACTTCCTCCAATTCATACCGAAGAGAAGGAAGGAGATTCTTCTATATATCCCGCTATTTCAGGAGCTGAATAATGTTGATAGACAAGTATTTATAAAATCCCAATAGCGTTGATTCAATGGGGAGAGTTTGTAATACCAGAATTCTCTCCCTGTTAAATATAATGAAATACTTGCGTAAATATCTTCCATTCCTAGGGTTTATTTCGTCTCTCACAGGAAGTAATTTGATAAGAATCAACTGATTCTAACTTAAGTATTTAGTAAATGCCTCCCATGGTTGGGAATATTCTGAACCCAAAATTTCTGCATTTATTTGGACATGCCAACCAATCAACAACTTATTAGAAAGGCAAGACAACCGATGAAGGTTGGAACAAAATCCCCTGCCCTTCAGGGATGCCCCCAACGGAGAGGAGTATGTACTAGGGTGTATGCGCGACCCGTTTGAATCGTAAACTGAACGATATTGGAGGATTGCTACCGCAGAAAAATCTCCCTATTAGAAGAAGTCGACGGTTTATCATCTACCTCCTTTTATGAGGGATGACAATTCATAGTTCTGATTGGTGCAAACCCGATCATCTCAACGTGGGGTGAAGAACAATTTATTGGTGAAACTAAAAAAACTCATTAAGCAAAGTAAGGATAATGATACAGATTTCTTTCTGTTTATATCCCTGCACTGGCAGTAGCTCCAGGTCAGCCACCTGGCCAACTTCCAGAGGGAGATACCGTTACTATACAGATAAGTCTTTTCATAAAAAACTTTTTACTCGATCTCTTGAGTAGAGCTATAGGTCGGAAGCTATACAGCTTACCAACAGCAATTCCATTCCCCTCGTTATCGGGAAACCACAGGCTCCGGTGTATGGGAAGGACCTAACTGTCGAGAAAGATACTACGGAAACTTTGGAATCCATCAATTTTTTTTTGATTTCCAGTGCAACATCTTCTAATACATCTATCTGATCCGGAAATTTCCAATTTTGTGGATAGGAAGGTTGAAGCAGCAAAAGCCATTGGAATCTATCTTTTCTAAATCAGATGAAGAAGGTTTTTATAAAAATTATTCTTTTAGAACGAACAAGTAGCTATATGTAAATTCTATCCCAAACATTTCTAGTTCTATCGAAGATTAGAATATTGGAAGTATAGAAATTGGGAATTTCGACAAGCTAGCACGCATGCTATTATATTCCGATCAACCAACAGTATCTATATATTTATTATCTATCTATTTATATAGATATCTGTATGTCTATATATTTCGGGAATGTATAGAAACACTTTCTATTAGGAAAGGATTCTTCGAAAATTAACATTTGATTCGCTATGGGGGTAGAATTCTAACGACTAGGGTGAAACGCGGATCCGTGGCGCGGAAACATCGCAAAAATATTCTTAAGATTACATCCGGATTTCAGGGGGCTCATTCGAAATCGTTCAGAACAGCGAACCAACAAGGAGTTAAAGCATCAGCTTCTGCTTATCTAGGTAGGATTAATCGAAAAAGAGAAATTCGTCGTTTATGGATCGCTCGGATCAACGCAGCAGCGCGGAGAAATGAAATGATTTATAGCAATATGATTCATAATTTGTATAAAAATCAAGTTTATTTGAATTGCAAAATACTTGCACAAATAGCTATCTTAGATACTAACTGTTTTTCGAAGGTCGTACAGACGATTCGCATATAGATTCATTTATTGAAAACGGAGAACCTCTCCGGGAAATAATACCCGGAGAGATGGGACCGCCAATAGCTAACCTTTACTAGTGAGATTAGTTTCGACTCAATTCCCGTTATTTATCTAGTTATCAAGTCAATAATAGGAGGGTCGAGTATTTCACCGAATAGTAAAATTTTAAACAAGTAATCCTCCACCAGTCGTGGATGGTGAATCTAACTCTCGCTACTGGAGAAAGGTAGCAAAGCCAAAATACGAGCTCTTTTGATCGCGACAGCTATTGAGCGCTGTTGTTGAGAGGTTAACCTATTCATCCGTCTGGATAAAATTCTTCCCTGTTCACTCACGAATCGACGGAGTAAACTTATATTTCTATAGTCAATAATCTCATCGGATCAGATGGATGGATAACGTCTACGGGAAGATCGCTTAGATTTATTCATGATATCTTTTATAACGTTTATTAAATCCTTCGATTATTTCACAAATTAGTTGTTGAATTTTATTCGTTATCTCTTCAATTCCTTGTAAATGCTATGTTTATAGCAATAGGGACAATATTTCTTCAATTCCAATCGAGTAGGTGTATTGCGACGATTCTTTTGCGTCGTATATCGATAAATACCTGGAGATTTGTCACCAGTTTTTTTTCGAGTGCAACTTGTACATTCCAAAGCAATAGTTACTCGCGCGTCTTTGCCTTTCGTCATAAAATTAATTGAAATAAATGAAATAGTTGTTTTTCAAAAATGACTCATTCAAATCCTTATAAGATTTCTGATAATTTACAATTCAGAATCAACATATTATTTATTATTTCATTTTGCAAAAAATCCATATTTATTTTTACATTATTACATCACAAGGCCCGATTCTTGAACCGATTTCCCTTCCCGATCAGAGAAATGGGAATATTAAAGCGTCCGGAAAAAATCGATTAATCTCTATTAAAAAACCAGCTAATAAACCAAACCATATCGTAGCTAGCACAGGAGCTGTGGAAAGATAGATTTTCACATCTTGCATTATATATTCTCCTTCGTTTTATTTTTCCTCTCTTCCCCATCATTTAATAGAAAGACTTTATATCTCTTCCAATATTTCTATCGTGACTAACAATGGAGATGGAAGATGACGAAGATAAAATCTTTCTAATTCACGAATAAGAGTCAATAGCCTCTCGGAATGTAGTTATTTCGGAGAGTAAGTAGCCAATCCCTACGGTCATTAGTTATAATGACTTTGATCGATTTTCTCCATATCGAGAATATGCTTGGTTGGGAATCGGAATTAATAGGGATGTAGCGCAGTTTGGTAGCGCGTTTGTTTTGGGTACAAAATGTCGCAGGTTCAAATCCTGTCATCCCTATTTTTCTTATATCTCGACAACATGCAGAATAAATTCAATATTATAAAAACAGTTTATTCCCCATCCCTCGTCTAGAAGATCCCTGTCCATTATGGGAGAGATACGCCTCCCCTTCTGGAAAAAAAAAAAAAAAAACTTGAAAAAACAGTATATATATATATATATATACTTGAATTATTTACATTCCTCTAATAGCGAAAAGAACCCTTAAATATGAGAAATATGAGGAAGAATCTAATTATCACTTATCAATCTACGTGATTACAGACTCTAAATAGAATAGGAATGGACTGCCCCTAAAATAAAAAGAAGCGCCTTTAGTTCAGCTCGGTAGAACGCAGGTCTCCAAAACCTGATGTCGTAGGTTCGAATCCTACAGGGCGTGATCTTGCTAATTCAATCAGATTTCAATTAATTTGATTAATAGTTATTCCCAAATGAAGTAGTTGAATTCTTCGATAAATGTCAGAAATGTAAGATAAATATGAGATCCAACGAAGAGTTCTCCACTCTTATCGAATATCCAATTGGTCACCGCGACGATATTGCGAATACGCAGTTACAAATAATCCAGCTAGGGTTATCGGAATTAGACCCAATACAATTCCAGATAGCAATGATTCAACCGTTTGACTTCATAGGCATTTGATACAGAGACTTACCATAAAGTATCTGAATATCACAATAGATGAATGGTAAGTGCAGTGAATCGGTAAGCGCCGACGGGCACTCCTTTTCATATGAAATTTTTACGTCATAGAAGCTGGATCTTATTCAATCCAATAAATAACACTAAAGTTAGGATTAGTACAGACAATAAAAAAGCGAAGTAACTTAATAGAGTAAGCATAAATCAAATACTAAGTTGAACTAACAGATAGATTAGTATACAATTTTCCAAAGTTATTTCTTACTCCAAAATACTGGAACGGTAACAGTAACATTTGAATAATTAGTAGAAATATCGAGATGTACATAATAAGATACTGTCTTGGGAATTTTTAATAAAATCGCCGACCGGGTCATCATAAAAGTTCATCAAAATTTTTGTTAATGTTTAGTTGGATGGAAATAATCAAATCAACAATTAAATGGACTTGTGTACAAATAATTGTTAGAATCAATGCTCAAAGATCAAGAGGGGGGGACAGAGGGTAGTAAACCTAAGGTTAGGTATTAATATCTCGATCACATTCATGCATGAGAACTTTTTTGAATGTAATTCAGTTATTTCGGTTACTACCACCCATTATTTTTAAGTCCTGCTCTGATATCTTAATTCACTGAATTTGCTATGAATTGTTTAAGAAACCTATTGGATCGATAATACAGATTAGTCAGGTGCAAATAGGTACTTACCAAGAAGATAATAATCTTTAATTGTCTTACAAAAATAATCAATCAATTTCTGCAAATTAATCTATTCTGTTAATCTTATTTTTAGCAATAACTTCTAATAATTTTGAGAATGGGTTAGTGCATTTGAATTTTAACCATAAGTTGTAAGGCATAAGAATTTATTAAATATTCCAGTAATTTAAATTTCGTGGGTCAATTACCAAATGAACACTTGTTTTTCTGTATCCAATAAAGTTTCACTCAGTTGCTTTTAGAAAACCTTAAATAATTATGTTAGGCTAGACGAAATTACCCGAGGCAATTAGTATATGATGCCCCCCGCTCTGGAAAGAAAGAGGTTGGGAGATGGGGGTTGGGGGACTAGATGCGTCAACGGAATAATTATCGGTAGTATTAGATATTGAATTTTCAATAAAATAATTTTCCGATTTTCTTTTCTATCCTAACTAGATTTCCCTTGCCCATATAATCTTGCTGCTTCGAGGGAAGGCTAGCTATACTAATCCAATGAGTATATCTCGAATATACCCTCGGTATTTTAATGACAACCTAATTGTGGATTGCTGATTGCTAAGGTAGACCAGTAGATTCCGGATCTGCTGGTATTCATACTTCTTAGGGAACAATCCTCCCCAATTCTACGAAAGATATACGGAGCTAAACATGTCTGGAAATACGGGAGAACGTCCCTTTGCTGACATTATTACTAGTATTTGACATCGGGTCATCCATAGCATTACCATACCCTCTCTGTTCATTGCTGGTTGGTTATTCGTCAGTACAGGTTTGGCTTACGACGTTTTTGGAAGTCCTCGTCCAAATGAATATTTTACGGAGAGCAGACAGGAAGTTCCTTTAGTAACTGGCCGTTTCGATTCGTTGGAACAAGTTGATGCATTTACCAGATCCTTTTAGGAGGTACTAATGACTTTAGATAAGACTTATCCAATTTTCACGGTTAGATGGTTGGCTGTTCATGGATTAGCTGTACCTACAGTTTTTTTCTTGGGATCCATATCAGCAATGCAATTTATTCAACGATAGTCTCTATATAAACGGTAAATCCATGACGCAACCGAATCCGAATAAACAAAGTGTAGAATTGAATCGTACGAGCCTTTACTGGGGACTTTTGTTAATCTTTGTACTTGCCGTTCTATTTTCCAACTATTTTTTTAATTAGGAATTGAAAAGATTGGCTAACCTGGATTGGGAAAAACTGAGGGAAACTCGGACCTTAATTATTTGTGACTGTTCGTGTCTCGAGTCATGACCAAATGATGAAATTGAAAAAGAAAAGGGAGTGTGGGATAAACGGCCAATACCACTGGAAGAATTCCTCTGTGGCTAATAGGTACTGTAGCTGGTATACTCGTGACAGGTTTGCTGGGGATATTTTTTTACGGAGCCTATTCAGGATTAGGATCATCCCTTTGAAATTGGTTGAGTGGCAAAAGTTCAATACTTTGTAGATAAATAAATATAGAAAATCTGGAAATGCCGCACCTTCGCTTCCATAGGCTTTGAAAAAGGTAAACTGTTTACTTCGGAAGCTGGTTATAGCCGTGACAATTCTCTAACTAGAAATCTTTACTCTATTTTAAGAATAGTGAATTCTGGTATCGCATTCAGATAAATAAGTTTTCGATCGATTCTTTTATGAAGAATCGATCGAGATCCGGTGGAGGAATAATTTCTATTACGATCATAAGGGAGATTAGACAAATCTCTTCGGCAATTCAGAATAAAATCTATCTGCTTTATGAGACAAGATCATTTACTGGATTCACTTAACCTAAAAGGGATCATCTCTTTTCTTTTGGGGTAAGTAGCAGAAAGTATTACAAACCAGGGACGACTCCTAAAATTTCAATTTATTCATATAGAAACATAACTGGTGTGAGGCCAATAAAAGAAACTTCTTATTTTTTTTGTTATTACCAATTCCGCCATCTAGTTCTTTCAATTTCTTCTTATTTATACAAAATGAAATGATGAAGTAGAGTCATGTCATCATGTCATGGAGCCGGACCCGAGATTCATAACAAATTTTCAACTGATTTTATCTTTTAGTAAATGATAGAAAAAATAGTGTCTCATCTATTCGTATCAATACCGATATCGGAATCAAAAAGTAGTTAACTGGTTTAGATACATGTCCCGATACTCGGGATAAGAATAACTCGTTCATGAAACCTTGAGATTGTCCCTTCAAAAATTTTCAAAAATTTGTTTGAAGGCTCATAAATATCGTTTTTTCTTATTTTTTCACCCACCGAGAACGAATTTTAATTAGCTTCAATTGATAAAAATGAAAATTTTGGATTATAGTGTATGGAAGTGTGAGATTTTGAAGAAGAAGATCAATATTCATATTTGATTCTTTGGATTTTTCATCAGTAGAAAGAAAGTATTCTATCAACTCTTTCTGGGTAGTCTAGATATGGACTTAGAAATTCATCTCCGCCAATTGGACTTTTTCGAACTGCTTCTTCTTAAGCACTAAGAATATTTGTGCTAGAGTAACCGACGCAAAAAAGAATAGAAGACCTTGAACGCGTAACGGATCTTGAAGTACAATTTCTGCTTCTCCTTGACCAAATCCACCCACGTTGGGATTATTAGTTAAGGGTTCATCAACTTTAATAGATTCACCTTCTGAAATAATAAGTTCGGGACCAGGAGGTACAATATCAACTACTTCGCGACCCTCCGGTAGTTCTTCGATAGTGATTTCGTATCCACCTTTTTTATCTTTACGTATTACCTTAGTTATTTTTCCCGTCGCCGAAGCATTATAAATTGTATTATTGCTTTTAGTTCCATCAGGGTAAATCTGTCCCCTCCCCCTATTTCCTCCTACGTAAAGGGGGTACTTCAGGAAGTGTGCCTCTTTGTTAGTGGCAGGATCTGGTGAAAGAATTGGAAACACAATTTCGCTATATAGCTTACCTGGAACTGGACCTATTACTACTATGTTCTTTCTATCGGGACGATAGTTCTGGAACGAGAGTTTCTTCAATTTATCTCTCATTTCAGTTGGGATACGATCGTAAGGTGCCAGTTCAAACCCTTCGGGTAAAATAAGAACCGCGCCCACATTCAACCCCCCCTTCTTACCATTCGCAAGTACTTATTTTATCTGCGTATCATAAGGAATCTTAACAACCGCTTCGAATACAGTATCGGGAAGAACAGATTGTGGAACCTCAATATCCACCGGTTTCTTAGCTAAGTGACAATTAGCACATACAATACGTCCAGTGGCTTCTCGCGGATTCTCATAATTCTGTTGGGCAAAAATCGGATATGCATTCGAAACAGATGGACAATATAATTCATTGAAACTTATCGATATTATAAACGACGGAATCAACCATTTTTCTATCCAGTTACTAATATTTAATCTTCCCGTAATTCGAGTATTGTTGTCAGGTTTTTTCTCAAATAGTTTATTTCTCGACGTCATATAGTATTAACCTCATTTCGAATTATTCCGATATTCCAACGATTCCATAATTTCAAATGCGAGTCTTTTCTTATCGTCAATCAGTACCCAATGGGGAATAATCTATTCGTTATGAAAAAGATAGAGAAAAGAGGGGTTATTCTGTTAAATTCAATAGATAAAAATTCGGTGGAGTAATTGTCATTCATTCATTGTATGATAAGTTGCTACAATTGAGGGAGATATACGATTCAAGTGGCGAAAGATCCAATACTTAAAGACTGTATCTGAAATAACTGGGAAGGTTGAAACAAAGCAGGGGATTACATATTTATCATGAGCAAATCCAAAATGTTCCGAGAAATAACCTATAACTATTTCCCAACCGTGGGGCGAATGGAACCCAATAAATAGATCGGTTAATAGAAGAATAAAGAACGCCTTCATCGTATCGTTTAAACTATAGAACAATTCCTGAATCCAGGGATTTAAAACTGCGAGTCTTTTTCGACCTACCACCAACAACGATATTGGAGTGACAATGCTAATTACATCAGTTACTAGATGTGAAATGATTCGAATATTTCCTTCACTATATATTATCACTAATTGAATAGTTTCGGCATATGCATCTAGATCATAATATCATGATTGAATATCTACAGGATCTGTCACTACTTCATCCAACCAGAGCAACCCCTCTATTTCCTGAAGTCGCTTCAGAGCACCCTCTTCCTGAAATAAACTGATGAATATTTGTAACTGCGAGGTATTCCACCAATTTCTAATCCAAGGTTCTAAAAACCAATTCTGTAATAAAATCTGTATTGTGAGGGGTATAAATAATAAGCACCCGATATATTGAATAGAAGCTAATGCTTGATATTTCGCTAATCTAAAATCGTTAAGGACTAATAAACTCGATTGACTCGTTAACTCTGTTTTGAATCTAAATAGAGTACGGATTATGGACCGCGGTATCAGACTTATAGATTCATAAGCCGTTGTACCATTAGAGGAATCTAGTGAGTCCGAAATAAACAAGTCTTTATTTGAATTATTAGTCATTTGTTGGAACGACGGGATAGTTGGATAACGGCGCCGCTTCCAGACATCAGAATCCGTCAAAGTTGCTTCAATCCAAGATAATTTCTTATTCATCTTTTCCATCTTACTAAATACTTTTGATATGGATCTTCTTGCGAAACGATAATCTTCCGATTGATTCTCCAAAGAACCGTTGATTTTGTTTCGTTTACCACTCATCCTATTACCGTTGTAATAATTTGGAAGATATCTTGAAAATACGGATGGGAGAAGCGAAACCTTTGGGGGGTAACACGAAGACCCATTATGAGAGTCATCCTTCGAAGATATTTTTTCTTCACGTAATTCCTCATATGGCGGAAGGATTTGATTATTTAGAAATAACGACTGAAAAGAATTTCCGATAAAGAAGAACTTTAAATTATTCGAAATTTTTGAGACATATATGCTGGTTCTGCACTCCAAAAGACTCCAATATATAGTAACTATACAGCTATTAAACTCTATATTTATATGAGCTAGTAAAGCCCGCGACAAATCTCTCGGAGGTGATGCCGCTACATAAGATGAAGAGTTTTTTTTTAGACACCGTATTCGCTTACTAGCTTTGTAAGCCCTATCCAAGGAACGATATGGAGTGTTGGAAAACCACTGAAAAATATTCCACCAGTATGATTTCATGCGTTACTTATATATCAAGTAAAGGGGGTTTTAATCTATATTACTAACTAGATGAAATTTTAGAATTGATAATTGGATTCTCTTTATTAAGTTTTGTACCTCCTACTTAGTGTAGCTTGCAGTGCATATAATTGTCTCTCTAATTCATTTATTTCTTTTAAGAATTAGAAAATTGTATTAAATCTTGAAATCCCTCGATTGATACACGCAGGAAACGAGCAGGTTCAGCAGCTTCTTCTTCTATTTCTCTAAATGCTGACTCTTCGCCGATACGGGTTAGGGGAATGTCCTGCCGACCTCTCATCTTCAAGTAAAGAATTCGACGGGGATAAATACCTTCTCGGATTTCCAATCTAACTGAGTATATATCCTTCATTAGGAATTGAATATAAATACGACGATTTCTTCCGGGAAAACCCCAGCGAAAAATAGAGAATATTCCTTCTCGTTTATTGAATAAATTGTAGCCACTACCCACGTCCCAGAATATAGTGCACCACAAATAGAATCCGAGAAATAGACCCGCAATACCATAGAAACACATTACAATACCTTGTGGAATAAAAACAATCTGGTCAGAAGGTAGTATGGGTATCAAATCTCTACCAATATAACTAGAAAGTCCAACCGATAAAAAACCTATAGCGCCACAGGCGAGGATGCAGGCCCAACCCAAATTACTGAATCTACGAGAACCTTTTATGGAATCGACTCGGAGCCATTCGGATTGGTAATTCATTAATACTCCCTCAGAGATTGTTTTATTGTAACGAATCAGTTACTTGCAGTGCTATTAGCTTGATTTGCCTCACACTCTTATTCAATATTCCTTAATTAGAAAAAAAAAAACAAAACAACAAATTTGTGTTTTGTTTATCAAACCTCTAAAATTTGAATCATTAATATGATAATTATTAGATCTATCTAATAGATATAGATAGATCTTGGAAACGGAAGGAACTTTTTCTTTTTCATTTCCTTCTTACGCATAAGTAAAACATGTATTTCAATAAAATGAAAACTTTCCGGGCGTTCAAATAATTAATAGCCACACACAAACTTGTGTGAAAAGACAGTAATAATGAAAAGATGTCCAAGTAGGTTCGAATCTGGAATGATAACTGAAATCAATCTATGTCATTTCTGGAACCGTTTCTCAAAAAAAGAAAACGTACGGAGTAATAGAAATTAGAGAATTTCATCTCGTTCTATGTGGAGAAACAAAGATGCCATTGTAATTGCTGGAAATACCGAACCTACTAGGGGTACAAAAATGGAAGGTAAATAGGACGCTGTCGTAATGGAATTACCTCAAATAAATATAATTTTTTCTGTATTTTTCTCTTCTTTCTTATCTACCTACCCCTCCGGTGATAGTCTTTCTGCTTCACAAATGAAAGAAGTCTCTACTTTATAATTACAAAATATTCCTTAGTTATTACCTTTCCGAGATGGGGGTATAGAACCCACATCATGATCAATAGATCTTCGAGTCTATCTCTAAATTATTAAATGGCTAGCTATATATTCAAAATATCTATTTGGTCGATAACTTCGATCGATCTGTTACTTGGATACAGTTGCATTATAACACCAATTCTAAGGTATCGTATCGAAGAGAAACAATAGACTATTATGAAAGTTGTTTCGTAGTCCCCCCCTCCTCTTCCTCCAGCTATTATTCGATTTTTTCCTCTTTTTATCCTACCGTTACTCCCTCCTCTCTTTATCTTCGTTGTGTTTATCCCCGACTCTTCTGTTTCTATTTCAGCAGAAATTCAAAAAAAAAAGGGTTTAGTTAGGAAAGCATTGATTAGTAACTCCTAACTGTACCTAAAATTAGGAGAGGGGGTAGTGAGGGGATAGTCGGACGCAAAAAAAGGTTTTAGTTTTTTTTACAAGGAGCAGAAGAATAGAGTTCAGATATCTCACTCAAAACACCTTTCATCAGATTACGTGGAACAATTAAATCGAGTGATCCATGATCAAATAGAGATTCAGCAACTTGAAAGCCATCAGGTATTTTTTGACGTGATGTTTATTCAATTACCCTTTTTCCAGCAAATGCTATGTATGCTTTGGGCTCGGCGATAATTACGTCCCCCAACATACCAAAACTAGCAGTAACACCACCCGTAGTTGGATAGGTAGGAACCGATATATATAATAACCCTTTCTGAACTTGATGTATTTGTAGGACAGAAGAAATCTTAGCCATTTGCATTAAACTCAATGTCCCTTCTTGCATACGTGCTCCTCCGGAGGCACAGATAAGGATTAGTGGCAGAAAATTATCCGTAGCATATTCGATTAGGCGGGTAATCTTCTCACCCACCACGGAACCCATACTACCTCCCATGAATTGGAAATCCATAACACCAAGCGCAATAGGTATTCCGTTCAGATATCCCGTACCTGTTTGAACAGCATCGGTTAAACCTGTTCCTTTCTGGGAAGTAGTAATACGATTTTGGTAAGAATTCTCATCAGAGAAACTTAGAACATCTTGTGCAGTCATATCTTCATCCATGGGAATCCGAGTGTCACGATCGATCAGAAGTTCGATTCTTTCCGTACTAGTCATTGAAAGGTGGTAACCGCATTCCTCACAAACACTTCTATTTTGTTTTAAAAATCTCACGTAGAGCATGTTCCCGCAGTTGTCGCACCGGGTCCATAACCCTTTATTGGTATCAATACTTATATGTCTATCTCTTTCTCTCTCACCTGAGACATAGCCTTTGGTGGCTTTCTCGAGGAAGGCTCCGATCAAGCCACCAAATTTTCTTTTCTCTTCGAACCGATTTCTTACAGACGTAGTAATTTCCTCACCTATATCTTCCCCTTACTCCAGAGCGAAACGGTCAAATTCATGAGATTTTATTTCGTCAATGAAATACATACTGAAATGTATAAATCGTTTCTGAAGAATAGGGGTCATTGCTTAGTTGTAATAGATATCGGATTGGGACCGACTCTAAATCCAACAATTAATACATAATTGACTAATTATCTATCTGATCAATCATATGTTAGAATCTCACAACTAATTATCCAATAATATAGATAGATATTTTTGGTTTTTTTCAAACAGCTGTTTGTATACCAGGAAGAATCGACTCGATTCTCTACTAACTGAATATTTGCAGCTTATGCTACTTTTTTGGATACGAATTGGAAGGGACTCGAACCCCCGACACCGTAGTTCGGAACCACGTGCTCTGATCCGCTGAGCTACCAACTCCAATCCCTGGTAGGTAAGGAGTATGGAGAAAAACAAATAGATATTTTGTTTCTTCATACTCCCCATCTATCTCAGGAACCCTATTTTATAGATGACACTCTTGAGTAGTTGTGGAAATTACAACGTATCTATTGTCTCAAATTCAAATTTGATTTCTTTCCATACCTCGCAAGCAGCAGCCAATTCGGGACTCCACTTACAAGCTTCACGAATAATCTCATTACCTTCGCGAGCGAGATCACGCCCTTCATTACGAGCTTGTACACAAGCTTCTAGAGCGACTCGATTAGCCACAGCACCTGGTGCATTTCCCCAGGGATGTCCCAAGGTTCCCCCACCGAACTGTAGGACGGAATCATCGCCGAATATTTCAGTTAGGGCGGGCATATGCCAGACATGGATACCCCCCGAAGCTACAGGCAATACACCCGGCATAGATACCCAATCTTGAGTGAAATAGATCCCGCGACTTCTGTCTTTCTCAATATAATCATCACGAAGTAGATCGACAAAACCTAGGGTAACTTCTCGTTCTCCCTCAAGTTTACCCACTACAGTCCCGGCGTGGATATGATCTCCACCGGACATACGCAATGCTTTGGCCAATACGCGAAAATGTATACCGTGATTTCTCTGTCTATCAATAACAGCATGCATTGCACGGTGAATATGAAGCAGTAGTCCATTATCCCGACAATAAAAAGCCAGGCTGGTATTTGCGGTAAAGCCTCCTGTCAGATAGTCGTGCATGACAATGGGTGCTCCCAATTCTCTGGCAAAGATTGCTCTTTTCAACATTTCCTCACACGTACCTGCAGTAGCATTTAGGTAATGTCCCTTGATCTCGCCCGTCTCAGCCTGAGCTTTGAAAAGAGCTTCTGCTACAAACAAGAAACGATCTCTCCAACGCATGAATGGCTGAGAATTTACGTTCTCGTCATCCTTGGTAAAATCAAGTCCACCGCGGAGACATTCATAAACAGCCCTGCCGTAATTCTTCGCAGATAAGCCCAATTTTGGCTTGATTGTACATCCCAATAAAGGACGACCATATTTGTTTAGTTTATCTCTTTCGACCTGGATACCGTGAGGTGGGCCGATGAAAGTCTTAGAATAAGCGGGAGGAATTCTCAGATCTTCCAAACGTAGAGCGCGTAAGGCTTTGAATCCGAAAACATTACCTACGATGGAAGTGAACATATTAGTAACGGAACCCTCTTCGAATAAATCCAGGGGATAGGCTACATACGCAATATATTGATTTTCTTCTCCAGCGACGGGTTCGATATCATGACACCGACCCTTATAACGATCAAGACTAGTAAGTCCATCCGTCCATACAGTGGTCCATGTCCCTGTGGAAGATTCCGCAGCTACCGCAGCTCCAGCTTCCTCAGGCGGTACTCCAGGTTGCGGAGTCATTCGGAATGCTGCCAAGATATCAGTATCTTTCGTATCATAATCGGGAGTATAGTAAGTCAATCGATAATCTTTAACACCAGCTTTGAATCCAATACCCGTTTTAGTCTCCGTTTGTGGTGACATAGGTCCCTCCCTACAACTCAATTAGTAAATCTTGCAAGGATGGGGTCTGCTCGACGACATAGTTCAACATGAAGTGAAGCGAGAAATAAGTCTTGATGGACTTAACTCGAGATATCCGTCAAAACTCCACCTCAGGCATCGAACATTACTATTTTATAATGTGTTTCATATGGAATGCAACTGACTTGTGTAGCTTCCCACGAAAATCGATCAATAATTTTGATTGTGATACATTTCAATACATTGACTCGGGAATCTCTTCACGATTAGACTGGTCGATAGAAAGAAGATCATGATTGAATTCGATATGGGGACCACTTCAATAACAGATAGCTAAGAGACAGTAATAAAAAGATTATTCGTAGGAGGGGGGTGTACAGAGATCACATCTAAAATTTGGACTACGGATATTTTATCCTCTCCAAGCTATACCACGAATTTCTCTGGATCTGTAAGATGTGTTACCTATCCATTTATCCCTAATTATGAATTGGAATTTACTTCGAATAAATTCGATGATATGCTTGGATATTGGGGAGATAAAGTAGGCAATTCAGGAATATTTACTGTCAATCAATCAGTGATTAAATACCAGATATTACTATAAGTTCAATAATCGAAAAAGATAATACACCAGGATAGTTATGAAAACCAGTTCTATCGCTTTCGTAATTTCTAAATCAGTTGAAAAAAATGTGGGATATATCACTCAGATCATTGGCCCAGTATTAGATGTGGCCTTTTCTCCAGGTAAAATGCCCAATATTTACAATTCCTTAATAGTTAAGGGACAGAATCCAGCAGGTCAAGAGATTAATGCTACTCGCGAAGTACAACAGTTATTAGGTAATAATGAAGTCAGAGCGGTAGCTATGAGCGCTACAGACGGTTTGATGAGGGGTATGGGAGTCATTGACACAGGAGCCCCCCTTAGTGTCCCTGTTGGTGAAACTACTCCTGGCTGAATCTTTAATGTCCTTGGCGAACCCGTCGATAATTTGGGTCCCGTAGATATTGGTACGACATTCCCCATCCACAGATCTGCCCCTGCATCTACACAGTTGGATACTAAATTATCTATTTTCGAAACAGGTATTAAGGTTGTGGATCTCTTGGCTCCATATCGCCGAGGAGGCAAAATTGGATTATTTGGGGGCGCTGGTGTAGGAAAAACAGTTCTCATTACGGAATTGATTAATAATATTGCTAAAGCCCACGGGGGTGTATCCGTATTCGGGGGAGTTGGGGAACGTACCCGCGAGGGTAATGATCTCTACATGGAAATGAAAGAATCAAAAGTTATTAATGAAAAAGATATATCAGAATCAAAAGTGGCTCTCGTTTATGGTCAGATGAATGAACCGCCGGGGGCTCGTATGCGGGTTGGTTTAACTGCTCTAACAATGGCGGAATATTTCCGGGATGTCAACAAGCAAGATGTACTTCTATTCATTGATAATATCTTCCGTTTCGTTCAAGCGGGATCAGAAGTTTCTGCTTTATCGGGTAGAATGCCTTCCGCCGTAGGTTATCAACCAACTCTCGGTACAGAAATGGGATCTCCACAAGAAAGAATTACTTCTACTAAAGAAGGATCAATAACCTCTATTCAAGCTGTTTATGTACCTGCAGATGATTTGACTGACCCAGCTCCCGCTACAACATTCGCACACCTAGATGCTACTACTGTGCCTTCGAGAGGCTTAGCGGCCAAGGGTATTTATCCAGCCGTAGACCCTTTGGATTCGACCTCAACTATGCTGCAACCCTGGATCGTAGGTGGGGAGCATTACGAAACTGCACAGGGAGTTAAACAAACTTTACAGCGTTATAAAGAGCCTCAAGATATTATAGCTATTCCCGGACTGGATGAATTATCGGAGGAAGACCGTTTAACGGTAGCTCGAGCCCGAAAGATAGAACGTTTCTTGTCACAACCCTTCTTCGTAGCAGAAGTTTTTACTGGTTCGCCGGGTAAATACGTTAGTTTAATAGAAACTATTAAGGGATTTCAAATGATTCTTTCTGGGGAATTAGATAATCTCCCCGAACAAGCTTTTTATTTGGTTGGTAACATCGACGAAGCTACCACAAAGGCGGCAACCTTACAAGTGGAGGGTCAATGAAAGAGATGGTATTGAATCTTCGTGTAATGGCTCCGAACCGAATTGTTTGGAATTCCGAAGTTCGAGAAATCATTCTATCCACTAATAGTGGTCAGATTGGCGTATTGCCTAATCACGCGCCGCTTCTTACAGCTCTAGATATGGGAGTTCCGAAAATACGTCATGATGGTCAGTGGTCTGCAATGGCGCTAATGGGGGGTTTCGCTATGATCGACAATAACCAGGTAACAATATTAGTCAACGAAGCAGAAAGAGCTGCTGAAATTAATCCCGAGGAGGCTCAAGAAGCTTTTCAGACAGCTCAGGTTAACTCGGCTCAAGCCGAAGGCAAAAAGAAGATAATCGAAGCTAATCCGGCATTTAAGAGAGCTAAGGCACGACTAGAGGCCTTAAATAACAATGAAATTAAACCTTCCGTAACATGAACATCTAAGAGGCGATAGGCAGTGTATGATGGAACACAAACTGAATCGATAATCCTGTAATTTGTCATACCCATATCAAATAGTCACATAACTTATTAGGTATCACTCCAAATCTTGTGGTATCTAATAAGTTTTACCTACTATTGGATTCGAACCAATGACTCTCGCCGTATGAAAGCGATACTCCAACCACTGAGTTAAGTAGGCTGTTACTTTTCACAACACCCGATTAAATTCTATGAGATTGTTCTAAACAATTCTAGTATTGGTAAATACTACTGATGAATGTATGATTCCAATAATAAGATGAATTATAGGATGAATCTTTAACTTCCCACGGCCGGTTACTCAACTTGACAACACCTATTATGTATCTATATACAGATATAGGTAGGGAATGTATTATCTGATTAGACCCAGAAATAGAGGGCTATAGCTCAGTGGTAGAGCGCCTCGTTTACACGTGCGCCGATGCTTTTCGAGAGGGGTTCATCGCTATTCAAACGATTCGCGCAAAGGATCTTACGTGACTTACTTATGTCTTACTCCATTAATGAAGTGTGGGAGAACAGTAGCATGACAGGAAGATTGATCCATTTGCTGATCAATCGATTCCAATAAGTTGATATGGTGAATATAAAATCCATTTAATGCTAAGTATCGTGAGGGCAATGCGAGGACCTCACCAAGATCTCTTCCTCGTTATACGAACTTTTAGGTGTATAAAGTATCGTATATCCCTTCTCAGTGATAGAGACTCTTTACAATTAAGTAGATTTGCGTATGCAAAAAGCAAACCTGTGTCAACACTGAAACCCTTCTCGAAACACTTCGGGATTGCTTCGTATATAAAAAATTCTTCGAGTACACGGAACCATCTAACTGCCTATAAAAGTGGTTTACCAACAAATTTTGTTACTTCCAGTGGATAGGGAGAAACTAGTTGGTGGGGGAGCCCAATGCCACGAAAGGGGCATGTTGGGTTCGTAAAGCAGTTCAAGAATCTTCTATATATTCCGCTCTGCATGACCGAGAATGTCTACGGTTCGAATCCGTATAGCCCTAATCTGGATATGGAAGGATATATTCTAATCTATTCAAATTGCGCCGAATATCTATAATAACTTAGTAGTTTAATTCACAAGACTGATCCATTCATTATCTCCATTGTGGAAACAGAAGCAGTAATTCGTTACTCAATCATTTTCTTGATAGTAATCAATTAAGAAAAATAAGGGATAGATAAAGAGATACCTGTAGACGGAGAGTCAGACCATCTCCAGAAAATCCATATAGAAGGGCGGTTTCGTTCGGTATCGATTCAGTAAGTAGTAAAATATCCCGAAAATTCTTCAAAAGATAACTCAATAATCTTGGACTTGGATTCGTTTTTCTTAGCGATTCAGCTAATAACAACTTTCATAAGTTACGCTTAATAGTTCCTATATCATCTCAAACAGAGAGTTTGATTTATGATAATCTTCCCTAGAAATTAAACAGGTTCTTTTTCATTCCGTATCTGTTAATAACGAGGTTGTAGGAGTGATTTGCTCACCAATTATGAAATTGACATCCTGATACAATTCCGTAATAAAATGAGGTGTATCTGACACGACTTCTGATTGCCCTTCAAATATATATATATATATATATTGAAAGAACGACAACTCTTCCTCGATTGCCTCACAATTATTAGAACTATGATGGTGGAAGAGACGGAAAAACCCCGAACCGAAAGGAGTGTTAAAATGTTTTTGCTTTCCAAATACGATTCTTTTTGGCTATTATTACTAGTATCTAGCCTCATTCCTTGCCTAGCTTTTCTAATTTCTGGATTTGTCGCACCCATCCGTAGGGGACCGGAAAAACTAACAAGCTATGAGTCGGGTATAGAACCGAAGGGGGGAGCTTGGATTCAGTTTCAGATCCGTTATTACATGTTTGCTCTGGTTTTCGTTATTTTCGATGTCGAGACGGTTTCTCTCTACCCCCGGGCTATGAGTTTCAGAGAATTGGGTCTATTTGCTTTTATCGAAGTGATCATATTCATGCTCATATTAATTCTTGGTTTGGTCTACGCGTGGCGAAAAGGAGGATCGGAATGGTCTTGAGTCCCGAATATCCAGTTGATGAAGATCCAATAGATTCTCATGATACTCCATTAATAAACTCTACGGAGTCTCTCTTTCCCGATCAAAATACATCAAATTCGGTTTTTTTAACTAACTTGAATGATTTCACAAATTGGTCTAGACTATCTAGTTTGTGGCCACTTCTTTATGGTACCAGCTGTTGCTTTATCGAATTCGCATCACTAATCGGTTCACGATTCGACTTCGATCGCTACGGTCTAGTACCAAGATCTAGTCCCAGACAGGCTGACCTGATAATAACAGCTGGTACTATAACCATGAAAATGGCTCCGTCTCTGGTGAGATTATACGAACAGATGCCTGAGCCTAAGTATGTAATAGCTATGGGGGCTTGTACCATTACGGGAGGAATGTTCAGCACAGACTCCTATAGTACTGTCCGGGGAGTAGATAAGTTGATTCCCGTAGACATTTATTTGCCGGGTTGCCCACCCAAGCCCGAAGCTATTATTGATGCTGTAATAAAACTTCGCGAAAAGGTTGGTCAGGAGACCCATAAGAGTCATCAAACCCGAAATAAATATTTCAGTCTGAATCACCAACTTTATATTCATACTGGTGGATATGATCAGCAAATTGCTAATCAGTCTCCTAACTCTTTATTGAATAGACTTCCAAAAGAATCTGGTAGGTTCGGAGATATACTATTAGATGGTGAAGAATCAATATCAAAACCAAGCGAGTGAATCTATTCTACGAAGATGAAGAGGTGTTAGCTAGTATGGGTAATACTAATGATAGTGACGATTTCGATAGTCAATTGCGGGGTCGATTATCTGCGTGGTCAACTAGGCATAGGTTGGCTCATAGGCCTTTAGGTTCTGACTACCAAGGTGTCGAGATCCCACAAGTCGAAGCGGAGGAGTGGCCTTCTATAGCTGTTGCCCTATACGCGTTCGGATTCAATTATCTCCGTTCCCAATGTGCCTATGATACAACACCGGGGGGTCCTTTAGCTAGTGTATATCACCTCACAGAGGTACAAGATAATGCAGATCAACCCGAAGAAGTATGTATAAAAATTTTTGTTCCGAGAAGAGACCCCAGAATACCATCTGTCTATTGGGTCTGGAAAAGCTCCGACTATCAAGAACGGGAATCTTATGATATGTTAGGAATCATTTATGAGAGTCACCCGCACCTTAAACGTATCTTGATGCCCGAGAGCTGGATCGGATGGCCCCTACGTAAAGATTATATCGTACCTGATTTCTATGAGTTACAAGACGCTTATTGATTAGGAGCAAAGACGTAGTAAAGGGCCCCGTCCTGCTCTTTATCCCTTATTTGAGTCCGCGTGCTCAATCAGCTCCAATATAAAAGACGATTTACCGCTTGTTTGAAATATTTTCAAATCAAATAATAAGTAAAAAGTTTTTTTTTGTCATCTCCAGATTGTGTTATTCTTCCCGGAGGGCTCTGACCAAAAATTGCTTGACTGAAGTCGTTCGTATAAATATGCCAGGAACCAGACTTGAACTGGTGACACGAGGATTTTCAGTCCTCTGCTCTACCGACTGAGCTATCCCGGCTAAAGACTCCATAGAAATCTTAGAATTGATTTCTTCCTTTTAACCATCTGCTCGATTGGAGTAACGATCTCTCTCATTCAAACAAGGTTTTTGTGCTCCCGTTATTTGTGAACGAACCATTCAGATAATCCCGTAGATTTGCTGAATGGTTCCTTTGCCAGCTATCCATAAGTATTTCTCTTGATGGATAAACGGGATCTTAATCAAATTCGATCAATCTCTGAATAGAAGAAGCGGGTGACATCGTTTGATACTATAGGTACCGAAAGGCATCCAATAATTTGATCAATAATTTGATATGGATATTCGTCGTCTATCTAATGGAAATAGATACGACGATACACCGTCAAAGAGAAGAAAGAATTGTTACGTTGATATCTATTTTGTAACTCTTATGTCACTTATATAATAGGTTTCATCTCGTTCTGTTGGGGATGGAGGGACTCGAACCCTCACGGTCTTACAAAGACCAACGGATTTTCTTTCTACCACAACTTGCATTGTTGTTTCTATCAACGATGTGAAATTGGACTCTATCTCTATCCGCGTAAAGTCTTAATCAGTTATTCTTTTTATTTATTTTAGTATTCTTATTTATTGTCGAATATCATTTGAATATGATTCAAACAGATATTGATAGGAAATACTATGCTATTTTGGGATGATCCAAAACATATTGTAAATTCCAATCAAAAATTTTTTGCATTTTTGATACGGATGCCGAGTATAGACCAGAATAAGCTTTTCGTCATTTGTAAGATCATTACTAACAGATTATTCGTATAGATACAATACTTAGTCACTTGGTAAATAATCTAAACAACAATTAATAATTTGTTCGTTTGAATAGCTCCCGTCGAGTCTCTGCACCTATATCATCATCCGAATTTATATCGTTTCTTAATGAATTTGGCTCAGGATTACCTACCAAATAGTCCCAGGTTCCCCTGATTTTGGGAGCCATCACTCGATGTGTTTCCACACCTAGGCCCAACCTGATTGAATTGAGTCCGCAGCGTCTACCATTCCGCCATATCCCCCCCCCATCGAGCCAAAAACTGAAGCACTGACTATGCAATTCAAGAAATTCAAACTAACAACCGGTCTGTCATATTTTTATCTTTTTAATTTCACGCGTTCCACCCCACCCATTCCGTAAGAATTTCATAAATCTATCAATTCTATTTGATCTAATTGAGGAGAAATACCACGATTATCTCCGAAATTTTTTTTTTTATCCTTTTCTTCTCACTATTCCTCGGTTCCGAGGACCCTTTCATTTTATTTCTTTAGTTTTATTTCAATCCCCCTCCCACCTATTATAGAGAAATATATCCCGATTCCATTGCTATAAAAATCGAGTTTTTTTTTTTTATTGGATATATCTCCTTACTGGTAAATAGCTATTGGTTTAGATCACCTGAGAAACAACATCTCACTTGTATGTATGGGAATTATACACAAATATACTAATCGGATCAATACAGCAGGTAATGAAATTACTGACTCCTCATTCAATCCGTGTTTTTGGTGAAGTGCCCCATATGCTTACACAAACAAGTACGGTAGAGAAATTCCACTCAATACAATCCTATTTAATTGTGGGTGTGTAGAGGCTCTACCTCCTCCGCATATGGGTCCAAAAAGATAGGAAGAAGATAACTTATTTTGGGATTCGAAGCACTAAATCTACGACGCAAAGGTTATTGGTTCGATTTCGATAGACAACTTAATAGTAGTCGTCGACGTATCCACCTAATATTGTGCTTCCCCCCCCCCCCCCCCCATCGAATCATATAATAGAGGTGCTAATAATTTAATTCAAGTATTTGTTCATTCTCATTCATGTGTTATGATTGTTAAAAACACCAACGTCCAATGTAATTAATTTAGTATTAGTTACAAATGATAACTCAATTTTGTTTGATTGCCAAGCATTCCATCTCAAGATCTAATACTATTATGGAAGAGGAGTTTCTATGTCTCGTTATCGAGGACCTCGTTTAAAAATAATACGTCGTCTGAAAGATTTACCAGGGCTTACTAACAAAACATTAAATCCGAGAAAAACATGAATTGCTATTGATTAATCTGCTTCGAAAAAAATATCTCAATTTTGTGTGCGTTTGGAAGCCAAACAAAGGTTACGTTTCAATTATGGATTGACAGAACGCTAATCGCTCAGATACGTGCGTATTGCTAGAAAAGCCGAGGGTTCAACGGGCCAAGTACCATTACAATTACTCGAAATGCGACCAGATAATATTGTCTTTCAGTTAGGTATGGCTTCAACTATTCCCGCAGCTAGACAATTAGTCAATCATAGACACATCGCGGTGAACGATCGTATGGTGGATATACCAAGCTACCGTTGTAAACCCGGAGATGTTATTACTTTGAGGAATCGACCGAATTCTTATAATGGACTAAAGAAACAGATTGAATTTTCTCGGGAAGACAAAGTACCAGATCATTCAAACCTTTCTCTATCAGGAGATAATATACCCAAAGGATTAGTGAATGGAATCGTAAGTCGAGAGTCCATTGGTTTGGATATAAACGAATTGCTAGTCGTCGAGTATCATTCCCGCAAGGCTTAACCCCAAGGGATTCCCCTAAGAGTTTACATCGGTTCAAATGCTACTATAAGTGAAGTGGTTACTTCGAATTCCAAGTAATAATTTTATAATCAGTAGACTAACTCTACTTATCCTTGGGATCGCATGCCAGTACTGGGGTAAATTCCCCCTTCCATTTCTATCTTCTCTTTCTTTTGCCCCCTCTCTGTTCTTACTTATTGTTACTATCCAATTCCTCCCCCGTCTCGTTTCTCGCTCTCTCCGGTTATTACCTTCCTTATTTTTAGATTATTTTAAATTGTTACTCCGACTCAGAGGAATTGGTTGAGTTATTAGATAAATTAGCTATTTATCGGGAGGTCTCGGTCTAATAGAAAATGATGAAACGCGTAAAGGAAAGGGAGGGATTCGAACCCTCGGTAAACGGTAGTCTACGTAGCATTTCCAATGCTACACCTTAAACCACTCGGTCACCCTTCCTGTAGCATTGCTACTATTCAACCATTTTAGCGATTTGAGAAATGACTTAGAACCTGATAATCAATCATAACCAAGAACTAATGATTTTTCTAGATAGATATTAAATTAATAACGAAAGGGGAAAATTCTGATTTGGATTTGGGGTAAAAAAAAAAAATAACCCGTCTTTTCTTTTTTTTCTTGATGAATTTTTAGTTATTCCGTCATTCCCTGATTCCTTTCAATAAATGGGTTTCAATGGGATGAAATAGAGCTAATGGGGAGATTCCACTTCTTTACTAGCTGTTAGTGGATTTTACGAGACCATATTCATTCCCAGACGACTCCCGTTTCGTATAGAATTGGTTATTCTATTCGACTTATTTATCAAGAACGGAGATGTCAAATGCATATACTTCTTCTGTTTGTATTACAAAAAAATTTCTCTCTAATCCCGATTGGGATTAATTTAGTAGTAAGTGCAATAAATAATAATTTTAACTAATTATGCCTAGATCCCAGAGAAATGATAATTTTATTGATAGAACTTTCACAATTCTAGCAGATATTTTATTACGAATTATACCAACGACTGAAAGAGAGAGGGAAGCTTTTACCTATTATAGAGATGGTGCGATTCGGAAATAAAATCAATTACCTAACTTTTGAATTTTTGGGTTTTTTAATTCTGAAACACTCACGTTTTGTGAAGGTGTGTGTTGGATGACAACAATTCCTTCTGTCGTGTATCCTCGATTGATGCAGCCTTGAATGCTCCAGTTCTAGCTTACAGTATATGGTCGTATTAAGCAAAAGGTCACACCTGTTAAAAGATTTTAACAAACCAGTTAATTAATGGGTACGCATGCGGGAAAGGCACTACGTGTAGAAATCGACAACACAAAAGCTTCGTTGTGGTAGGATTCGCCACATATCACAATTTTATTTTATGACAAATACCAATAATGATTGGGACAACGAACATCCATCCTGTTTGTTTTTTGGATACCCGTAGAATCGTCGAAGATTGTCGGAGTAGCTAATTCCTACGAAATACGAAGCGTTGAGAACAAAGAAATTGTCATATAGTCTACTATTGGGGGTAACACACCATGGTGACATAATCATGTTAACAAATGATTTTTGACGAGAAGGATGGCTAGATACTAGCCTCAGAGACACTAGCCCCTGTTTATCCATAGATTCCGAGTAGGATTTTCTAGACTGTTCCAAATAGTACTCCCCATCTAGGATTATGCAGGAGGAGCCGTATGGGATGGGAATCCCAAGTACGGTTTTGAAACGGAGCTCATTCACAATAAATGAACGATCGTAACGGATGTCAGCCCAATCTGAAGGAGAATATGCAGAAGCTTCATAAAATTACTACAAAGCTATGCGTTTAGAAATTGATCCCTATGACCGTAGTTATATACTTCACAATATAGGTCTTATTCATACTAGTAATGGAGAACACGCAAAGGCTTTGGAATATCATTCCCAAGCACTGGAACGGAATCCTTTCCTACCACAGGCTCTTAATAACATGGCTGTGATCTGTCATTACGTGCGATTACCTCACTATAGGATCCCTTAGTTTGAAACTACTCGAAAAGAGGAGGTTTTCCACAAGCATACTCTCGAATCGGAGTTATCATGAGCTGTGGGTTTTGGTATCCATCACAGCCACCCGGGTTCGTGAAGGAGGAATGAAAGCCTAGAAATCCCATGGATAATTGAGTGAATTGAGAAAGAAAGCACCGTAAAGATTCATCATTGAAAGTCTGGGTCGATACAATGAAATTCGCTCACTTGAAAGGTTGTACAATCTATCCCTGTAATAGAGTTGATTGATAAAAGAAGGAAGTATCGAGCTACGGTGTGGTATCAAATCCCAAAGGAAACATATAATCAAACGGATCCATATTGAAAGGTGGGGTAGTTAGTTCCCCAAAAGGTTATTAATCTTTCTGATGAATTAGGAGTATGGATAAAATCCTATCCTGCGATAATAGGGTTGAAAACTATTCTAAGTAATTGCTCGTAGTTCTTCTATAGACTAAATAAAAGGAACAAGTGAATCTTTTTTCTTTTATGCCAATTAGAAAACAAACTAATGAGTAAGTATTCGAGCCGTATGAGATGGGAAACTCTCAAGTACGGTTCTGAGGGAGGAGATCTAAAAGAGATATATCCATCCCGACCGAGGAGAACAGGCCATTCAGCAAGGAGATCCGGAGGCTTCGGAAGCTTGGTTTGATCAAGCCGCTGAGTATCGGGAACAAGCAATAGCACCTTCTCCGAGTAATTACATCGAGGCACAGAATTGGTTGAAGATCACGAGACGTTCCAGAGAATAGAAGGGTAATAACCACAAAGTAACAGAAGGTTAATGAATATACAATTAAAATAAGTTTTTTTATTCTCCTCCCTTGTCCCGCCCCCCACTCTTAGCTATGAGAAAGAGGAAGAATTATTTCTTCCTCTTTCAATCCTCATTCGATACTATTTAAGTTCTTCTACCAAGACGATTATTCAATTTTACGAGGTCCATAAAGCACTGATAAGTTATGTAATAATGAGATTAAATGCCTGCCTTGGATAACTCCTCCATTATAGTCGTTCAAGTTACAAACTTAGGGAGATCAGAAAAGACTTTACCAGTGCAAATTCTATCTCTTGGAAGTTTTATATCCTCTGCTGGTAGGTTGTTGCTATCCCTTGTCCGAAGAGAGGAGAATCTCGATGACTATTCGTTCACCGGAACCAGAAGTCAAGATTATGGTTGAAAAGGATCCCGTAAAAACTTCTTTTGAGAAATGGGCCCAACCCGGACATTTCTCGAGAACTCTAGCTAAGGGTCCTAGTACTACCACTTGGATCTGGAATCTACATGCTGATGCTCATGATTTTGATAGTCACACCAACGATTTAGAAGATATATCCCGTAAAATATTCAGCGCCCATTTCGGTCAACTGGCTATTATTTTTATCTGGCTGAGCGGTATGTATTTCCATGGGGCTCGTTTCTCCAATTACGAAGCATGGTTAAGTGATCCTACTCACATTAAGCCTAGCGCTCAGGTAGTTTGGCCGATAGTTGGTCAAGAAATACTTAATGGGGATGTAGGGGGGGGGTTCCAGGGGATACAGATAACGTCCGGATTCTTTCAAATATGGCGAGCTTCCGGAATAACTAGTGAGTTACAACTCTATTGCACTGCCATCGGTGCTTTAATTCTTGCAGGATTGATGTTCTTTGCTGGTTGGTTTCACTACCACAAGGCTGCTCCAAAATTGGCCTGGTTCCAAGATGTAGAATCTATGTTAAACCACCATTTAGCGGGCCTTCTAGGATTGGGTTCCTTGGCGTGGGCGGGGCACCAGGTACACGTCTCGCTACCAATTAATCAACTATTGGATGCGGGAGTCGATCCCAAAGAAATACCTCTTCCTCACGAATCCATTTTGAATCGTGATCTTTTGGCCCAACTATATCCTAGTTTCGCAAAGGGTTTAACTCCATTCTTCACCCTCAATTGGTCAGAATATTCAGACTTCTTAACCTTTCGCGGGGGATTGAATCCAGTAACGGGGGGATTGTGGCTGACCGACACCGCACATCACCATTCCGCTATTGCAGTTCTTTTCCTAATAGCTGGTCATATGTATAGAACTAATTGGGGTATTGGGCATAGTACGAAAGAGATTCTGGAAGCTCATAGAGGTCCCTTCACTGGTGAAGGTCACAGAGGTCTTTATGAAATTCTAACTAATTCATGGCATGCTCAACTGGCTATCAATCTGGCCATGCTAGGTTCTCTAACGATTATAGTAGCTCATCATATGTATGCTATGCCTCCCTATCCGTACCTAGCTACTGATTATGCCACACAACTATCCCTGTTTACACATCACATGTGGATCGGCGGTTTCCTCATAGTTGGCGCGGCTGCACATGCAGCTATTTTTATGGTGAGGGATTACGATCCGACTACTCAATACAACAATCTACTGGATCGTGTTATTCGGCATCGTGATGCAATAATTTCACATCTCAACTGGGTATGCATTTCTCCAGGTTTCCACAGTTTCGGCTTATACATTCATAACGATACTATGAGTGCGTTGGGACGTCCACAAGATATGTTTTCAGATACTGCTATTTAATTACAACCTATATTTGCTCAGTGGGTACAGAATACTCATGCTTCCGCTCCTGACTCAACCGCGCCTAATGCAATAGCAAGTACCAGTTTGACCTGGGGGGGTAGCGACTTGGTAGCAGTGGGCGGAAAAGTCGCTTTGTCAACAATCCCATTAGGTACTGCAGACTTTTCGGTACATCACATTCATGCGTTTACGATCCACGTTACTGTCTTAATATCACTCAAGGGTGTTTTGTTTGCACGGAGCTCTCGTCTGATACCCGATAAGGCAAATCTTGGTTTTCGGTTTCCCTGTGATGGTCCCGGTAGAGGAGGCACCTGCCAAGTATCTGCTTGGGATCACGTCTTCCTAGGGTTGTTTTGGATGTACAACTCCATTTCAGTAGTTATATTTCATTTCAGTTGGAAGATGCAGTCTGATGTATGGGGTAGTATAAGCGACCAGGGGGTAGTTAGTCATATTACTGGGGGAAACTTTGCGCAGAGTTCAACAACCATTAATGGATGGCTTCGTGACTTCCTATGGGCACAGGCTTCACAAGTCATTCAATCGTATGGTTCTTCATTATCTGCATATGGCCTCCTATTCCTGGGGGCTCATTTTGTTTGGGCTTTCAGTCTAATGTTCTTATTTAGTGGCCGTGGATATTGGCAAGAACTCATTGAATCTATCGTTTGGGCCCATAATAAATTGAAAGTTGCTCCTGCTATCCAGCCCAGGGCTCTGAGTATTGTACAGGGACGTGCTGTAGGGGTAGCTCATTACCTTCTGGGTGGAATCGCCACGACATGGGCGTTCTTCCTAGCGAGAATTATTGCAGTAGGATAATGGCTAGGAGGATTTGAAAAGCATTACGGCATCAAGATTTCCAAAGTTCAGCCAGGGTCTATCCCAAGACCCAACTACGCGTCGTATCTGGTTCGGTATAGCCACTGCGCACGACTTCGAGAGTCATGACGATATTACCGAGGAGCGCCTCTATCAAAAAATATTTGCTTCTCATTTTGGTCAATTAGCTATAATTTTTCTGTGGACTTCTGGAAATTTGTTTCACGTGGCTTGGCAAGGTAACTTCGAATCATGGGTGCAAGACCCATTACATGTAAGACCAATTGCTCATGCCATTTGGGATCCTCACTTTGGTCAACCGGCTGTGGAGGCTTATACCCGGGGGGGGGCTACGGGTCCGGTTAATATTGCCTATTCTGGTGTATATCAGTGGTGGTATACTATTGGTCTACGCAATAATCAAGATCTCTATACTGGAGCTATCTCTCTATTAGCCGTTTCTGCCTTATTCTTGGTAGCGGGTTGGTTACACCTACAGCCCAAATGGAAACCCGGTATTTCCTGGTTCAAAAATGCTGAGTCTCGTCTTAATCATCACTTATCAGGACTATTCGGAGTGAGCTCTTTAGCCTGGACGGGACATTTGATTCACGTCGCTATTCCCGAATCTCGAGGTAAACATGTGAGATGGGATAATCTATTAACCGCACTCCCACATCCCCAAGGATTAGGACCATTCTTCTCAGGTCAGTGGAGTGTTTACGCACAAAATCCCGACTCCAGTAATCACTCGTTTGATAGTGCTCAAGGAGCAGGAACTGCTATTTTAACATTTCTAGGGGGATTTCATCCACAAACGCAAAGTTTGTGGCTAACTGATATTGCTCATCACCATTTAGCAATTGCAGTTGTTTTCATCATTGCCGGTCACATGTACAGGACTAATTCCGGTATCGGACACAGTATAAAGGAGATTCTGGAGGCCCACATTCCTCCAGGAGGTAGGTTGGGTCGCGGACACAAGGGACTTTATGATACAATAAATAATTCCCTTCATTTTCAATTAGGACTTGCTCTAGCTGCTCTAGGAGTCATTACTTCCCTAGTCGCGCAACACATGTATTCTTTACCCGCTTATGCTTTTATAGCACAGGATTTCACGACCCAAGCTGCATTATATACCCATCACCAATATATTGCTGGGTTTATTATGACGGGGGCCTTCGCCCACGGAGCCATATTTTTTATTCGGGACTATAATCCGGAACAGAATAGGGATAATGTGTTGGCAAGGATGTTAGAGCATAAAGAAGCCATAATAGCCCATTTGAGTTGGGCTAGTTTATTCTTAGGGTTTCACACCCTAGGGCTCTATGTCCATAACGATGTCATGCTGGCTTTTGGAACTCCAGAAAAACAGATTCTTATTGAACCTGTATTTGCTCAATGGATACAATCCGCTCATGGGAAAGCTTTGTATGGGTTCGACGTACTTTTATCCTCATCGGATAGTCCGGCGTTTAATGCTGGTCAGAGCCTATGGCTACCCGGTTGGTTAGATGCTATTAATAATAATAGTAACTCACTATTTTTAACCATTGGACCTGGGGATTTCTTGGTTCATCACGCTATTGCTTCAGGTTTACATACAACTACATTGATTCTGGTAAAAGGTGCATTAGATGCACGTGGCTCGAAGTTGATGCCAGATAAAAAAGAATTTGGTTATAGTTTTCCTTGCGACGGTCCGGGTAGAGGTGGTACCTGCGACATCTCAGCCTGGGATGCCTTTTACTTGGCGGTTTTCTGGATGCTAAATACTATTGGCTGGGTCACTTTTCACTGGCACTGGAAACATATCACCCTGTGGCAGGGAAACGTAGCCCAATTCAACGAATCCTCTACATATCTGATGGGATGGTTGAGGGATTATCTATGGTTGAACTCGTCACAACTCATTAATGGCTACAACCCCTTCGGTATGAACAGTTTATCTGTCTGGGCATGGATGTTTCTATTTGGTCACCTCGTTTGGGCTACTGGATTTACGTTTCTAATTTCCTGGCGCGGTTATTGGCAGGAACTAATTGAAACTCTAGCTTGGGCTCATGAACGGACACCTCTTGCTAATCTGATTCGATGGAAAGATAAACCAGTAGCTCTCTCTATCGTTCAAGCACGATTAGTGGGATTGGCTCACTTCTCCGTAGGTTATGTATTTACCTATGCCGCTTTCCTAATAGCATCGACATCGGGTAAATTCGGATAGGTCTTTTAGAAATAGATATACATAAATAGATATAGCCATATCTGAGAGAAAGAAAAAAGAAGAAAAATACAGATATATATCTATATTTTTCTTCTTTCTCCGCTTCCCAACCACACATAGGTATTGTATTGAGCTTATCTCTGGCGTCTTAGCCGGTGGTAAGCTCAACAACTCATCAATGGGTTGTAATGGGTTGAACCTATTCCAGATCAAATAGGTGACAGATTATAGACGTTTCGACTAGACTCTATTCCAAATTCAAACTATTCCGGAATACTATGTTCGGAATAACATTCCAGTATCGCTACTAAATTATGGCAAAAAAGAGCCTCATCGAGAAGGAAAAGAAGAAACTTGAATTGGTGAAGAAGTATCGTTCTGTTCGGCAATCTTTGAAACGGGAAATGAGAAGAAGTTTATCAATACAGAATAAATTAGAGATTTCTGAGGAATTACAATCCTTACCACGTAACAGTGCACCCACACGTCTTCATAATCGCTGCTCCTTAACCGGACGACCTAGATCCAATTATCGATATTTTGGTTTATCTAGACATGTACTGCGTGAAATGGCACACGCTTGTCTGTTGCCCGGGGTGATAAAATCGAGTTGGTAGAATGATATTAGTTTCTGCGCAAAAAAAAGTCGTTAGTAAGTAATTAGTAAGTAAATAGATATCTATTTATTTATTTACTAAAATTCCCCAAGCTCAATGTAATTATTCAGAGATTGTATAATAATTACGTTGGATAAATTAATTACGCGGGGTAGAGCAGTTTGGTAGCTCGCAAGGCTCATAACCTTGAGGTCACGGGTTCAAATCCTGTCTCCGCAAAGTCAAATATTAGTTTGGTATTTGGTAATGGAATGGATGACAGACCAACCCCTCTTTTCTTGTATTACCATCCCAACTAGTTAATATTGCAACTTCCATATACCGGTGTAAATTCTGCATTCCTGTTGATTCCTGAATAATCCTCTGAAGTTCTTCTCATTTCTTTGAGATTATCTCACGTTAAATGTTAGGAACAACTACTCGATTGTGATTTTTTACTTTCAGCAACCGCTAGCTCTTTCTAAGAAGTACCTCGAAGTTAATAAAGTCAATCTTTCCATCATTCCCGATGAAAGGGATGGGGGGGTGGAGATATGAATCATCAACGTAACTATTTAAGCTAGCTCAAAATTAGGCTTATACCCCGACCAAATCTATAGAAAGATCTATTATTTTTACAATGGTGTATAGAAAAACTGAGTTGGAAGATCCATAGTATAATGAGTGACGAATTGATTGTATTACTAGAATAAAATAGTATGTTTTCGCGATATACTATGTCTTATACCCCTCTAATTTCACTAAACGATAAGCCCCTTTAACTCAGTGGTAGAGTACCGCCATGGTAAGGCGTAAGTCATCGGTTCAAATCCGATAAGGGGCTAATGAAAGGAATATCAAACTTTAGTACCTTTTTAAGAGAAACGCCGTTATTGGCAGGATTATTACGGGTAATGTTGACGTGCGTGTGATAAAATTCGATCAATAATTCCGTTAACTTGTGACATCATTGGAAGAATTCCCCAATATACGAAGAGATTGAGTGAGGATATCATCCTGATTCCTCTCTTATTTGGAATGAATAAACTCTAACCAAATAGAGAGAATTTTTTACATATGGAACAGAAAGAACCATAAAATAGTAGTGAACAATCAGAGAGTTGTTACTAAAATCACCCCCTAAAAGTTTCTTATTATTTCCTTCCTGTATCGATTTAAACCGATAAAAATGAACTTTATGGTTACATAAAATTCTTTCATAAAGAAATATATATAATTTTTAATAAATTAAACAATGTAGTTATTCTCAGTATGGGAATTCAACCTCAGGGATTCTGATTATCAAGAAATTTCAATTTAAAACTAAAGAATCTCTAATGAAATTTCATATCATATAGAAACCTTTTAGTTTCAAGTCTTTCTCGTGGAATTCAAAATCATTTTCTACTTCATAACTCGGTACCGAAGCAGAAGGATATTCTTCTCATTCAATCTCCCAAGAGCCTAAATAATGACTCCACCCTTTTATGTTTCCACTCAACATAAAGTAAAACTAGTTTTTTTCGCCAAAACTATCCATTGAAACGATTCGATACCAAAAAGCTTTTCAATTTTATTGAAGATTGGTAAAATAAATATCGGTAGAAGAGAAGTGTTTACCCACTTTCTGAAGAATAACAAAATTTTATTATCTTGGGACGATGTCAATATTAGTCAGCTTGGTAGAAGAATGAAATAGTAAATAGCAGAAGGGGAAGAATGATAAATTCCTGCTAAAAGCTATAAGGTATTATTACCATGCAATAAATGCAAAGGAAATCCCTGACAAACAAACTATTATTCAGAAGGGATAATGACATGATACTTTTACTCTCACAAAATACCGTATATTCATCGTGTCATGAAATGATGAAGGGGCACCCAGAAATGGTTAGAAAAGTTGAATAGGAGAATAACTATGACCATCGCCATTGGAAAATCTTCCAAAGAACCAAAAGATTTATTTGATAGTATGGACGATTGGCTAAGAAGAGATCGTTTCGTCTTCGTAGGTTGGTCCGGTCTATTACTTTTTCCTACTGCTTATTTTGCTCTAGGTGGTTGGTTTACCGGTACAACCTTCGTCACCTCATGGTATACTCATGGATTAGCTAGTTCTTATTCGGAAGGTTGCAATTTCTTGACCGCCGCAGTTTCCACCCCCGCCAATAGTCTGGCACATTCCTTGCTTCTACTCTGGGGTCCTGAAGCACAGGGGGATTTCACCCGTTGGTGTCAATTGGGAGGCCTATGGACCTTCGTCGCTCTCCACGGCTCCTTCGCGCTGATAGGTTTTATGTTACGTCAATTCGAACTTGCTAGGTCCGTACAATTACGTCCCTACAATGCTATAGCATTCTCTGCTCCTATTGCCGTTTTTGTTTCTGTCTTCTTGATTTACCCTCTGGGACAATCCGGTTGGTTCTTCGCACCCAGTTTCGGCGTAGCAGCTATTTTCAGATTCATCCTATTTTTCCAAGGTTTTCATAATTGGACGTTAAACCCATTTCATATGATGGGAGTTGCCGGAGTCCTAGGCGCCGCCCTCCTATGCGCTATTCATGGTGCTACGGTAGAAAATACTCTATTTGAAGACGGTGATGGTGCAAATACATTCCGTGCCTTTAACCCAACTCAATCCGAAGAGACTTATTCAATGGTCACCGCCAATCGTTTCTGGTCTCAAATATTTGGCGTCGCTTTCTCCAACAAACGTTGGTTACATTTCTTCATGTTATTCGTGCCAGTGACTGGGTTATGGATGAGTGCCATTGGAGTAGTTGGTCTCGCCCTTAATCTACGTGCGTATGATTTTGTATCTCAAGAAATTCGTGCGGCGGAGGATCCCGAGTTTGAGACCTTCTACACCAAGAACATCCTCTTAAATGAAGGTATTCGTGCTTGGATGGCGGCTCAGGATCAGCCTCATGAAAACCTTGTATTCCCCGAGGAGGTGCTACCCCGTGGAAACGCTCTTTGATGGAACCCTATCGTTAGGTGGTCGGGATCAGGAAACCACAGGTTTTGCCTGGTGGGCCGGTAACGCTCGACTTATCAACCTGTCTGGTAAATTACTTGGTGCTCATGTGGCTCATGCTGGTTTGATTGTATTTTGGGCCGGGGCCATGAATCTATTTGAAGTGGCTCATTTCATTCCGGAAAAACCTATGTATGAACAGGGGTTGATTCTACTTCCTCATTTAGCTACCCTAGGTTGGGGAGTAGGTCCCGGTGGCGAAGTCACAGATACCTTTCCATATTTTGTTTCTGGAGTACTTCATCTGATCTCTTCTGCGGTTTTAGGGTTCGGAGGTATTTACCACGCCCTGATTGGTCCTGAGACTTTGGAAGAATCCTTTCCGTTCTTTGGTTATGTATGGAAAGACAAAAATAAGATGACTACTATATTAGGTATTCATTTAATTCTATTAGGAGCTGGCGCCTTCCTTCTAGTGTCCAAAGCATTATATTTCGGGGGCCTATACGATACATGGGCACCCGGGGGTGGGGATGTGAGAAAAATTACAAATCTTACTTTAAGTCCGAGTGTTATATTTGGTTACCTACTAAAATCACCTTTCGGTGGAGAGGGGTGGATTGTGAGTGTGGATAATCTAGAAGATATCATTGGAGGACATGTCTGGTTAGGGTCCATCTGTATCTTTGGAGGAATCTGGCACATATTAACCAAACCATTCGCTTGGGCTCGTCGTGCTTTTGTATGGTCTGGAGAAGCTTACTCGTCCTACAGTTTGGGGGCTCTTGCTATCTTTGGTTTTACCGCTTGCTGCTTCGTTTGGTTCAACAACACAGCATACCCCAGCGAATTCTATGGTCCTACTGGTCCAGAGGCTTCTCAAGCTCAAGCTTTCACTTTTCTTGTCAGGGACCAACGCCTCGGCGCTAACATAGGTTCTGCTCAAGGACCTACTGGTTTAGGTAAATATCTGATGCGCTCCCCTACAGGAGAAATCATATTTGGGGGCGAAACTATGCGTTTCTGGGACCTTCGTGCCCCTTGGTTGGAACCCCTGAGAGGACCTAACGGTTTGGATTTAAGTAAGTTGAAAAGGGATATACAACCTTGGCAGGAACGACGCTCTGCAGAGTATATGACTCACGCACCGCTAGGTTCCCTAAACTCCGTGGGTGGGGTAGCTACTGAGATCAATGCCGTAAACTACGTATCTCCCCGAAGTTGGTTAGCTACTTCCCATTTCGTTCTGGGATTCTTCTTCTTCGTGGGTCACCTATGGCATGCAGGAAGAGCTCGTGCAGCCGCAGCCGGGTTTGAAAAAGGAATTGATCGTGATACAGAACCTGTTCTTTCTATGACGCCTCTCAATTAAGGTTTGGAGACAGAATAAATTTCAGATAATCATAGAAATCACGAATTCGTCTCTGTGTTATTTACCCGGTTACTAGACAGATGCCCATGCTCGAGATGGTAACGGATTCATTACAGATTTGGGATATATTTCATATGATACCAACCGAATCCAAGTAGAGTTACTTTCATGTATCAGCTTATACTTAATAGTAGCACCTCTCTCTACCTTGTGAACGAAAGAATGACGATTACAATTCATTCTTTTGGGATCCTAGGAAGCCATAAGCTTCGGTAGGACTAATACATACTTTTTAGAAATCCCCGTCTCTATACGGGCGGGTTATGACGTGGCGCCGGTAACTCATATTCATAATATAGTTTACTTTCAAGCTAATTTGAAATTTTACGAGTTACGTCTGGTGACGCGTATACCCACCCCGTAAAGGGGTGGGTGGTTTAGCCAAAATATCTTCAACCGTCTTCCCCAAGGAATCCGCTTGTAAAACTTGTATTTGAAATATATTTGAAATAGCTCCAGTTAGTATTCCATCTCTCGCACCTACCATATATCTGTTTGTTATCCCCCAAAATTCGAGGGGTATTGATGCGAGATTCGGGTGAAAAAGCATCAGCGTATCAAAAAAAATGAAATATTGGTAATAATAAGAATAAGAAGCCTTTCATAGTTATTTGGGGGAGGGTAATTCTTTCACGGATATTGATTAGCAATAAACTTTCTTTCGGGATACTAGAATTATCTGAAGAGTAATAGATTGTTATTCTAGCTCACCCCCACCCCCCTTCTATCAGGATTCAATATTAAACCAATAGGGGGAGAGAGAGGGATTCGAACCCTCGATAGCGTTTCAGCACTATGCCAGTTTTCAAGACTGGAGCCATAAACCACTCGACCATCTCTCCTAGACAGCTCTTCTACCAATACCAAAAGTGTCAATTCCTTCGGTGGACTAGTGATATCACTAATCTCGATACATATGTATTGTATCAAGATCTACCCGTGTTATGGAAGATGTGAAACACAAAGATTTTCATAAACTTTACTATGAAATCACTATTGATGATCATCCCGAGTGGTTTAACGAGATTCTCACGTATACCTGATGGAGTATTGGGAGATTCAAAGACATTGGATTATGGGATACCAAGAGGGGTTTGATTCCGTTCGAAGTCCCTGGTATAGTGGAAATCCCACCGGATGGGGATCAGATGGTACGAATCCCCTATTAGAAATATACGGAGAGTCATAACCATGACTATTGCTTTTCAATTGGCTCTATTCACATTAATTGCTACCTCATTCCTACTAGTGATTGGTGTACCTGTTGTCCTCGCCTCCCCCGACGGCTGGTCAAGCAATAAAAATATTGTATTTTCAGGGGCTTCTTTATGGATCGGATTAGTTTTTCTAGTAGGTATACTTAATTCTTTCATATCTCAAAAATTCAGTAGAATAATCTGGGTTCCCTCCCACGATTCACTATGGTGAGTAGAAAGATATAAGGAATAACGATTACGAGCTATGGAATCGATACGGGGGGGGGCTTCCCAGTCACCAGGTAATGTTTCAAGATAATTTTTTCAATATACCGGGTGTGTTGACTGTAGAAATTAGTACATACTATACTTCTACTACGGGATATAGTAACAGATTTTGCGGATATAGTTGAATGGTAAAATATCTCCTTGCCAAGGAGGGGACGCGGGTTCGATTCCCGCTATCCGCCGACCCAGGGGGAACTGGCCTGTTTATCTAATTTTCCAAGCAGACTAGGTTCCTCACGGATCGTTAGATCGTAGATATAATATCTATCTATAAATATTATAGATTGTATTACTAGCATAAAGGCATGAGAGGGGGTTCCAAGTAATTTAAGGCGCAACCTATTCCTTTAGGAATAGGCCTATTGAAAAACGTGATTAAATACATCGGAAATACTGCAAATAACTTTTTTGTTATTATTTTACAGATATTAATAGTATTAATATCTTTAGTAGTAACTGATTACGAATCGAATCTGAAAGTTTGTGGGTTCGACATAGCAATAAAATATGTAGGAATGATATATTCTATCTAGACAATATGAAGACCTATTTCTGTGAATGACGTAGCTGCGCGTATAATCGATTGTCCGGAACTATAGGCCTTTCAAGAGATAATTATGAAAGATCGTCAATTTTGACATTCCCCGTCTATTGTGTCCGAAGAAAATTCAATCGACTGAGATTGACGACTTATGGAGAATTCCTTATTATTTGGAAGGATTATTGGCCCCCATCGTCTAGAGGCCTAGGACACCTCTCTTTCAAGGAGGCGACGGGGATTCGAATTCCCCTGGGGGTACTTACTCCGTAGAGGCCTTACGGACGTAATGAGAAGATTTTTCTAATCTATAGAAGTTCCCGGGTTGAAGAGGAATCCCCGGAATGGAGACATCCATCAACTCCTACCTCTACTCTCAATATCTCAATATCGTTCCTAATTGGCGGGTCGATGCTCGAGTGGTTAATGGGGACGGACTGTAAATCCGCTGGCGATGCCTACGCTGGTTCGAATCCAGCTCGACCCAAGGTTAAATTTGAAAATTATAGATTCAACTCATTCCAATTTCTATCTTTTTATGAAGCTATACTAGAAGTGCTTCAACGAGCCGGAACGGGATTGACGGGTTTCGAACCCGCAACTTCCGCCTTGACAGGGCGGTGCTCTAACCGATTGAACTACAATCCCAGCACTTAGAGTTTATAAACCAGATGCTTAAAAGTCAAGTTGTATCGGCCTATTTGTGGTAAAATTCCATCTATCCTATCCAAAGGTTATTTCATACATATAAGAACTATGAACTTTGAAAAGAGCGATAAGTAAAAACTGTCTCGACTTTACGAGCTATGGGTGGAAATGCTTGCAACGGAACTACGTGATGCTTTTGGCTTACCGTCGGCACACGACGAAGATTATTAACAAAACTAATATCTAATTGAATTTCAATTAGTTAACTCTCGAACGGCGGGGGAAATCCCCCCAAAAGTCTTCGACCTATTAATTTCTAGTAACATTGTTTTTATCCTCACCCATCTAAAAGAGAGGTTGGGGAAACTGATCCCGTTTCCCTCCTACTCAAAAAAGAGGGAGAAAGTTTTTTTGGGAGGGGGGTAGTGCTAAATAGTTTCTTGTCGGGCGAATGAAAAACAATCGGGTATTTTTGAAAATTCATATCATGATATACTATGTAATTGATATCAAAGATTTGACTAGACTAAGTTAATTATTATCTCACTCATCGGTTGGAGATAATTCAGTCGATAGAAGGAATTCACACTTAAGTCCAAGAGTTTTTTCCTGGTGGGATTACTTCACTAAAGTTATTTATTAATCAATTCGTACTACTAATATGGAAGTAAATATTCTCGCATTCATAGCTACTGCACTCTTTATATTAATCCCCACAGCTTCTCCACTTATTCTTTACATTCAGACGGTCGCTCAAAACAATTAGAGTTTCAGTCTGTTTCTTTCCCCTGGTATTAAAGAATTGGGGAGAGGAATGTTAGATATCTGTCGAAATAGAAAAAACCAAATAGATTCAATAGGTTCTTGTTCCGAATGAATATAAAAAAATAATCCGGTGATTAGTGTACTTCTTGGTGCCCGTGCACCCCCCCCCCCCATTTGGATCCCGAAGTCATTCTTTGAATCTAGATGATATAGATGATACAGATACCTATTCACATCATCTATATTATCTATTGATCTAGATTGATATCTGCATCAACCAAGATATCAATATATCTATATAGATAGAGAGCTATTGATAATTATTTTCCCCCCTCCTATTTTATGATTCATTTGGAATTGGGTCCTGGCGCAACAGTGGGGATCGGACTAGTAGCGATAGGTATATTCTCATACGCCCTTGGAAAAAGGGAACCCGATGTGTCTAGAGGTGTGATCTCAAACGTACTTGTATAATATCCGTTTATCTTCAACAACTCCCTTTACGGGGGATTTGGAACTTGAACCAGGATCCGGAATGATAAATTCCGAGAGTAATCAATCTATGACTAAACTGATTCAACACGTTTCTTCAGATTTCAAAAACTTATAGGAAGGGAAAGTATAGGGGTATTGATTCCCAATACTTATATCTTCTGTGACATTTCTCTGGTTCTAGCTTATTTACTCCGGAAAATAAATCTAGATTGACATATAGATTTTGATATGTGTGACCGATGGAGTTAGACGCGGGTCTAAAGATATAGATATCCGACGATGAAGTGATGTATCAAGTATGTAAAGAACAAACCGGATTTTGGGGAGAGAAACACAAAACAAGATATTTTGATTTCTTTCTATTAATAGATTTGCATATTATTCCATCCGGCGAAAGAGGATCCAGGAAGTTTAATGAGAAAAACTAACGTGGATTGAAGGCGAGAGAGACGTATTCCGCCCTAGCTAATAGTCTCGCTTAAGCCATAACGAAATGAAAGAATCACATATGGTTTTTAGGGGGGGGGGGATAACGCAATGCGAAGAATCTTGAAAGTCTCAACCTATCCCAATATTATGATTTCTTTATTTCTCCCATTGGATTATTATGCGGAGGAATTCTTACCTCCCAGGGTTGGCGTCTGGATCCCATTCCACTACTATCTGAAATACTTCTAAGCGGAACTGCAATATTTCTCACTATTGAAAATTTTCATTTACGAAAAGAAAAAATTGATGTATTTCGAGAGATTAAACGGCGAATACCTCACAACGATCGTTCGGAAGAGGTCGGGCCCATCCTTGAAAAAATACTAAATTCTGAGAGAGAATATTCCTACGGAGATTCAGGATTGGACGGAGTAACTAGAGCTCCTCAAAAATGGGGAGGGATTGCTTATACTACATACGTTTCGCACGAAGATTAAGTATGGGGGGGGTTGAATCGTTGGGCATCATCCCAACGATTCACATCTTCCGGGCCGCACTACAGCATACTATAGAAGGATTAGGTGGTCATTCATCATAATCCACTTCTTCCCCGAACTACGAGTGAGGGAGAGAATGTAGAAATCACCATCAAAGCAGCCCAAGCGATACTAACTATATCCATAATAATAATTCCTATAAATTCAATTCTATTGAATTCCGTGAGTCACTGAGTATATGCAAATGCAGATTTGGGGACATACTGTACATAGATATGCAATTTCTATTTTACATAATACCTGATCGATAAGCAGTAGTGGGAATATTAATTCCTACATTTATCCCTCTTTGTCGCTTTTTCCTTTCTTTTTCAATGTTACTGAGTCTTTTTCCTCTCAAAGCTGTTAATCCATATCAATTATTCTTTCATTTGTGATATACTACAAGTGGGATTGTCTATCCGTGGCATATCCAGATGCATCTAACGAGATAGGCCGTAATATACTATGGAGCATCTCACTTTGAGTCTGAATTTAGCACGGCAGTCAATCCCGAAATTCAACCCACTTAGGCGACACCCAGATTCGAACTGGGGTATGGAGGATTTGCAGTCCTTTGTCTTACCACTTGACTATATCGCCACCGCGCCGCCCAACATATATCGAAGTATTCGATTAAGGGATAAATATCTTCACGATATGGAGGGAAGACTTAACGATAAGTATACTATTGAATAGAAACATTGGCAAGCTGCTTGTTTTCCCTAACAATAAAAAATTTATCAAATATAATTTATTGTCGATCATTCCTTTTGTTTGTTTCAAATGGTGATAAAATAAGGAAAGTAATTATTTCATATTCTATATCTTCGATAATTTCTTCCTATGGTTTATCACTTCATTCCGAATAATTTTTTGTTTTTTCTCTTTCTTCTTTTTATACTCCTTTATTATTTGTCTCTAATTTATATATCGTTTCTTTAATTATTAAGTAAATCAATCTGTATTGGAAGGTTTTGCAGGACAAAGAAACTTCGGTATAACATCAAGAGGAGATAAAAAGATGTTTGTATTGCCAGAACTTGGACGAATTCAACTTGAGGGATTTTACCGTCTCGTTCATGAAAGGTTGTTTGAAGAACTCAATAACTTTGCAAAGATTGAAGATACAGATAAGGAAGTTGAATCTTAACTAATAAGCGAACAATATGAATTGGTAGAGCCTCCGATTGGAGAGAAAGAGGCTATATATCAATGTCTTACATATTCATCCGATCCATATGTACCAGTTTAATTGACTCGGAGGAGAGTCAGAGTCGTACAGAAACAGACCGTACTTCTTGGATCTATTCCCTGGATGAACTCTCAGGGAATGTTTATAATCAATGGAATTGCTAGAGTCTTGATCAACCAAATATTAAGGAGTCCCGGTATTTACCACAACCGCGAGCTGGATCACAAGGGATTTCCCACATATACCAGCACCATAATTTCGGACTGGGGAGGAAGATTTAAATCAGAAATAGATAGAAGAAATAGAATATGGGTTCGTATTAGCAGAAAGCGGAAAATATCTATTCTGATTTTACTATTAGCTACGGGATTAGGTACAAAAGATATTCTCCGGAATGTACGTTATCCTAAGATTTTTCTGAATCTACTGAGAGAATAGAAAGAAACTATTGAATTGATCGAATCGTCAGAGGATGCTATACTAGAGCCTTACAAACAGTTCTACTCCACAGAAGTAGATATGGTATTTTCAGAATCCATATTTAAGGAATTATAGAAGAGATTTCTCTAACAGAGGTGTGAATTGGGACGAATTGGTTGACGAAACTCAAACATTAAACTCAATCTTGATGTACCTGAAACGGAACATTTCTCATTACCGCAAGATATATTAGCTGCCGCAGATTATTCGATAGAAATAAGTTATGGAATGGGTAATCTCGATGATATAGATCATCTGAAAAATCGACGTGTTCGATCTGTGGCGGATCTCTCACAAGAACAATTGAAATTAGCTTCAAATCGTGTGGAGAATTTGATTCGATAAAAAATTCGTAAAGCCGTTAGACGTAGACGTCCATTAACTCCCAAAGGATTAATACCTTCCGTTCTAGTGCTGACAACTTTCAGTGAATTCTTCGGTTCACATCCTTTATCGCAATTCCTAGATTAGACTAATCCACCAGCAGAAATAGTTCATAAACGAAGATTAAGTGCTCTAGGTCCCGGAGGATTGACACGACGAACTGCTAGTTTCCGAGCTCGAGATATTCATTTTAGTCACTATGGGCGTATCTGTCCCATCGAAACATCTGAAGGTATGAATGCTGGTCTTATCTCATCACTAGCTATTTATGCAAAGGTTAGCAATTCTGGATCTATACAAAGTCCTTTCTACGAAGTATCTGAAGTATCTAATAAAAAACAATTAGTTGATTTATCGCCCGCAGAGGATGATTACTATCGGATAGCAACTGGAGATTTTTTAGTATCAGATTGGAGAACCCAGCAAAAAGAACTTATATCGGTTCGGTATCGACAAGAATTTCTAACCGTTACGTGGGAGCAAGTCGATCTCCGAAGTATTCATCCCCTACAATATTTCTCTATTGGAACTTCTCTCATTCCCTTCATTGAGCACAATGACGCAAACCGTGCTTTGATGGGTTCCAGCATGCAACGCCAAGCAGTTCCGCTTATTAGACCTGAGAGATGCATTGTGGGGACTGGGTTAGAAGGTCAAGTAGCCCCAGATTCGGGAAGTGTAGCTGTATCTGAACAAGAAGGATGAGTCAAACATTCCGATGGTGGGGGGATTACGTTACTCTCTGGTGGGGAAGAAACTATAGATACCAGATCGAAGATATATGAACGTTCTAATAGTAATACTTGCATACTTCAGAAGTCTATAGTTATTCAGGGGGAACTTCTGAAAAGTGGAGAAATCATAGCGGATGGAGCAGCAACCGTTGGAGGAGAACCAGCTTCAGGTAAAAATCTATTAGTAGCCTATATGCCGTGGGAGGGATACAATTTCGAAGATGCAGTATTAATTAGTGAACGTTCGATATATGAAGATATTTACACATCTTTTCACATCAAGAGGCACGAAGTTGAAGTTCGTGTAACGAATCAAGGTTCTGAAATAATTACTAAGGAAGTACCTCAATCAGATAGTTATGCACCTCGTCATTCGGGCGATAATGGGCTTGTAGCATCAGGATCTTGGGTAGAAACAGGAGATGTTCCAGTAGGTAAATCGACGCCCCAAGAAGGGGGGGGTTCGTTGCGCGCTCCGGAGGGAAAATCATCACAAGCTATTTCTGGTATCCAAGCAGTTAACGCGAAAGAGAGTTGTTCAAAAGTCCCTATTGGTGGAAGAGGTCGAGTCACTGATGTTAGATGGACCCACCCCGACGATCATACCATGAGTGATTCAGAGATTATATATATATATATTTTGTAGAGACGTAAGATATAAATAGGTGATAAGATAGCTGGCAGACACGGTAATAAGGGTATTGTATCGAAGATCTTATCCAGACAGGATATGCCTTATTTACAGGATGGTACACCGGTAGACACGATATCAAGTCCCTTAGGAGTACCTTCATGAATGAATGTAGGATAAATTTATGAATGTCTGCTTGGGTTAGCGGGGGAATTTTCGAAGACCCATTATAGAATAACACCTTTTGATGAGCGATTTGAACGAGAAGCTTCTAGAAAACCAGTATTTTCAGAACTTTATGAAGCAAGTGCAGAAACATCTAATCCGTGGTTATTTGAACCTGATTATCCTGGAAAGAGTCAATTAATCGATGGACGAACGGGTGATGTTTTTGAACAACCAGTTACAATTGGAAAAGCTTATACAACGAAATTGATTCATCAGGTTGATGATAAGATTCATGCACGATCCAGTGGACCCTATGCACTTGTTACACAACAACCTCTCAGGGGGAAATCTAGACGGGGGGGACAATGAGTGGGAGAAATGGAAGTTCGGGCCTTGGAAGGTTTTGGTGTATCGCATATATCACAAGAAATGCTTACTATTAAATCTGATCATATTTAAGCTTGTTATAAAGTACTTAGTGCTATTGTAGCTGGGAGACCCGTACCTAAACCAGAAACAGCTCCAGAATCTTTTCGATTATTAGTTCGAGAGTTACGGTCTATGGGGCTGAATCTGGATCATAAATTGATATATGAAGGGGATTCAAGAAGAGAAGGTAGAAATATATGAGAGAGGCTTTTTTCATAAAAACCAATTAGAGATTCTTATCCTATGATTCATCGAAATAATTATCAACAACTTTGAATTGAATTGGCCTCTTCCGAACAGATTCGCAGCTGGGCTGAAAGAAAATTACCTAATGGGGGAATCGTTGGGTAAGTTACTTAACCTCCTACATCGAATTACAAAACCCACAAACCAGAGAGGGATGGTTCGTTCTGTGAAAGAATATTTGGACCTACGGAGAGTGGGGTGTGTGCCTGTGGAAATTACCAATCCGTTGATGATGAGTCTCCTAATTTTTGCAAACATCGTGGAGTCGAATTTACAGACTCTCGTGTTCGGAGATACCGAATGGGATACATCAAATTAGCATGTCCAGTAACTCATGTATGGTTTTCAAAACGACTTCCCAGTTATATTGCAAATCCTCTTGCTAGACCTCTCAGCGAATTAGAAAGCCTAGTATATTGCGATGTGTGACTTGATTGTACATTCCAATTGTTACAGATTCCTTACAATCTGTCACTCCATCGGATACTGATGGGATGCCCCCAACCTCGACATATGTCTTTCTTACGAAGATTATCTTGTAGCTCGAAATAGGAAACTATTTATATGTATCTATATTTATAAAGAAGATACATATAGATAGTTTCCTAAGGGGGTTCTCTTCTAGGGTTAATTACTATTTGTCAATCCATCGATTAGGCTTCGTAATAATTGTTCTCCGTATTCTTCGATTAATGATAGAAATAGTTTGGATATCCATCGATAAGATATCTTATTTGATCTTTTCCCCGAACTAGAAATCATTCTGTTAGATACAAGGAAGGAAAAAATCTATATGGTTACGGAAACTTATTCATCGCAGATATGTTTCGAATGAAACAATAACCATCGAAGTGGAGTGGAAACCCAAGGAGGAGTAATAGTCGAATTAGAAACAAGAGAAACCTTTTTAAATTTTCAGATTCTTACCACAACAAATCTATTTCTGTTAGGATAAAATATCCCTATTTCGTAGCGATAGATAGATGAGATTCTCTATTAATAAGGACGTGAGACTACTCAGTAGGGGGATTCTGTCAAGCCGCCACTTGAGTAACGAATAGTTATTCCAGTTTTGATCAACTATCACGTTCCAATTCCGTACTTATATAACTCCGCATCTTGGTATAGCTGTTTGAGCCGGGTGAGAGGAAACTCTCACGTCCGGTTCTAAGGGGGGAGGATATTCACACGACCCATCCCAATCTTTTTCCCGCTAGGCCTGTAGCTGAAAAACCTACTTCATTACGATTGCGAGGCTTGTTTAATGATGAAGATCAATCATGGGAAGATATTCTTCCGCTCTATTTTTCCACTCGAAATTGCGAAATTCTTCAAGGTAGAGAAATAGCTACTGGAGGGGATGCTATTAAAAAATGATTAGCTAGCTTGAATTTGCGAAGCGTTATGGATTGCGCGTATGCGGAATGGCAGATGCTAGCGAAGGGGGGACCTACCGGAGATAAATCCGAAGATCAAGCGATTCAAAGAAGAAAAGATCTTTTAGTTAGACGGATGAGATTGGTTAAAAACTTTATGCGAACGGATATAAAACCTGAATGGATGGTTCTGGATTTATTACCAGTTCTTCCACCCGAATTGAGACCGATAATTGAACTACATGAAGGCGAAGTAATTACTTCTGATTCTAATGAGCTTTATAGGAAAATAATTTATCGAAATAATACTCTTATTGACTTTCTATCAAGAAGTGAATTCACACCAGAAGGATTGATTGTATCTCAGAAGAGACTTATCCAAGAAGCCGTGGATGCCCTTATTGATAATGGAATACGTGGACAACCGATGAGAGATGTTAATAACAGGCCCTACAAATCAATCTCTGAAGTTATTGAGGGGAAAGAAGGACGATTTCGTGAGAATTCGCTTGGAAAGCGGGTCGATCATTTTGGACGGTTCGTTATCGTAGTAGGTCCATCTCTTTCATCACACTAATGCGGATTACCCCGAGAATTGTCAATAGAGCTCTTTCAAGCTTTTGTAATTCGTAATTCAATTGGGCGACATATCGCTCGTAATCTACGAGCCGCTAGGAATATGATCCAAAAAAAAGAACCCATTATATGGAAAGTTCTTCGGGAAGTTATGTAAGGTCATCCCGTACCGCCGAATCGAGCACCTACACTACACAGATTGGGTATACAAGCGTTTCAACCCATTCTAATAGAAGGACGCGCCATTCGTTTGCATCCATCGGTTCGTGGGGGTTTTAATGCAGATTTTGATGGAGATCAGATGGCCGTTCATGTACCTCCATCTCTGGAAGCTCAGACTGAAGCTCGTTTTCCAATGTTTTCACATACGAATTTACTATCTCCCGCAGCGGGAGATCCCGTATCTGTGCCAACCCAGGACATGCTTCTCGGACTTTATACATCAACTATTGAGAATAAGCGAGGAATTTACGGAAACATAGATTTTCCTACCAGAGACGAGGATCCTAGTTATTCTCCTAAAATACCCTATTTCACTAGTTACGATGACGTACTTAGGGCTAAGTAATTGAAACAAATCGATCTATATAGTTGTTTATGGCTTCGATGGAGAATCAATTTATATATGATCGGTTCGAGGAATCGCGAATTGCCTATTGAATTTCAATACGAATCCCTGGGAACTTCTTTTCAGTTCTACGACAATTATCAGGTTAGAAGGGATAGAGACGGTCGTACGCTCTGCATATATATACTCACAACTGCTGGTCGTATTTTGTTCAATCAACAAATAAAAGAAGCAATGCAGGGTACTTTGGGAGCTTCCCATCATCGAACCCAATTGATACCAGCTATTACGATGTAAAATGAGTATCTTGAAATCATTTCATTCTATAGACTGGAATAATGAAGAATAAGGAAGTCTTTCTATATCGTTGATGAATGGCTTGATTCCAATAGTTAATAATGGTTAAAAGATAGCAAAAGAGGTTGAGGTTCCAATAATGGCAGATCAAGCTGAATCACTTTTTTATAATAAGATGATGGATAGAACCGCGATAAGACAACTTATCAGTAGGTTAACGATTCACTTCGGAGTCACACATACAACGAACATTCTGGATCAAATAAAGATTTTGGGTTTCCAACAAGCCACAAAGGCATCTATTTCATCAGGTATCGACGATCTTTCAACAGTACCTTCCAAGGGATGGCTTGTATAAGATGCAGAAAAGCAGGGTTATGTCTCAGAGCATTATCATCATTACGGGAGTCTGCATGCTGTAGAAAAATTACGTCAATTAATTGAAACGTGGTATGCTACGAGTGAATGCCTGAAACAGGAAATGAATTTGAATTTCGGGATGACCGATCCTGTAAATCCAGTCCACATGATGTCTTTCTCGGGAGCCCGGGGAAGTACGTCCCAAGTCCACCAATTGGTTGGGATGAGGGGATTGATGTCAGACCCACGGGGACAGGTGATTGATCTCCCTATTCGAAATAATCTGCGCGAAGGTTTATCTTTGACAGAATATATTATTTCTTGTTATGGTGCTCGCAAAGGAGTTGTGGATACCGCGGTACGAACATCAGATGCTGGATACCCTACACGTAGGCTCGTCGAGGTAGTGCAACACATCGTTGTGCGTGAAAAAGATCGTGAGACTAGCAGAAGTATTGCTGTAAATCTCATTGAGGAAAGAAAAGGATCTATATGAACGATACTGTAACAAAAATTAATTGGACGTGTGTTAGCAGACAATGTATATTCAGACGCAAGATGTGTCGCTACACGTAATCAGGATATTGGGAATGAGCCCGCCAGTAACTCAGTAACAGTGACGCAACCAATACGTGTAAGATCTCCCTCGACATGCAGAAGCATTTTATGGATTCGTCAGTTGTGTTATGGTTGGAGTCTCGCCCATCACGACTTAATAGAATTAGGAGAAGCTGTAGGGATTATTGCAGGACAATCAATCGGAGAACCGGGAACTCAATTAACATCAAGAACTTTTCATACTGGTGGAGTATCTACAGGTGATATCGCAGAACATGTAAGAATTCCGTTCAATGGACGCATCAATTCTGATGAAAAGTCGGTATTTCCTACACGTACACGACACGGACATCCTGCTTGGATATGTCAAAATGAATTGCCAGTTTCTGTTGAAAGTCAAAACGAGACACATAATTTTGTAATTCCAGCACAAAGTCTACTTATGATTTGAAATAATTAATATGTCGAATCTAAACAAATCATTGCGGAAATATGAGCTAAGGAGTTTCCTCTCAAAGAACGAATTCATAAACATCTTTCCCCAAATTTAGAAGGAGAGATTTTCTGGAGTAGGGTCGTATCCCACTCACCTGAACATACATATAGTAATATTCATATTGCACGCGAAACCGGTCATGTATGGGTTCTTTCGGGAGCTTTTGGAGATTCCGATAAAACCCCTTTAGTTCACGAAGATCAAGATAGAATTGGTATCGGATCTTATCCCGACAAGAATAAAGACGAGCTTCGAGGTATAAATAAAAAATCTATCAATGTCATGGATTCCGAGTATTCCCTGGAGGGGATGCGAGATTTTGAAATCACTTTAATGTCTTTCATGAATCGCTTCAATTCCTCAGCATCTACTTTGATTTCTTCAAATCTCAAAATAGCTCGAACTGGGGGAAGAACTGTCGTTACTTCCCTATTGGAACGAGGAGAGGGTAGATACGATGAAGTAGCTAATATGATTTTTGAGCCCCGAGTCCCCAATAATAATAAGATTTCAGATTGGAATGATACTTTTGCTACTTTCGAAAATCCTGAGTATCAAACCAGCATTTCAGGAATTATGAGATATGGTACTATAAAAGTGGAATCCGTTGGGAAAGAAGAATTTGTCCCTGACGATGGGAGTGAAACAGCAAACAATTTCAAAGTGTGGTACAAAGTCATCAAAGGGGGTAACTTTTTCTCGATTCCCGAAGAAGTTTATACTATTTATGAACCTTCTTCATCCATAATAGTATCGAACAATAGTATGATTGAGGGAGGTACACAAATAACTTCCAATATTATTAGTCAAGTAGGCGGATCGGTTCGAATCAAAAAGATAAAAAGAAGTATTGAAATAAGAATATTACCTGGATATATCTATTATCCGAAAGATAAAGCTTCTGTATCTAAGCAGAATGATACTCTAATTCCCCCAGGTAATATGATTCTTGATGAATTCACATCCGATAATTGGATTTATCTCCAATCGATGACATCTGCTAGAGGAAGAGCTGGAAGAAGAAAGACCTCTGTCTCAGTAAGGCCAGTCAAAGAATACAATATATCTGATGATTCGTCGATACATACACCTCCCTCCTCTGGAATGCCAAAGACATGGGAATGTCCGAAAATACAAATTTCTACGTATATATCTCATCAAGATGGTGAGGAAGTCGGACTAGGCAACAATACAAGTATTCAATTAGTTAAAACTTGTCTAGTGATTGATTGGCAAGAATTTAGTCCCCCGAAAGGGGCTTATACATCTCTTACTAATATAAGAATAAATAATATTATTAGTAATTTTCTTCAAGTTAACCCAGTGGGATTTAACAATCCGTTCCTCGGGGAGGTAACTAATAAGCTTAGAAGAGGAAATGATAAGTTTTTTCCAGAATTGATGCTTAATGATGAGGTATCTTCCGTAAATACTAATTCAAACAACAATAATAACAAGTCATTGTTCGAATATCAAAGTGTTGTTCATTCAGTACCTGAACAAGGTACATTCTTCTTAACCCTATCATCGCTTCATATTTTTTGTAATTTTTTGCCTCCCGATTCAGACGAAAAAGACTATGATCAAATAGGTGGATATTCCAACGGTGACATATCGAAAGAAGAGACTCATATCCAGAATGAGGAAATTTCGAAACATATAGCTTCAAATTCTAACTATGGATCTCTTGGTAAAGGTAGTTCAGAATTGAAGAGAGAATTGACGGATTCTGTGGGATTTGATCCCACCACCACTTCTTGTGGAAGGTTAAACGGGAAGTTAGGCCTATTGGGCAATTTGCGGGGTATTTTTAACCCCCCGTCGCCTTATCATTTAAGGATAAGCAACGATGCCCCCCTCCTCGGGGATTATTCAGTGGGTGATTCACCACCTATATTGGAAAATCAAAATTGGTACCTGATAGATGAGAATATACTAATATTTCAATATCCTCTGAATCCTTTCATCGATTTCAAAGAAGGGCGTTTATTCAGATGTGTCGATTATTTACTCAACTTCTCGAGGATAAAGACTCCATTAATTAATATTGGACTACTAATCAGTGAAGAGAGATTTCTCCATAGGAAGGATATCTGCCTCCAATCCGGTCAAGTTGTAGCTATTAATAAAGAATATTTCTCACTTAGAGCCGCTAAGCCTTATCTAGCAACCCAAGGGGCAACTATTCATAAGGATTACGGGGATATCATAAGAGAGGGAGATACTTTAATAACATTACTATATGACAGATTAAGATCTGGGGATATCATTCAAGGTCTTCCGAAGGTTGAGCAGTTGTTGGAATCTCGTCCCATCTCCTCCGTTTCAACGAGAATCGAAGATATTTTTAGAAAGTGGAATCGGGGTGTTATACGACTAATTGGTAATCTTTGGAGTCACTTTCTGAGTGCTAGAATGAGTATGGAACAGTGTCAATTGGTTCTGATTGATTAAATCTGAAAGGTTTATGGATCTCAAGGAGTGTACATATCTGACAAACATATAGAAATTATCATTTGACAACTGACCTCGAGAGTAATAACGTCAGAAGACGGAATAACTAATGTTTTTTCACCTGGAGAGCTTATTGAATCATCACAAGCGCAGCGAATGAATCGCATATTGAAGAAATCGATGTTTTATGAACCCATTGTAGTGGGAATGACGAAAGCATCTCTCAATACTATTAGTTTTATATCGGAAGCGAGTTTTCAGGAGGCTACTCGAGTACTGTCTAAAGCCGCTATTAGGGGTCGAATCGACTGGTTAAGGGGATTAAAAGAAAATGTTATTCTTGGCGATATCGTTCCTATCGGAACCGGTACTCAGGAGATTATCTGTCAACTGAATGTGGAGAAACAGAAGGAATTCCACTCCACTCTGAATGATTCTAATCATTTTCGCCGAGATGTTGAAAATTGTTTTAATCATTACAGAAAAAGAGCAAATCCTCATTATAGACTAATTATTCATGATAAGTTAAAACAACCCTTTTCCAATGAGGTTGATATTGAGGAATAACATCTCCCTAATTATTCGACAGGTGGATATCTTGGGTATGTCTCAATCCACAAGCCCACCTAATAGATTGTAATAATTCTATCACTTTCATTAAAATGAAAACAATTCGCACTTTTTTGTACTCAAGGAGAAAATGCAACAGAAAAATCGGAATATCGAGTCAGAAGGGATGATGGAGGCAGGAGTTCATTTCGGTCATCAAACCCAGAAATGGAATCCCAGGATGTCACCTTATATATTTACGGAACGAAAGGGTGTTCATATTCTCGATCTAACTCAGACTGCTCGTCTTTTATCCGAAGCCTGCGATTTAGTTTTTGAGGCAGCAACGGAGGGAAAAGAATTCTTAATAGTAGGTACGAAATATCAAGTAGCTGATCTAATAGCATCGGCTGCGATGAAATCCCGATGCCATTATGTGAATGAAAAATGGCTCGGCGGTATGTTAACGAATTGGTCCACTATAGAAACACGTCTTCAGAGATTTTAATATTTGCGAAACGAAGAATATACAGGAGGGTTTGATTGACTCCCAAAGAAAGAGGCAGCGATTTTGAAAAGATAATTACTTCGATTGAAAAAATATCTAAGTGGAATTCAATATATGTCGAATTTGCCCGATATGGCGATAATTACTGATCAGCATGAACAATCTACTGCTATTAAAGAATGTATTACTTTAGGTATTCCCACAATTTGTGTCGTCGATACGGATTGTGATCCAGATCTCACAGATATTCCAATTCCTGGTAATGATGATGCAAGATCCCCCATACGATGGATATTAGACAAATCAACATTAGCTATTCATGAAGGTCGTTCAAACTCGAAGGTTTCGGGATTGATAGATAATGAAATTGGTGACTATCCCAACCATTCCGACACATAGGGTGAAATGACGAAGGAGTTATATCATAGGCACAGGTATGATATAATTCCATTTCAGGAACAATTTCTAGAATATCTAATGATTATGATATCTACGAATCCCATTATTCTATACAAATTTCGTTTTTTTTTCTTTTTCTTGGTTTTTTCACCAGCCAATTTTTGAAGGGGGAGGGGTGACATGGATATCAAACAATTGCCCATTGATGGGATTGATGATCTATATCAAGTATCGAGCGTGGAAGTGGGTTAACATCTTTATTGGCAAATAGGAAATTTCCAAGTTCATGCACAAGTTCTCGTAACTTCCTGGGTAGTAATTGCTATATCGTTGGGGTTATCTGCCGTAGCTACTCGCAACTTACAAACCATCCCAACTGGCAGTCAAAACCCTATTGAGTATGTTCTTGAATTTATTAGGGATTTGACGAGAACCTAGATGGGGGAGGAGGAGTATCGTCCCCGGGTTCCATTCATTGGAACTATGTTTCCATTCATTTTTGTTTCCAACTGGTCAGGTGCTCCGTCTCCTTGGCGAATCATTCAATTACCTCACGGAGAGTCGGCTGCACCTACGAATGATATCAATACTACTGTTGCACCGGCTTTGCTTACATCAGTAGCATATTTTTATGCAGGTTCACACAAGAGGGGTCTTAGTTATTTTGGTAAATACATCCAACCAACTCCAGTACTGCTTCCTATCAATATTCCAGAAGATTTTACTAAACCCTTGTCACTTAGTTTTCGACCCTTTGGAAACATACTAGCTGATGAGTTGGTAGTAGCTGTTCTCGTTTCTCTAGTCCCTCCGGTTATTCCCGTCCCTATGATGCTTCTAGGATTGTTTACAAGTGCTATTCAAGCTTCGATTTTTGCAACTCTAGCCGCAGCTTATATAGGCGAATCTATGGAGGGTCATCACTAACTAAGTCCTCGTCTTTCCAAAGCGTCAGATCGTAATCATATTAATCAACGGGGGATTCGTGCCACCCATCGGAGTAGTAAAAACCTCCCGCGTGATATAATACAAATACCTACCCCCTTATCGCCTCTCGCAGGGGGGGGGTTATTACTTCTAATCCCATCTGATTTGGGGATGGAATTGATAAACACTCCCAATATTCAATCCAAGTATTTTTTTTTTCTTCCTCTACCACGATAAACATAGAGAATTGGTGAGATATTCCAGAACCAATTCGTCAGGTTTTTCTGTTACCGACGAAACGAATTATTTTGAATTTCAGTAGTAGCTGCATTGTGTTATTATGAATAAAATTTCAAAATTTCATTCGAGTCAACTTGGGAGTGAAGCTCCCCGCTATAGACCACCACGGAATAGTTGACCTTGATTCAATTGTTTTGTTATTTTATGGGTAATGAATGAAATCAAGAGATGTCTGTCGAGGGATTAACTACCTCTCCGTCCCATTATTATTACTACTTAACTACTTTAGACGGGATGGAATAAATCTATCTCAACTCATTAATAGGTTTTACTAGATTCTTACAGAATTTATGTTTCAGTGAGCATTCACTAAAGAATTCCCGCTACGTCGAGATTGAATAACTCAAGTAAAATAAGAGGAGATTAATACGAACCCTTTGATTCCTGCTGCTTCTGTTATTGCTGCTGGATTAGCCGTAGGCCTCGCTTCTATAGGTCCCGGTGTCGGTCAAGGCACTGCCGCGGGTCAGGCGGTAGAAGGTATCGCGAGACAACCAGAGGCAGAAGGTAAAATTCGAGGCACTCTATCATTAAGTTCAGCCTTCACGGAAGCTTTAACAATTCATGGACCAGTTGTAGCCTCAGCACCACCATTCGCAAATCCTTTCGTTTAATTCATTAATATTGAGCCATATTTGATTTGGGTGGCTACCCACCCCCTTCTGACTCAAACCCCTTCTGGATCAATAATCCAAATGAAGGATTATTTCATTCAGTAGGGGGATGAGATCCAACAGGAGATTATTGATCAATTTAGTTCATCGAGTTCTTATTGTTATTACATTTCCCCAAGTTTCTTATGTAAATTTTTTTCTACGGCAGAGTTTTTCTTTATGTTTTTAGCTATTCCCCCCACAGGGGGGTGTTGGGTAAACCAATCGATTGTTTAATTCCATCCTTGCCTCGAGGCAGTCTCATTATCCATTGAGTATTTGAGTGCGAAGATCCCCCCAGATCCACTACTTGACCTCGGGTTAGATTAGAAAAATTACGTAAATTTAGATAGTCTCTTTGGAAGGGAGAGGAAGTATGAGAAGTATAGGTGATATCGCTGTTTCCCAACTTTATTGGACTCTCGCCGCGGGTTTCGGTTCAAATACTAATATCTTAGAGATCAATTCAATCAATTCGATTCTAGTTTTAGGTGTATTATTTTATTTCGGAAAGGGAGTGTGTGCGAGTCGTATATCTGAATGAGTTAACTGGACCACCCCAGTTGCATTTGGAACAAGAGAAAATGCAAAATCCCGACGAATTACTTGCAAATGATTATTATTTTGTAAGAACCAGAGCATTTCGTAGAATCAGTAAAAACTCTATCGTTTTCATCGACTGATACGGGAATACAACTAATATGGTTAAAGCTGAATTGCTTGAAGTCTGAGCAAAGTTTTGGGTTTCCTTCCCCCCACTGTGCAAAGATCCCAAAGCATGGTCGGAGAGCTATTCAATATATAACGCTCATATTGAAAGTGGTAAAACTTCTCCCATTCTTCGAAGGGGGAGTCATCATCTCCCAAGAATAACCAAATTTCGTTCAATCTGCTGAATAGACAACCTATATGAGATGTATAACATTCGGAAAAAACGACTTTGCTGGAAGTAGAAGTATTGTCCAGAAGAGCCCTCAAGAATTTTAAAGTTTCAGTCATTCAATTTCTACTTCGAAATAGACTATATTGATATCGACGAGATGTAGACGGCAGGCCCGCACAGATATGAAATTCCATATGGTCAAGAAGTATGGGCAGGAAAGCCGAATGAATCGAAAGATCCATGTTCGGTTTGGGAAGAGATCATAAATCTTTGGTAATCAAAAATATAGAATCTACTTTCATTGATTAATTTATTAGAGAATCGGAAGCGAGCAATCTTGAGTACTATTCGCGATGCGGAGGAACGCTACAGGGAAGCTACTGATAAACTTAAACAGGCTCGGACTCGCTTGCAACAAGCGAAAGTAAAGGCGGATGAGATACGCGTCAATGGACTTACGCAGATGGAGAAGGAGAAACGGGATCTCGTTAATGCAGCTGATGAAGATTCAAGAAAATTGGAAGATAGTAAAAATTTTACTATCCGTTTCGAAGAACAACGAGCGATTGAACAGGTTCGGCAGCAAGTCTCCCGTATCGCTTCAGAAAGAGCTCTTGAAAGTCTAAATAGTCGCTTAGATGGTGAATTGCATTTGCGCATGATTGATTATCATATTGGCCTACTCAGGGCCATGGAAAACACAGCTGATTAGCTTTCGTAGGTCTCACTTTTCAAGACGATATTTAATAAACGCTAATGGTAATAAACATTCGACCTGATGAGATTAGCAGTATTATCCGCAAACAAATCGAGGGATATGTTCCAGAAGTAAGAGTTGTTAATATCGGCACTGTACTTCAAGTTGGGGATGGGATCGCTCGCATTCATGGTCTTAATAAAGTAATGGCTGGCGAATCGGTAGAATTCGAAGATGGTACGGTAGGCATTGCTCTGAATCCAGAATCTGATAACGTTGGGGTTGTATTGATGGGTGATGGTTTGGCCATACAAGAGGGAGGTTCTGTAAAAGCAACGGGAAAAATTGCCCAAATACCAGTAAGTGAGTCCTATCTGGGTCGTGTCGTAAATGCGTTAGCCCAACCTATTGATGGTAAGGGTCAAATTCCAGCTTCTGAATCTAGACCAATCGAATCCCCCGCTCCGGGTATTATTTCGAGACGCTCGGTATACGAACCTATGCAAACAGGCCTTATTGCTATTGACGCTATGATTCCCATAGGACGCGGTCAGCGAGAGTTAATAATTGGGGACAGACAGACGGGTAAAACAGCAGTAGCTACAGATACAATTCTGAATCAAAAAGGTCAAAATGTTATATGCGTTTACGTCGCTATTGGTCAAAAAGCTTCCTCCGTGGCTCAGGTAGTGAATACCTTCCAAGATCGCGGTGCTATGGAATATACCATTGTGGTAGCTGAGAATGCGAATTCTCCAGCTACTCTGCAGTACCTTGCTCCCTATACAGGAGCAGCTCTGGCTGAATACTTCATGTATCGCAAACAACATACCTTGATTATTTATGATGATCTTTCGAAACAAGCTCAGGCTCATCGACAGATGTCTCTATTACTAAGAAGACCGCCTGGTCGAGAAGCATATCCGGGAGATGTTTTCTATCTACATTCTCGGCTTTTGGAAAGAGCAGCTAAGTTAAGTCTCCAATTAGGTGAGGGAAGTATGACTGCCCTACCTATTGTTGAGACCCAGGCCGGAGACGTCTCCGCCTATATCCCCACTAATGTGATTTCCATCACTGATGGACAAATATTTTTATCAGCAGATCTCTTCAATGCTGGAATCCGACCGGCAATCAATGTAGGAATTTCCGTATCTAGAGTAGGCTCTGCGGCGCAGATCAAAGCTATGAAACAAGTAGCTGGTAAATTAAAATTGGAATTAGCTCAATTCGCCGAATTAGAAGCTTTCGCCCAATTCGCTTCTGATCTCGATAAAGCTACTTAAAATCAGTTAGCAAGGGGTCAACGATTACGCGAGTTGCTTAAACAATCTCAAGCATCCCCTTTGGCGGTGGAGGAACAAGTATCAACTATTTATACTGGAGTTAATGGATATTTGGATATATTAGAGGTTCAACAAGTTAAGAGATTCTTAGTTCAATTACGCGAATATATAACGATAAATAAACCGCAATTCGGTGAAATTATTCGTTCAACCAAGATGTTTACGGAACAGGCGGAAATTCTTTTGAAAGAAGCTATTAAGGAATACACGGAACTCTTCTTACTTCAGGAAAAGCGACGAGTAACTACACTTTCGTAATCTATTTCGGAGTGGGATCAATAACTGTCTCCAATCATTTCTTGATCATATAAATCATTTACTCAAATACAGAATTACGTCCAATAGGATTCGAACCTATACCGAAGGTTTAGAAGACCTCTGTCCTATCCATTAGACTATGGACGCTCCTTCATATGTATCATCTGGAATCCAAGTAAGTAAATCCAAGTAAGTAGAAGCTATATCGTGAACAAGACCTTCGGTTTGTTCACGGTATAGCTAATGGGTAGAGAACAAAATCGAAATTTTATTCGATAGAAATTCATAGATATAGGAGGTCGACTCGAGCTAGTCCGATCAATAAATACTATTAGCGGGTAGCGGGAATCGAACCCGCATCAGTAGCTTGGAAGGCTAAGGGTTATAGTCGATGTCGGCAAATGGCTCTAACATCTCTAATCCAGAACCGAACGTGAAGATCTATCTTCATTCGGCTCCTTTATGGATTGGGTAGGATAGAGAGAGCTCCAAAGAGAGGCATATTTCTAGATATAGGCATAGATAGATTTTTCCACCTCATCGGCCTTAGAGCAAAAAAACTTTTATATGAATTTATTCAAAATGCTCTCTCAATCCATCCTACATATCGTCCCCTTCCCGATCCGATCTCTTGAAACAGGTATTATCGGGGAATAATCATCCATAGCATCTATGTCAGTCCTTCTCGTATCTCGCGAATTACGAACACACTTCTTAGATGATCCTTTTGGAATATAAAATAGTATTACTACCAAAAATTTTTTGTTTTATTTTCACAAATACAAATCATTGATTAGTAATTTTCACTTATAAATTTCTTCCAATTACTTCGTTCTTTATTTCTATCAGCGTCAATCCTTAGGATAATATTTCTCACCGAGTCGAAGAATAAAATGCTTTAGAAATGCTTTATAATCCTGGTAAATCAGGACTAATACCTTCATAACTATAGCGTTCGGATTCCTTACCGGATCCAAGATTCAGTGACGATAAAATAAATATTTTAGGTCGCTATCCATAGATGTTCAAATAATTCCGCTTCGTCATTTCAATATCCAACCGTTTCTCTTCGTGGAAGTAGAATATAAAAATAACGTGAATGACAAAATTTTCACCCCCACTGACATTCCTTATGGGAAGTGGATGCACTTCCCCCCAGAAATAAAGCTTTTCATTTGAGTAGAAAATCGATTTGAAAGATCCATTAACTACTTAAGTTGAAAGTTAGACGAATCACACTTTTACCACTAAACCATACCCGCCACAGTGAGATTCTATCATGCAGAGGACCCCTCTGTCTAATAATGACATATTACATATATTACTAGATAAGTCTTTCCCCAATCTCCATCTCCGGAATTCGGCGTTTGATATAAAGTTATCTCGTTTCCGGAGATGGTGCGACGAAATTATAAATTCCCCTTCCGAGCCGCTAGTAGAGCAATTACTAACGGTCCTGATGCAACTATTAAAGCTAGAACTGTAAGTTGCGCAAGTATTTCCAAATTCATTATTCACCTCTTTATCATCTTCAAAAATTCAAGAATCTATCTCAGAATTGAAACGGTTTTTATCCTTTTCCCTCTCGCGATTCGTTATTTATTGGCCGTTCCCCTCACCATTTCATTAACTACTTAAAAAAGAAAATGATAGATCTGAAACGGAATCAATTGTTCTATATAGCTATGATGAACTGAAACTGGTAAAATGAATGAGAGCGTAGTAATTCGCGTAAATGAAAAAGTATCTCATATTACTTATCATTTATTTTTCCAAATTTTTGGTTTTCCGAAACATCCACATATATAAAGAATCAGGGAGATAATGGAGTAATGACATCAATCTCGGACGGTCAAATAATTTTGGCCCTTATTAGTGCTTTTGCAACAAGTATCTTAGCTGTGAGATTGGGTTTCGCATTATACCAATAATTGGTTTGTTATCTCATTGAGAGGCAGCCTGGCTAATACTGGCTAGGCTGAATAAATTATATTGTCTGGGCGAACAATAAAAGTAAATTGGTTTCTAGAATTTCAATTACTGGGGGGATTTGACGGGATTAAATCCCCAACCAGAGATCCGACAAATTTTTAACAAATTTATCCGATACTCTATTTTTACACCTAAGTCGTGGTATGGACTTCTACTCCAACTTCGTGTTAATTTACGTTAAAGTCCAAAACGTTCTCCCGCTCGGAGAGGTGGCCGAGAGGTCTAAAGCGTCGGATTGCTAATCCGTTGTACGATCCATTCGTACCGAGGGTTCGAATCCCTCTCTCTCCCCAAAAATAAATAGATTTAGTGAAAATTTTAATCTCAATAATTATTATTAGATATCAAAACCAATCTACCCCTTACGTCCGGGGTTACGTCCAGGATCATTTGACAGGAATCCGAAAACGAAAAGGGAAACAAAAAATATAACTACTGTATAAACAAATAGCTTGAGAGTAAGCATGATCTAATCTCCGTGATCATAACTAGAGTTAAAATAGAATGAAATATATTCTGAATATTTATACCACATCTTTTTCTATTCAAAAGAGGAATAGAAATTTTTAAAGATTCGATGAAAATCAAAAGAGATATCCCCTTTCCACTCATTTCTCTTATTTAGAATTACTCTCCGTGGAATAGATTTAGATTCTCCTCGTGTTCAACGAATTACTGAATCTAAGTCCTAATTGTTGCAAGTAGATGGGAGCGTTACGCACTACGAAACGCCCTATCGAGTTCAACATAGCGTAGGGGGATAATGAAATAGAATCCTTGTTGATGCTAATTACAACGTTTATCAGCATCGTCACGAGAGGGGGATCCCTCTATTTCCTCTCCAAATCCACCAATCGTAGATATATTAGGTGGTAGGTAAAATAGAAAAAAGGGCAGGAGTTCGTTCATCTAATTTTCAAAAAGTCTCATTCTATTTCTTAATTATGTCGTCTGAATCACCGATTTCATAGATTCTTCGTTACTACTCATTATAAGCTGAAGATGTGGGATTCCATCCCACTTATCGGGTTGGAACCGAGAAAACTACCCCTAGTTACTACTTAGAGATATACAAATAATTAAGCAATTTGTTTTGAAATTACAGAAATTCTCTGGACCCTGGATTGAAATCCTGAGAGATATCCCCTCTTCTTTATCCTACTTTATCACGCCTCTCGCTTAATATCTTAAAATTTCTCGTCACGGTGGGGGGGGGGGGGACATCTCTAACCAAAATTGACCAAAATTTGAGGAATGACTTACTAGCGAAAACTCACTGCGGCCTGCCATACAAAAGCTGGAAGAAGAAAAAACACTGGTATAACTGGCATTACATCCACAATCGGATCAAAAATGGCATAAGCTTCGGGTAATTTGGCAAAAAAGGCGTTATTTAATTGAAAGAAATTTCCCAGATAGATGTTAAACAGAACTATCATCTTTATTCTCCAATGACAAAAGATTTTCCGTTGATATGATAACGATTATTAATCAGTCAACCTATTAAGTACATACTATTACAGATTTGTCATTTCTAATAGGTGGAATAAAAATTTCAACTATTCCGCCGAAATTAATACAAAGTTGTTTAATGAATGGGATTATTTAACCTAGTCCCACGGGAACTCATTCTATTATGAGTTCTATCGAAGTCGTATTGGATCCACCTAACCAATTGCTGGAGAGGGGAGGGACTATGTTGACAGAAGTATCAAAGTGTGGGATATTTATATCGACTACTCGTGGGGCGTGGCCAAGTGGTAAGGCAGTGGGTTTTGGTCCCGCTATTCGGAGGTTCGAATCCTTCCGTCCCAGATACCCCCCCCCTTTTTGTATTAAATATAGTTTTCAATTTCTCCCCCATGAACCAGAGTTAAGGATAGCGTGGATAATATTACTTACTTTCGCCCCCTTTCCTTTTCAACTTTAACGGCTCCTCCTCCTGTTTATTTTATGATGGGCTGGACACAGCAATGGATTCCTTCGTGATGTGGAACAAAAACGATATGGAAAATAATTTATGAAATTAGCTTATTGGATGTATGCTGGACCTGCTCATACTGGTACTTTACGAGTAGCCAGTTCTTTCGGGAACGTACATGCTATAATGCACGCTCCTCTAGGAGATGACTATTTCAATGTAATGCGCTCCATGTTGGAACGAGAGAGAGATTTCACTCCAGTAACTGCTAGTATAGTGGACCGTCATGTATTAGCACGAGGATCTCAAGAAAAAGTTATTAATAATATAAATCGAAAAGATGAGGAATAACGTCCCGATCCAATTGTCCTGACACCTACATGTACTTCCAGTATCTTGCAAGAAGATTTGCAGAATTTCGCGGATCGAGCTTCTACTTATTCGACGTCTGATGTAATTCTTGCAGACGTTAATCACTATCGAGTTAATGAGCTTCAAGCAGCAGATAGAACTTCGGAACAAATAATTCGACATTATTTATATAAAGCGCGTAGACACGGTACTTTGGATCGATCTGTGACAGACACACCTTCAGCCAATATTATTGGAATCTCGACATTAGGGTTTCATAATCAACACGATTGTCGTGAATCAAAACGTTTATTGCAAGATTCGGGAATTCTAGTTAATCAAATAATTCCAGAAGGAGGATCTTTAAAAGATTTAAAGGATTTACCAAGAGCTTGGTTCAATATAGTTCCTTATCGTGAAGTAGGTTTAATGACCGCAGTCCTTCCGGAGAAAGAATTTGGGATGCCTTACATATCAATCACTCCTATGGGAATTTTAGATATGGCCGAATTTGTCGCACAGATGGAGAAACATATAAATGCGTGGGCCTCTATCTCCTCAAAGGGAGGAGTCAATTATAAATCATATATAGAAAATCAAACCAAATTTGTTTCTCAAGCGGCTTGGTTTTCAAGATCTATCGATTGTCAAAATTTAGTTGGAAAAAGAGCCGTCGTTTTTGGTGACGCAACTCATGCGGCTTCGATTACTAAAATACTCGTTCGAGAAATGGGAATTCGTGTGAGTTGTTCAGGTACTTACTGCAAACACGATGCGAAATGGTTTAATGAACAGGTTCAAGGCTTATGTGATGAGGTAGTAATCACAGAAGATCATACCGAAGTTGGAGATATGATAGCTTGTACTGAACCAAATGCCATATTTGGAACACAGATGGAACGGCATATTGGTAAACGTCTCGATATTCCATGTGGAGTTATTTCTTCACCAGTCCATATTCAGAATTTTCCATTGGGATACCGACCCTTCCTAGGTTATGAGGGAACTAATCAAGTAGCTGATTTAGTTTATAACTCGTTCACTCTGGGTATGGAGGATCACCTACTAGATGTCTTTGGCGGTCATGACACTAAAGAAGTAATTACTAAATCGTTATCTACAGGTAGAGATCCAATTCGGACTTTTGAAAGTCAGTCGGAGTTAAAGAAAATTCCCGGTTTTGTGAGGGGAAAAATCAAGAAAAATACCGAGATTTTTGCGAAACTAAATAACATTACAGAAATTACGATTGATGTGATGTATGCAGCTAAAGAAAAATTAGGTGCTTAATTTAGTGGTTAACCTTAATTTAGGGGTTAAATCAGGTGCTTTATGTATTAAGAAGTATTAATTATTAGTAATTGAGGATTTAGTAGGGTGTAGTTTATTGAATGGATAGATATAGTACTAATAAGATCTACAGAAATTAGAAATTGCCGTAGTTATACCAACTATTTCACAATGAAACTATTTTTGGATTCTAGATATTATGGTAAAACCCCGTTTGAAACGATATGGTGGAAAGCGACGTGTGGCTCAAACATCGAGATCATTCTTGCGGAGTATAATAACCGCCATCCCCAAATCCGGGAGAGATGTTCCCACTTCAACATCTGTTTGTTAAAAACCAGAATCTGATGGAACTTGAAGAATGACATCCCTTTCTTAGGAACCTATATATTATGATCAGGGATAAGATCTATGGTTATTTCGTAGAATAAAGCTATCAAACTTTGTTAGTCCACAGTTGCGGGAAGAATAACTATTTTCATTAAATACTTAAAATTCAAGTCTGTATAAACTGAATTTTGTTGAAATATAGAGATTTAATTATTCGGTTATTCATTTCAAATTGAACCAAATTAAGTAATGCAATCTCTCTAATAGATCTGAAATAACGAATCCGTTATTAGATGTAATATTGATTGAATGCTGGGTTGATCAGAATGAGTTTTGTCGCTACCACTTCCTGATCTGAAAGACCCTCGGAGTAAGGCTTGAACCTAAAGATCTAGAAAATTGATCCATGAATGAGAGAATACTGAATACAAAGACAGTTGAATCAATCGATATAAAGATTTAGATTTATCTAATTTCCATTGATCTGATTTGTGCTGTAAATTATCGAATGGATTACTAATTGATAAGAGATAACTCGAGAAGTGAACAGGAATCTGTAGCTCTTTCTAAACATACGTGAGTTAAAATTATTTTCTCTAGAATCACAAATATGTATCTACCTATCTATATATATAGTTCTACGATAGGTGGGGATATATACATATTTGATATATACATATTTCTAGTTAGGAGTTTCCCCAATCTGTGGGATTTATGAATCGAGCCGTATGAAGTCGAAGTTCCATGTACGGTTTTATGGGGGGGCTTCTGCGTACCCATCCCAATAAACCACTTATCGAATAATTGCGATTGATGTGAAATCCCGGCGAGAGGGAAAAGCTATTCGGGAAGTTGGATTTTATGATCCACGAAAGGATCAAACTCAATTAGATGTTTCTGCCATCATTTCCTTCCCAGAAGTGGGGGCTCAAACCACAGAAACTGTTCGTGATATATCGGGACGAGCAAAGATGTTTGAACAGTTTAGAATTAATAATGATTAATCCTCGGGGGAATCTAATGAGCTCAGTTTATATCATCTTGCAAATGTTCCTATACTACCCCTTTTTCTTTATAGTATTCTATATCTATGCAGTATTTATCATTTTTTTAAGAGATACTGTTTCAAGAAATAAGTACTGGTTATCGCTCAAATTTTTTTTCGATAGAGCTAGTGTCAGATACTTATTCCGCAAGCGAAAGAGGTGAAATACCTCAGTGGCCCTCAAATATATTAGAGACGATTCACAAGTAATAGATAGAGATCTCCGCCCAATCTTGGATTCATAGGTTTCATATCATTCCTCGTGGTTCCCTACTAAAGGCATCGCCTACCCCAGTTCCGAGAATCCTATTAGAGAGGATTCTCGTCTGAAAAATAGTTATCTCTTCTATTCTAGAAATCAAGTTTCTTTTCCATATAGTAAATAATTACGGTATTGTATTCCTCAGTAAGTTTTTCAAAATACGGAATTTATCCTACCCTTCCAGGTTCGGATATGCCTGTAACTTCTCAGAAATACATTGGAATTATTTCATTTAGAAGTTCAATATCCACTGGAGTTACCAAGATATACTTACTGATACTGAATTAATCTCAGATAAGTAGAGTATTTAGTTGACAGGTGGAGATTAGGAGCCATGAGCAGTAGGTGGAACCAGAATCGAAGATTTGTATTCATAATTTTGTTGTTCCTAGTTGCATTCAATAATCACTAATTTGATATATTGGAACTGATTAGTAGCTGAATAATATCGACGAGACTAGACGATTGCTAAACTGAAGTAAGCAATTACTAAATTTCATTAATTAATAGATAATTTTGTTTAGATAGGGGGGAGATACCGGTACCTGGGATAGATACCAAAGACTAAGTAATATATAAATGATTAAGACTCGTCCGACTAGGGAAAATTTGTAGTATTCGCTCCTAACCTATCTAAGTTAGTAGTGCAATGATATGGAATGATTCACCGGCTACTCAAAAAGAATTGAAATTTTATGTATATGAACTCCGGTTACAGGGAATGATTGACGAAACAGAGAGGTAATAATAGATATGAGGAATCCGCTAACTAGATTGTACTATGCAAGATTTCGACACTTGAGAGGTTACTCCCACGAGAACTGAATATAGATTCTCATCAAAATTCGATAAGTTCTGGGAAAAAAAAAGAATCGATCCAAAATGGGAATGCTTTTCATATACCCTACTTTTCCGAGATGATATTTACTCAATCGCATATAGTCGTTATTCAAATAGATCAAGTATTCATTCAATAGAAAATTCAACATTTTCGGAACGATATGGTGTGATATCTATGAAACGTCTAATAAATGGAATACGTCAACAAGATCTTCTAGGGATGTTTTATTCAGAATTTGATTAAATTTGATTTGAGGAATTAAGGAAGAATCCGTATTCCGAGGCACTACTAAAAGTAATATGTTTAGTTCTAGAAATTTCGTCTACCTTGACGGGGATAGAACATCTATCCATTAGAGAGACTAGTGAATGGAAGAGTTTTCGATCCATTCATTCATTATTTCTATTTATGGAAAATAGATTCCTACACTCGAATTACATTCTAGATACGAAGATACCATATAATCCCCATTCAGAGGCTTTAATTCGAATGTTTCGCCGACAAATACGGGATGCTCCGTTTCCACATTTATCGAGATCGTCGTTTCAAAGATATAGAAAATTTTTAATAAATTCCTCACCTAGAGCTGTAGGTGGAAATAGTCTAGCTACCTCACTACGGAATTTTTACATGTACGAGATTGAGTCGTTACTAGTACCTCTATGGAAAAAATTCTCCGGATTACAGTCAGCATCTTCTGTAGCTATATCTGATCGTAATAATATCTTTCTGAAAGGGAGGCGTGTCGATAGATCTCATCCGAAGAGCTCGAAGAAAGATTCTTGTCTCACTAAGAGTTCGTCTATTCACTATGGAAGATACGGGAATCGATTTCTCCTAGCCCTCGTGGGAACTAATTATTCAGCAAAGAAATGGATTTACTATATTTTGGCATTTATAGAATTTCACTCCCATTGTTGGTTTCACTCCCACCGTATGTGTATCAGAAAATTATCCAGAAATTGTGTCTTATTTTTAGGCTATATCTTGGGTGTTCAATCAATAATCGGAGAAGTTCAAGTTGGAACTTTAACAGAATCTCACATCACTGTTTCTATCATTAAGGAATCGCTCTTCCAAGCTCCGACTTCGCTCCTAATTGAATCTATGTCAAGAGGGAGTTTTTGCGACAACTTCGGACGTCCGGTTAGTAGATCAGCTCGGACTACTTTAACAGATGATGATATCCTAAAAAGATTCGTTCAAATTTGGAAGATTCTTTCTCTTTATCACAGTGGATCAATAAATAGAGACGGATTAAATAGATCGAGATATATACTACGATTTTCTTGCGATAAAACCCTAGCTTGTAAACACAAAAGTACAATACGCTTGATCCGACGTAGATTGGATTCGGGAATATTTTTAAAGACTCCTAGAGAGAATTCCGAAGTATCTCCTTCGTATAAGTCAAGAAGTATTTCGAAGAATCGAAGGTTTTGGTATCTAGAAATAACCCAGCCTATTACACTCTTATTACATAGGCTCTAACTCTAATAGGGACAGCTCTATGATAAATTGGGAAAATAAAAACGTGGAGTTGAAAAATCTATTAGAGAGAGGTTCAATACAATAATAACCAAGTCTCAGTAGAAATGGGATTTGAAATATATAACTAGCTGGAGAAAAAAGAAAGCTCGTTTTTTTTTATATTTCTAACTATGATGAAACACCTCCTACCCTTAAGATTTAGATATTAATCTCCCCATTCTCCTTCTACCGAGATGCGGGATAATTTTGAAATTTTGAACTTATCTATTACTAGGAGTGGGGAAAGACACGCCTTAAAATGAGGATATAATTAGAGGGGGGTATATATAACTACTAGACGTATCAAGAGATATTACTCATTTCTGATAGTTTTGAATATTTGATATATACTAGTTGACACAAATAGGATTCTGTGATATACTATAAATCAACCAGCTCATCAGCTTGGGGAATACCTTTTTTCTACGAAACTAAAAATTACCATGACCGCAACTTTAGAAAGACGCGAAAGCGCAAGCCTATGGGGTCGCTTCTGCAACTGGATCACCAGCACCGAAAATCGTCTTTACATCGGATGGTTCGGTGTTTTGATGATCCCTACCCTACTAACCGCAACCTCTGTATTCATCATTGCTTTCATCGCAGCTCCTCCAGTAGATATTGATGGTATCCGTGAGCCTGTTTCTGGTTCCTTACTATATGGGAACAACATAATCTCTGGTGCTATCATTCCTACTTCTGCAGCTATCGGTTTACACTTCTATCCCATTTGGGAAGCGGCTTCCGTCGATGAATGGTTATACAATGGTGGGCCTTACGAAATGATCGTTCTTCACTTCCTACTTGGCGTGGCTTGCTACATGGGTCGTGAGTGGGAACTTAGTTTCCGTCTAGGTATGCGTCCTTGGATTGCTGTTGCGTACTCAGCTCCTGTCGCAGCTGCTGCCGCCGTCTTCCTGATCTATCCAATCGGTCAGGGAAGTTTCTCCGACGGTATGCCTCTAGGAATTTCTGGTACTTTCAACTTCATGATTGTTTTCCAGGCTGAGCATAACATCCTTATGCATCCCTTCCACATGTTGGGTGTAGCTGGCGTATTCGGCGGCTCTCTATTCAGTGCTATGCATGGTTCTTTGGTAACTTCTAGTTTGATCAGAGAAACTACTGAGAATGAGTCTGCTAACGCAGGTTACAAGTTCGGTCAAGAGGAAGAAACCTACAATATCGTAGCCGCTCACGGTTATTTTGGACGTTTGATCTTCCAATATGCTAGCTTCAACAACTCTCGTTCTCTGCACTTTTTCTTGGCTGCTTGGCCTGTAGTAGGCATCTGGTTCACTGCCTTAGGTATCAGCACCATGGCATTCAACCTGAATGGTTTCAACTTCAACCAATCCGTTGTTGATAGTCAAGGTCGTGTCATTAACACCTGGGCTGATATCATCAACCGCGCTAACCTGGGTATGGAAGTTATGCATGAACGTAACGCTCACAATTTCCCCTTAGATTTAGCTTCTGTTGAGGCTCCTTCTGTAAACGGATAATAGCCGTCTGGTCCCGCAGTTTCAATAAATACCAAATCCTTTATTTTCTTTTAGGATTTGGTATTTACCATAAGTTTGATATAAATAGACGGAAGTAACATCTCATCGTAATTCGGTCATTTTCACTTACCAGTAGTGAATTCTGCTTAGTAACATTTAGTAACCTCCTCCGTAACTATATGAATAGGAGATATTCCCATTTAAATTAACAGAATGTGTGTAGCTTCAAAAGCATCGTGATAGATCGATAATATATTGCTCATTCTATAGATCTATCTATTCCTGGTTCGAGACATAAACAAACTGTGTATGTATGTATTGCACCGATTGAATGACCCCAATCTTAACCTTAACAGCTCCATATACCTAGTTTTTTTTTTACCAACTTTCACTTCGGGGAGCTAAATAGGTGGGGTGGGGGGGGCGGACGTAGCCAAGTGGATCAAGGCAATGGATTGTGGATCCATCACGCGCGGGTTCGATCCCCGTCGTTCGCCCATTGGCTTATAGGGGGTAAACTAATTCCACTTAAGTGATTAGAATAGTTGGGATGAATGATAAAATCAATAAGATACAGATAGTTTTTTATATCCAACAACTACTAATTTTTGATACAGGTTCGATTGAAGATACATATAAACCTACTTATCAATTGCTATCTCATCTGAAGTAGTAATCTAAAGTACTCACTTCGCTGAACCTTGAATTATTCGATATTATTAATATAATAGGATCTAAGAAATCAAATAGTTAGTATTTATTAGATATTAATAATACGAAAATACAAAATGAGATAGAACATGTGGGGGGTATCATTTCAAGAATTAACTATTCGTTGTCTAAAATGACGGAATTAACAAAAAGTAGTATGTATCATTTCTCTTTTACGAGATCATTGAATAATAAATATATCCTAAGATCTCTAACTAGTGTTTTTTTTAGTCCCGATCCCCTCATCAGATTATTTGACCCACGAAATTGCAGTTCACTATTTTCACGAAATCTGCTTGATTTAATGAAGCGGGGTGATAGGATTACCGGAGTAATCCTAACGTTACTAACAATACCGATTTTCATCTATTTTTCAATTAATATAAAGTTGATAAAAAGAAGTTCTAATAGTTTGGTGAGACCAATAGGCGGAATAGTTAAACAAACTCCAATAAAGTGGGTGGAATCCTTCTATTCTTTCCCCCCACCAATAGGCTCCTTATCTGTTTCAAAGGATGTCGGAGAAGATACGTATCACCATTACTACCCAGATTTAGACGCAGATGAATCCTCCTCATTCCATTACGGGCGATTGGTTCCGTCCAATTCGCCCCTAGGTATATTTCGTAAGAATACAATACCATCCCGAGATGGTATAGCCTTATCCTATAAGGATATAAGAGATTGGTTAGATTCCATCAACGAAAATAATTGGACAAGTTTTTTGGAGTATGTAAATCCCTACATACGGCGTTCCTACCATCGAAGTCCCTCTTCATTCAGTAGGGATGCGCGCGAATCGGAATTCAAAGGATCTATCTTAAAGGATAAGCTTTTGGAAATCAATCAGTTATCGGATAATCAATTAATTAATGAGATATCAGGTTTATTGTCGGAAATCTTATCTAAGTTATCAAAGTCTATTTCCTTACAAATAGAGACATCTAGAGAATCACATATTTTTTCAAGGAATAAGTCCGATTCGATGAATCAGAGTATGGGTTCCACCGCCGATGGAACGGAATCTCTGTATATGCGTTTGAGAGAGGAACGATATACAGATTCCTTCTTCTCGGATGTCAAAAAAATACTCCATTTATGGAACATAGTAAAATATTTCCGATCCTTCGCAATGGATTTCCCTTCGTTGTTATTGCTGCCCTACCATTCGTCTAGAGCGGGAGTAGCAGAATTTGACTCGGATAAATGTGTAAACCCTTACCAGAATAAACAGCAGTTTTTCCAATTAATAGGGTCAAATTTTCGTATAAGTAAGGCAGGTGTTGACCTACACAGCTATTCACAAATAATAGAGAGATTCAAAAAACTAGTGACTGGATTGATCTCGACAATTAAGAAATTGTATACGATTCACAACGAGGGAAGAATTCAATCTATTGATGGTAAATATGGGAAATCTCTCGTATTAAAAGAGAATTTAACGTTTAGTGGAATACTTTGCGAAGATTTGGGGATTCAAAGCAAAAAATCCTTTTCTATTTCAGATTTTCGAATCCTTTCAAGTATAATTGGAGGAACAACTAATCAAAGTGAAAATTCTAATCTATGGAATCGGGTGGAAGAAGGAGATAACAGAGATTCAACAGATTTTCTAGTTCGATTATATGAACGAGACAGATTCCTTTATTTTTCTTCGATATACACGCTTTTTACAAGTGAATATTTCCATACATTAGCGAGTGAATATTATTTACGAATTAAATATCAGTTAGGTAGCTGGGCAGGGAGTAATAAATCTACCGATGTAACGGGAATTGCAATTGAATAAGGATTATTCGAATGGAGAGGTAACATACAGCATTTGTCCGAGGAATTACTCAGTTCGAAAATTCATGAATATGCAAATGTTAAGTCGGGTGTGCGCAGATGGCTTGAAATAATAAGAGACCTGTCTTTCTCTCCTTACAGTAAATACTTTGTAGAAACGAAATACGACTCAAAAGGAATCGTTCATTGTATATCAAGACTAAGAAACGAATTGCTAGACAATACTAATTGTACTAATAGTACTGGGGAGAACGAAGGGTATTACCCTAAATTGTCATTTTTTTACAGAGTCTTTATTCCCAATATTATCCACGAGGAAGTTACGACAGATATCCTTAGGTACCTCACCCGTAAGCTGGATAATATTAGTTACCCAATGCTTCGGTTCCTTACTACTTCACTAGCTATTGACGGAAATATCCAAAATTTCATCCGAATATTTAAGAAATATAGTGAATTTTTCATCAAGTCTGGATTGTTAGTGGATGAGAGTTCAATAGGTGCTTCACCACCCTCGGAATCCGCAGTTCATCCATCTTCCATTGAATTGTCCTGTATCCAAAATATGGGAACGATTTATTTGAATGATGCTACTTCTGATACGGCAATGCATGATGGGAATCCGCTTCAAGATGACTTCAAATATGAAAGAGGTTTGAATGAAAATAGCTATAGTATTTTGGAATATATTTCCAATGAAGTGAATACACTGGATCCTATAGATCACTCCCACCTATCTGTATCGATATGTGCCGGGCGGGACTTAGCTTTGATAAACAAAAGTAATTTTTTAATCGGGAGAGGTATCGGTAGCTATTCCGATATCTTAGATAATTCCCATATGGGACCCGAGGGGGAAGTTCTTCTACCTCAAGGAATGATATCCTTCAATGTGGGGGATGTCATCTCACCCATCCAATCTCAAGTATCGGATTCACTACTAGCTAAATTTTGTCAACTAACAGAAGAGGGAATTATTGATCGTGTAGTGGCAACAGATGGATCGACTTCATCTGAGTCAGGTAAATCTGGGATATCCTCACCAGTTAATCTAGATCTATTTATTAATTCTATTTTTACTACGGAAGGATTACCGACAGAGTTGGAACCTCAAGAGATGGTAGATTCGTCTTTATCTTCATATAGTAGCCGTGGAAATCATTCACAGGAAACTTTCACAAATTATGAGCGATTGTTTGTTTGGCGATCCCGACCTAACACCAAAGAATCAGGATTGAATGGAGTCGATTCCCAAATCGATTTCAAGGATTCTATTCGGAATGAATCAAACCGAAGGACTAATTCTATTGTAAATAGATCCTATCAAAAGGATTCATCGCTTGTTTATTCTCTGGAATCAGAAAAATTTGAAACATTTTATTGGTCAAAGAGATTCTCGTCACGCGGCGGCGTAGCATCAAGATCTCTAACAAGATTGGTTGAAGACAAGGTTTTGTATGAAAATACGGAGCTTTCAGATATAACTATCCAGGAACAACCTATTCATCGACCCAGTCTAATCCCTCTTGAAAAAATTGCAAAAATTTTGAAGAAATCTAAGATATCTTGGATCGTTTGGAGAGGCAGTATTTGTGATAAGTGGAGCTTATTCAGGGAATACATACCTTGGTTTTTTACTCCCAACTGGTGGAAATACTTCTACGAGCTAATTGTAGATACGTATCCGGACATAGTCCTCAGATTAAATGATGACTTAAATTACAATTTTTTAGAAATTACTGAAAAAATTGCTGAGAATATCGATAATTTTCTAGCTTATTCGCTAGCAAGTCTAAGATTAAGATTCAGAAGTGACTCCATCAATAAAATATTAACTGGGATAGATCAATTCATTTCTAACAAAATTCCTAATTTAAGAAAGATGTCATATTTGAGATGGTCGCTGTGCGGACCCAAAAATATGTTTATATCATCCTACCTTTTCTCAATAGTATTTGTTTTTTTATTTCTCAAGAATTACTTGTCTGCTGCTTCGGGTTCCAACTCCCTGTACCTGTGGAAACGTTTCAATACTATTGGATATTTGATAGATCCAATGCGCGTATTTTATCTGGATAAGTTACTGCATCCTCCCCCGACGACGCAGATGGAAACGAAGGACCTATTAATACATTCCTTGAAGAGATTCCTGAACTACACAAATAATCTAATTTTTTATTTTTTCGTAAAAAATGAACTAGATTCGTGGATACTTTGTAGGGAAAGCCCTGACACCCCCGAGATGACTAAACAATTATTGACTCAATATTTAGTAACAAATAAGACTATTTCTGACTATCAATTAGACTCAAATTATGATTCATTTAGCAATGGGATTAATTACGAATTGTTAACTTCAGAAGGAGCTACTTTTTTTTCATACGTGCCTCAGATTTATGAAAATGACCTATTTAATTATGAGATCCGTAATTCGGATCCCGCGGAGAAGTGGGTTTTTCTTGCTTCTGAAGAAAATATTTTGGTTTCATCAACAATAAGACGAAAAGGCATTCTAGATAGTCCATCTCGTGACGTACCTATTTCCCTTCAATCAGGATTATTACCATTCGGGGGAATTCCGTTAGTAGGATCCAGAGAAACTGGACGATCTTATTTAATCAGAGGTATAGCATGCAATTCCCGCTTCCCGTTGGTGAGACTACCACTAAAGAAGTTGTTATATAATAGATCATATTTAAATAATGTACGTGGAAATTTCATATCTAAACGAAGCGTCCAACGACTGAATCTCATTCTTGCTATTGCAAGGGAGATGTCTCCCTGTATTACATGGATTCAAGACATTCATGAATTGAATGTTCATCGGTTATATCATAGATTAGAAGCTGATCCAAAATTTTTACTCTGTCTAATATTGAGGAATATCAGTAACGAATGCAGAAATTCCTGCATCCATAATAACCTCGTTATTGCCTCGACTCATACACCTGCAAAGGTGGATCCGGCTACAATAGCTCCGAATCGATTAAACTACGTGATAAATTTCCGTAGGCCCGACAGGTATCAGCGTCAAAAAGAATTATCAATTCTTCTACGTCTCAAAGGTTTTGAGGTGAAAGCCGATCCGATTCCTTTCGGATGTACTGGGTCTGGAACCACAGGTTACAGCAAGAGAGATTTATGTTTCTTCGCTAATGAAGTGTTATTAATAGGAACCTCTAAAACAGGAGATATTTTATATGGTGATGCTATTGAATTAGCTTCACATAGACGAAATTCAATTATTACTTATATAGGTAATGGGATAGAATCGAGTTCCAGATACGAAATAGTTTTATCCGTAATGGGAAAATTTCTTATAAATAATGAGTTGATAGGTACTTCTCCCACGAATCTATCATTCATCGGTAGTAATACACCAAGAAAGAGATTTTATTACTTGTCTAATTGGTATCTCGAACCGCCGATAACCGAATCAACGATTAAGGAATTCACTATACTTCCACATATTTTGGGGTCATTGGCTGGATTAGCAGCACACGATTCTTGGTTCGTAGGGGATACGGGGAATAGAGAAAATCTTATTATTGTTGATAGAATCGCAGGGAATGATTCCAATCGGGCTTGTGTTCTTTCAGAAATTCTTTTGAAAGATTTCTTGTATTCAGAAATTTGTAGAACTCAGGTTGGCGCTAGTCTCACTCATCCTTATCTCAGTCAACCCGGATATTCTTCAAATATCCTTTCTGTGGGTCGTTCCTCAAAATTCAAAAAAAGGGGAATGTTTGGGGTTTCAACCAATTCCGAAACGAAACAGTCACGCGAGATGAACTCAATTCCCAAAGAGGTATTTCGTGGGGTTACCTGGTCTTCCAAGGTTTGGCGCTTCAGTTTCATGCGAAGTGGTACTTATGAATCAATAAGAGTATTATCCGAATTTCATAATTTGGCTAATCTAATATATTTCCATCGCAGCCAAGATCAAATACCTAAACGGGATTTTGAATTGAATCAAATTAAGTATAGTGAAACAAAGTCGTACAAAAGAAAAGGATATCTTTTCAGTTACAAGAGAGCTTTAGGTAAGTCGAGACAAAGATAGATTGAAAAATTGGAGGATCAGTTAGATAATATATCGTTACGTGAGCAATTCCTCGAATTGGGAATATCCAACTTAGCCAGTCAATACGAAATTTCATGTAATCCGTGTGACGAACCTATTATATTCCTTGGGGGACGATTCGTCTGGGATCCCATGCTCCTATGTCAGCCGGATCACAACATTCCCTCCTCACGTCGTGGTTTATTGGCAAAGCAGGAACTGGTGCGGAGGCTTCATGTCACTTACGGTGTGAGGAGGGGTCGCGAAAAACACTTCCCGAACGGAAAGGTTAGGAATTTCTTTCTCCATCGCGGATATGATCGGAAATCACTAACTGAATTACCTACCAAGTGTTGGAATAGTTCAACTCTGGGTGAGGAACGAAATTTGGAATACCGCAAAGAAAATCAATTGATGCAAATATATTTGCAATACCCACAGATGTTTGTTCCTGTTCATTTGTATCAAAATGTTTTAATAGAAGATTTGAAGGAGCGATTCCTTCGTTTCAGGCTTCTGGTTCATAGGGATAGATGGATGAGATGGAATCGCCCCCCATCTAAGGATTTACTCGCTTATAATATGTTGTTTGAAAGTTACCAATATCTAATCAATTCGTTTCAATCAAAAAGGACATTGTTGGATCATGTGAAGAAACAATTACTGAGTAGAGATTCAATATCATATATAGAAATTCTATATATTCTAAATTCAGTGTAAATTTATTCCATTTTTTTTTATACCCCCCCCCCAATCCACTGAAGTGGATTGGGAGGTTTCACGCTCGATATATAGAAAGAATATCCAAAATCGAGAAAGATTTATAATTAGGGGTGTAGCAAGTAGCGGATATTTAGTATGATTTTTAAACACCCCGCTCGTAAGATATCTTCGATTAACTCCAATATTCAATCTATCCGAGATTCTTTGAAATTCCCATTTTATGGGATCAAGAGAGAGTCGATCTGAATGGGGGATATGTCAACACGAAGCAGTAACTGCTTGATTATTAAAATATATCAAAATATATCAATATTTTGATATATTTATATTCATCCCAAAAAGGTATCTGTTACTTCTGATTCGTTAGATCAAACCCACACATAAGTTTTATGTAGAATCTCATACTGGTCATACGCCTTTTCTTGAAGGTTTTTAGTCCCACGTAGATCGGAACGATTTCATTGGTTTTGGGGATAATCAGGATCGAACTGATGACTCGCACCACGTCAAGGTGACACTCTACCGCTGAGTTATACCCCCCTCCAACTTATTGAGAGATCACTCACCCATAGGGGGTGACAACTGAATAATTAGAATGGTTAATAAAATAAAAGAAAATGGATCCTAAAGAGATTGAGCGATTTGAAGCTGCAACTTCTTCCCACCCACTACTTTGATAATAAAAAAAAAAATTCCGAAATTCTTTTTGTTAGGATCAAGATAAATCTTATAAAGAGTAGGAATTACTACCGATTCGAGTCACAAGATATTGATTCTTAGAATTGGTTACTCTATCCCCCGATTCCATTCTGTCAAGTTGGACTTGATCGAGTCATACAGTTCCTACTGGGATTACTATTCAAATTAATACCAATAAAGAAAACTCGGTATTGTTGCACCGAAAGGAACAAGCTGAAACTGATACGGAAGAGAAACAGAGTCTTTCTTATTTTTTTTTTGGAGCCTTGAAGATAATCCTGGCGGTTCCATAATCCGTATAGATGAAAATTAACTAGAATTTTCCTTCGAATTTCTATACAAGGCACCTAGTATTTCATCATTATTTTCTTTTGGGAGAAGCTGAATCTAGAACTTATTAATTAGTAAATCTATTAATCGGTAGATTTTACTACCTCATTAAAAACATCTTCTGGAGTGACGTAGGCTACCTACACCCAATAGATTTGTAATCTTATACAACCCCCAACTACCTTGGATTATTATATAGTCACATTACCGACAGAATATGTGTAACTGACATTACTAAATGGATCTAAGATTACGGTTACTATACTCCATAGTATGAGTGGGATACTCGTTCTTGCCACTTATATGGATTAAAATCGTAGTACAACCGGGTTATAGAAGTTATAGAAATACGTGTCACGCATTAGTAGTAGCAACGCTTTTACCCCCTCGGACCACCATGGGATAATTTTTTTTCCGACAGAATCCAAAATTAGGATTCGGTCCGCCAAGGTTCACCGAGTTAGGTTGGGGGAGGGGTGTCGGTTTCTATCGGAAACCTACACAGAAAGCGGCAGTAAACTTGATTGCTTCCACTTTCCTCTTCTTGTGGTCTGTTGTGATTAACTTCTTATTGGGCGATGCTAGTTTGACGTAGTGTAGAATTGGACAATCTTGATCCTTATGGTCGCCGGTGGAAAGGGCGAATGGTGCTAAGAGTGCCCATTCCAGCGCGTTTGTTCTCTCAAGAATTTGGTGATTGTCTCGTTCTGGTCGGTCAAATAGATCATAGTCATCGGCCACACCTCTTAAGCGGAAGTAATGGTGCTTCTTGGAGCTACAGCTAGATATTAGGTTGACCTCGAAGAACTTGTCGGAACTCTGGGCACCTTGATAGTGCCCATACTTTCCAACAAGTGGGACTAGAAACTCCTGTCCTGAGTGTGCCCATTTAATGGTGATTTTGTTCCACTTCATCTCAGCCGACTGAAGTGGAAGAAGAGTCTTATCTAGCCAATAATGCGTGAAGGAGAAGACAAAATCTCGTAGATTGGTGGAGGTCGGCCACGATAGCACCTCAAAATCCATCCTGAGAGGAAATTGCTTCTGTGCTTCTGCTTGAGGTTGGATTTAGCACAGTAGTAACCCGTGATGGCGAGTATGTCGCCTCTGTTGGCTTTCAGAGGCACCTTTGAAACGATCAATTGGCATATTTCTATAGACCTCCGATAATAATACTAATAATAATAAAGTTTTAATCTCTTCTTGGTTTGCTAGGGCTTCCGCTAATGGTGCGTTTTATTTTGATTAGCCAATACGGGTGGGAGGGATATTTATAATCCGTCACTTCATTGGCCCCTCCGTTGGTATCTGTAGATAAATTGGTATCGCTAGATAAAGGCTTAAGCAAGCCGGAAGTATGTGGCGTCTCCGGGTGGGTCTTCTGGGCAATAACTTCCCTATTCTCTGAAATACCTCTCTAATCTAAGAGGAACTTTTTCTTAGGGATGTAAGAAACTACCCGATTTTTATTAAGGTTATTGTCACTAGTATCAATAAACACGCGGTTATTCCTCGTATTCATCTTGATCTAAAGTGTAGAGGAGGATAATCAACCCAACCATTATCCCAGCGTAAGCCGCAACTCTGTCGGAGAATACCTCTGGTCCGGTCATTTGGCGGAATTTCAAATTAAGAGACTCACCCTAAGTATCCGGTGCTTTAGGAAGCTTTGCTTGGAGCGGGGGTTCGGCGACCATCTTCATCCGGTCTTCCCATCAGGTATTAAATATATTGTGGATTTTCCTTATGGCAGGGACTAGCCACAGGGTATACGCTTTTTTGGCGAGTTTCGCATGCCAGGGTTACTCCTTCTCTCAATTTATACGCGGATAGTTCCTGGACAAGTCATCCAGCTCCCACATGGGATTGGCATAGCTTACCCGTCCTTCCGACTTTAATCTGTCTACTTCAACTGGGTCTACCCTCTGAGTACTCTCTTCGGCTGATCTGTGTCACCCATGGGGTTGGTCTTCTTTTATCATGTCTATCATGACGATGTTTGCTTGGCTTTCTTTAAATAAATTGGTCTAGAGAAGTGAAGGTGTATACCGCGCTCTTGTTGAATTGTTTCAGTAGGGTATATAGCCCATTCACCCTTTTGTTTAAGTCCGTCTGCTTGTTAACTCTTTCGCGTACGTTTATTATCCCTCTCCCTCTCTTGTTTCAATCTTTCTTCTTGTTCTTTGTCTTGCCTACGTGTTTTTTCCCTTTCCTGCAGCATTTTGTCTAGATTTTTCATACTTCCATCCTCAACCCAAATGAAGTCGGGATCCTCATCCTCCCTAGTCCTAGTATAAAACTTCCTTTCTTATTGAGTATTTATGTGTATAACTAAGAATCCATACGAGACAAGTGGGATGGGATGTGGTAGTATTAGAGCAGGTAAAAGCGTAAAATCGAGGGGGGGGGCCGAGGCCCGAGCTTTTATCGGATTCTATCCAATAGAATTTGATATCTCTATAGGTTACTGAATATGTTTGGGAGATACTCGTCATTACAAACGAAGGAATGAAAGAAAATCAACGCTCTTTTCGTAGGATATATATATATATATCTTTTTTTTTTTTTATCAGATTCAGAATGGATTCCTTCTCCTTCCCCTTCGAACGGTGATTAATAACATGGATAAGCTTATATCAACCCGTCAATCTACTTTGTATTAAATCTATTTCCAATTATCCGAGTGTAAGCGAAGCAAGATCCCATTAGAAGATCTGTGTAGTTAATTAGCAAATTAATGTTTCTCCGATTGAGATACAAAATAACATAAGGGAGTAAGATAAAAAAAAAAAAAAATTGATTACTAATCTTGATTGAATGATGAGGAGCCGTATGAGATGGTAATCTCACGTACGGTTTTGTAGAGTGACGGTGAAGCAAATACATCTGTCAACTATTCCACAACTACACCGAAAAAACCTAACTCTGCCCTACGTAAAGTCGCCAGAGTTCGATTAACCTCCGAGTTCGAGGTAACGGCTTATATACCGGGCACTGGCCACAATTTGCAAGAACATTCTGTAGTTCTCGTGAGAGGCGGAAGGGTCAAGGATTTACCCGGTGTGAGATATCATATCGTTAGAGGAACCCTAGATGCTGTAGGGGTGAAGGATCGTAAAAAAGGGCGTTCTAGTGCGTCGCAGAACATCGTCATAACTTGTATTATCGCAAAGATTCCATATCATTTGTTCTGATATGTGACACGTATAGCTGACCCGATGATGGGAATACCGCCAGGGGAACGAAGCCTGCCATTACAAAGATTTTTTCTTAATTATCTGTTTGTATAAAACAAAATGTTGTCTAGGGTTTTATATTCCAGTTGATTGAGTCTTGCCCGGACTCTATTCACAAAAGCGACTAATGTCTTTCCTTTCTTGGAGCGGGTTAAGATTACAACTACAAAAATTCGTTAGATATCGTATAAACATCGGATAATTGGATCAATGAACCCATGGACATCTTTAGTAAGATCAACGAAATGCGAGATTTTATCCCTCCAAAATTTATTATTATTAGTATGATAGGTGGGAAAACGGATACTCAATGTTTAATGAGTAATTGGGATTTATCGTAGTAATTCAAAATTACTTCACTACATTTATTGAATCGTATGGAAAGCTGCATTCGGTGAAAATTGTACGTGCAGTTTGGGGGGAGATCCACGACTAGCCGGTGGATCCACCTCACAATATGGAGTAAAAAAGCCAAAATAATTTTGTAAGATATCGTTGAGATACGATTGAAATCTGACGCATCTGCAAACTCATATTTGATCGGAGCAATGTAGTGAACAGAAAGGTAAATATAGAATCGGATCCAATTTATCGTAATAGATTGGTTAATATGTTGGTCGACCGCATACTAAGAGATGGCAAAAAATCTTTAGCTTATCATATTTTTTATCAGGCTATGAAGCGGATCAAGTAAAAGACGAATATAAATCCACTGTCTGTTCTGCGACAAGCTATACGTAGAGTAACTCCCGATATAGTAACAGAATCCAAACGTGTAGGTGGATCGACGTATCGAGTTCCCGTCGAAGTACTACCTACAGAAGGAAAAGCTTTGGCTATCCGATGGTTATTGCTCGCGTGCCGAAAACGTTCAGGTCGAAGTATGGCTTTAAGATCGAGTGATGAATTAATGGATGCTGCTAGAAATCAGGGTAGTGCTGTGCGTAAGAAGGAGGAAACTCATAAGATGGCTGAAGCTAATAAAGCTTTTGCTCATCTCCGGTAGTTTCAGGTTTTACTTTCAATCCACAAACTTTTATTTCATTTGTGGATTGAAACCCCCAATTATGGATCGTTGCATGGTTCATGTCGAAACATGGCAGGGACATCTAGATAAGTAATGGTTAAGTAAGTAGTAGAAACGTGGAATAAAGAAAAAGCACTAACGAGATAGAATTTCTAACTATTGAAGTATCCCTAGAGAAATATTTGCCCTTCCCCCATTCCATTATCTAGACATTACTAATTTATCGCTCAAATCTAAAAATTTAGATGTCATAGGTTGTTTTCGCAGGATACAGAAGAGTTTTAACAAATTATTGACTTTTTCACTGAATTTTCCATATAAAGTACCATAATAATTACTCTATTTTTAAGTATTAACCTTCTTTGCACTATGAACAGTATTGACCCCCCTTTTTTCTTCCACCACGGTAATTCGTTGATTCTTCCAGAATGTAGCATAATTTTGGGGTTAATAACAATTGTTATTGTAGATTTAATATCCAAAGGAAAAGATACACTTCTGCTTCATCGAATCTCACTAACATCCTTAGTTACTAGCATAGTACTTCTTTTCTGTCAGTGGGAAACCAAATCTGTTTCAATTGCTTATGGAAGTCCTCAGATCAACACCTTCAACAATATTTTCAGACTACTTCTTTTGATCTGTCCATTATTATCTGTTCTATCATCAATTGATTACGTACGATGTACAAAAACAGCTTTGACAGAATTTTCGTTATTTATATCAACTGCGGGTTTAGGGGGAATGTTTCCATGTTGTGCAGATGATTCAATAACTATTTTTGTAGCTTTAGAGTGTCTGAGCCTATCTTCTTACTTATTATCCGGATACACGAAAAGAGATATAAGATCTAATGAGGCGACCATGAAGTTTCTACTAATGGGGGGGGCAAGTTCATCCATCCTAGCCTATGGGTTTTCCCTACTATATGGATTATCTGGTGGAAATATTCAACTCGATGATATAGTGGCTGGGCTTGTATCTACCCAAATGTATCATTCTATTGGAATTTCTATCTCCATCACGTGTATTGTGGTAGGAATGGGTTTCAAGCCTCCGTTGGTTCCGTTTCACCAGTGGACTCCTGATGTATATGAGGGAGTGCGACTCGACCAAAAAAAAGATCGATTTGTTATAAATTATTTTATACATATTAATGGCTTACCATATGATGGATACCCTACAGTCATGTGGGGAGGTTAAGAACTCCCTGACCATTCTTGTTATTGACTAACTCTTACTAAAAGTTTCATGAATCAGCAATAATTTTTGAATTCGTGTGAACAAGGTAAAGCAGAGTGCGTAGAGGGATATAATACAATAGAACCTATATAGAACTTCTCGGTTCTCTGCTTCTGCTATTTACCGCTTATCCCCGCA